ACTATTTATAGACCCGAACCCGAATGATCTAACCATGGCCAGGGTGAAACTTGGGTAACACTGAGTGAAGGTCCGAACCGACTGATGTTGAAAAATCAGCGGATGAGTTGTGGTTAGGGGTGAAATGCCAATCGAATTCGGAGCTAGCTGGTTCTCCCCGAAATGCGTTTTGGCGCAGCGATTGACGCTTTAACTTAGGGGTAAAGCACTGTTTCGGTGCGGGCTGCGAGAGCGGTACCAAATCAAGGCAAACTCTGAATACTAAGTGTGTAGTCAATCAGTGAGACAGTGGGGGATAAGCTTCATTGTCAAAAGGGAAACAGCCCAGATCACCATCTAAGGCCCTTAAATAATTGCTAAGTGGTAAAGGAAGTAAGAATGCATATACAACCAGGAGGTTTGCTTAGAAGCAGCAATCCTTTAAAGAGTGCGTAATAGCTCACTGGTCTAGTGATCTTGCGCCGAAAATGAACGGGACTAAGTAATTTGCCGAAGATGTGGGATGTTTACATCGGTAGGGGAGCGTTCTGTTTTAGGTTGAAGCATTAACGTAAGTGGATGTTGACGAAGCAGAAGTGAGAATGTCGGCTTGAGTAGCGAAAACATTGGTGAGAATCCAATGCCCCGAAAGCCTAAGGTTTCCTTTGGAAGGTTCGTCCGCAAAGGGTAAGTCAGGACCTAAGACGAGGTTGAAAAGCGTAGTCGATGGATAACAGTTTAATATTACTGTACTGTTTATTATTAATATTGAGGGACGGAGAAGGCTAAATCATCCAGATGTTGGTTACTGGTTTAAACTTTCGAGATGATGAGAAACGGCGAAAACGTTTTGAGTTAAGAAGTGAGTACAAAATACTACGGTATTAAAGTGATTGATGTCATGCTTCCAAGAAAAGCTCGTAATATTTTAAATAATAAATACCTGTACCTTAAACCGACACAGGTAGGTAGGTAGAATATACTAAGGGGCGCGAGATAACTCTCTCTAAGGAACTCGGCAAAATAGCCCCGTAACTTCGGAAGAAGGGGTACCCTTGTAGGGTTGCAATAAATAGGCCCAAGCGACTGTTTATCAAAAACACAGGTCTCCGCGAAGTCGTAAGATAATGTATGGGGGCTGACGCCTGCCCAGTGCCGGAAGGTTAAAGAAGTTGGTGAGCTTTTTAGCAAAGCTGATAACTGAAGCCCCGGTGAACGGCGGCCGTAACTATAACGGTCCTAAGGTAGCGAAATTCCTTGTCGGGTAAGTTCCGACCCGCACGAAAGGCGTAACGATTTGGGTACTGTCTCAGAGAGAGACTCGGCGAAATAGAATTGTCTGTGAAGATGCGGACTACCTGCACCAGGACAGAAAGACCCTATGAAGCTTTACTGTAGCTTGGAATTGAGTTTGAGTTTATTTTGCGCAGTATAGGTGGGAGGTTAAGATATTATATTTGTGGATATAAAGGAGCCATCAGTGAGATACCACTCTAATTAAACTAGAATTCTAATCTTGATGCCGTTATCCGGCCAAGAAACAGTTCCAGGTGGGCAGTTTGACTGGGGCGGTCGCCTCCTAAAAGGTAACGGAGGCGTGCAAAGGTTCCTTCAGGCTGGTTGGAAATCAGTCGTAGAGTATAAAGGCATAAAGGAGCTTGACTGCGAGACCTACAAGTCGAGCAGAGACGAAAGTCGGCCTTAGTGATCCGACAGTACTGAGTGGAAAGGCTGTCGCTCAACGGATAAAAGTTACTCTAGGGATAACAGGCTGATCTCCCCCAAGAGTTCACATCGACGGGGAGGTTTGGCACCTCGATGTCGGCTCATCGCATCCTGGGGCGGTAGCACGTCCCAAGGGTTGGGCTGTTCGCCCATGAAAGCGGTACGCGAGCTGGGTTCAGAACGTCGTGAGACAGTTCGGTCCATATCCGGTGTAGGCGTTAGAGTATTGAAAGGACTTCTCCTTAGTACGAGAGGACCGGGAGAAACATACCGCTGGTGTACCAGTTATTGTGCCAACAGTAAACGCTGGGTAGCTAAGTATGGATTAGATAACCGCTGAAAGCATCTAAGTGGGAAGCTGACCTTGAGATGAGTACTCTTACTGTTTAACAGATAAGATCACGGTTAGATTAACCGTTTGATAGGCGTTAAGTGTAAGTATAGCAATATATTCAGCTGAGACGTACTAATAGATCGAGAACTTGATGACATATTAAAACTATTATGCAAAATATTAAACTTTATTGTTTATATCTTTAATTTATACCTTGATATTTATAGCACAGTGGACCCACTCCAAACCATTCCGAACTTGGCTGTTAAACGCTGTAGCGACGATGATACTTAAGAGGAAGCTCTTTGGGAAAGTAGTTCAATATCAGGGTATTTTTATGCAATTCTTAGTTTTCCAGATTTTACCCATTTTTGTAATTGCACTGTATTAGCTTCATATGTAAAGGCAAGAGGTATTATATTTTTTATGGCATTACTTATATCTTTTGTTGTAAATTCTCTGCTTTCATAAAATGCATTATACATAGCTTCATTGATAGATTGTTCTATTTCAGATCCAGAAAATTTCATAGTAATTTGACTCAAATAGTAAATATTATATTTATACCATGTTAATGGCCTAACTTTTTTTAAATGTATTTTAAAAATGTTTAGTCTTTCTTCAAAATTTGGTAGATCTACAAAAAAAATTTCATCAAATCTTCCTTTTCTTAATATTTCTATTGGCAAATGATTTATATTATTAGCTGTTGCTACTATAAAAACATAGCTTTTTTTTTCTGATAGCCAGGTTAAAAAAATATTGGTGACTCTATTTGTAGTACCACTATCATTATTATTATTATATTGATTAAAAATTTTATCTATCTCATCTATCCATAATATACAAGGTTCTATTTGTTCGCATATATCTATCATTTTTCTCATTTTACTTTCTGATTCTCCTAAAATCCCTTCAAATATTTTACTAATATCTACTTTTAATAAAGGTAATTTCCATTCTATCGATATTGCTTTTGCGCTCAGTGATTTACCAGTACCTTGAATTCCAACTAATAAAATACCTTTAGGTATTGCAATGCCATAATTAGTAGCTTCTTCGGAAAAAATATTATTTCTTATCTTTAACCACCTCTTTAAATTTTTTAGTCCAGCTATATCATTTAAAGTATTGTCACTTGTATAAAAATCTAAAATTTTTGTTTGTTGAATAAGTTCTTTTTTTTCTTGTAAGATATTTTTTATAATGTTTGTTGTAAAATTTTTATCTATTATTAATTTTGATACTGATTTTCTTATTTTATCTATAGAAAAGCCTTTATATAGATATACTAAGTTTTGAATATAATTGTATTGATTAATATTTAGTATTTTAAATAATCTTTTAAGTTCTATTGTAATTTCATTTTCATTCGGTAATGGAAATTTAATTAAAGTAATATATTCTGTTAAAGAGTTGGGAATTTGTATTTCTGAGCTGCTTATGAAAATATATTTATTGTTTTTTTTTTGCCATGTATTAATATTTTTTAATTTTCTAATAATACTTATATCATTAATAAAAAAATGAAAATCTTTTAAAAAAAAAGTTTTCATATTTATATACTGAATATTTTCTAATGCTTGTAAAGGATTTTTTTTGGCATTTTTTTCATAATTGGGATTATTTTTATATCCATTAATAAAATCCCATGTGCAAATATTTTGTTGAAATATTGATTTATTAATATTATTTAACACATATTCTAATCTATCTTCTTCTTCTGTAACTATATATATCAAAAAATTTCTTGAAAGTAGTATTGATTTTATCTCTTTTTCAAAATGCATAAATAATTTTATGGTACAAAAATGTTTTTATATATTTATATGTTAATATAAATATATTGTTTATTGTATTATTAAAATATTTTATTTCGTCTTAGATATACTAAGTTTAAATCTTTTTTTTCTTCTTCTTAATTTAATAATTTTTTTCCCGCTTACTGTTTTAATTCTTGCTCTAAATCCTGACTTACGTAATCTTTTTATTTGTGTTCCTTTGTTCATTTTATTTTTGTTTTTGTTTAATATAGTATCAAGCTTATATGTTTATTTTATTGAAATTTTATATATTATATAATGAATACAAATTTATTGCTATTTTATGTATATTTGATTATTATCGTTTGTTTTTTGTTGTTCTTATCTTATTTAATTAGTTTGGAATTGATTAATTTATTGTATTATATTATATTTAAATATAATAAATTCAATATCAATGAAATAAATGAGAATATATATTTGTTTTTTGTATCTTTATATACTAAAAGAAAACAATGGTTTTTATGTATTTCAATGTTAGAATTTTTATATTTAAAAAAAATTTCTAGTTTACCAATTCTTAATAATAATTTAGCATACTGTTATAAAAATTTGTCTTATTCAGCTATAGCAGAATTTTATTACTTAAAAGGTTTGTCTTATTCACCATTTAATATTATGATTCTTAAAAATTTATTTCAATTTTATACAGAATCTAAAAATTATGATAAAGCTAAAAAAATTAATGAACGTATTATATCATTAAATAATTCATAAGATGAGTGTTAGTTTAGGAAATATTTTTAATGCAATAATAAAATTGCAATAAATTCGGGATAGCAGGATTTGAACCTGCGACATCCTGCTCCCAAAGCAGGCGCGCTACCAAACTGCGCTATATCCCGAGATTTTTTAATAAAAATTAGCACATCATAATTATAAACAATAATCTTTAATATGTCTATCTATTATTAATTATTTATATCTTTACTAAAGAGGATACCAAAACATCCCTTTAACTCCATCAGGGTCAATAATAAAACCTAAGTTTTTATAAAATTTAATAACTTGTGGATCTGCAAATAATGTAATTGTGCTAATATCATAGTATCTTAATTCCTTAATCATTTGATTCATTAGTGCTTTACCTAAACCTTGTTTTTGAAATTCTGGATGAATAACAAAATCCCAAATAGTTGCATTGAAAGAGTTATCAGATGTAGCTCTAGCAAAACCAATTAATTCTTTTTTATTATTTTGATAATAAAATAAGCATGTTATTAAAAAACTATTATCAATAGCAATTTTGACTTTTTTTATTGGTCTTTTTACCCATCCAACAGAATCACATAATTTTTCTAAATCATATAAATTAATATGATTATTTATGTTTAAATAAATATCTATTAATCTACCATTATTATTTAAATTTTTAATAAATAATATATTATTTTCTTTTCTAATTTTAATATTATCAGCATTATTTTGATCATATTGTTTATTATTAAAAAATGATTTCCAAAAGGTCATATTTGTCATTGTATATTTTTATATCTAATCTTATTTTTATTATATTATAAAAAATATTTTATTAATTATTTTTTTATTATTTTCAATAAATGTTACTATATTGACAAAAATTTTTTATAATAAATTAATATATTGTACTACAGTTAATTTTTCAATTCTCTGTTAACTATTCGTTATTTTATTATTTTATTATTTTAAAAATTAAGTTATGAACAAAGTTATTGCAACTTTACTTGGATTATTATTAATGTGTAGTTATCCTAATGCTTTATATGCAGATGTATCTGGTTTAGTACCTTGTAAAGAATCTGTAAAGTTTGAAAAGAGATTAAGTGCGTCTGTTAAAAGATTAGAATCTCGTTTATCTAAGTATGATCCAGGTACTCCTCCTGCCTTAGCTATTCAAGCGCAAATTGATAAAACGAAAACACGTTTTGATAAATATGCAAAATCAGGAGTATTATGTGGTTCTGATGGCTTACCGCATTTAATTACTGATGGAAGATGGAATCATGCTGGAGAATTCATGTTACCAGGTTTACTTTTTATTTATATTACAGGATGGATTGGATGGGTTGGAAGAGGATATTTACAAGCAATTGCACAAACAAATAAGCCAACGGAAAAAGAAGTAATTATTGATGTACCTTTAGCTATGAAATTTTCATTATCGGGTTTTGTTTGGCCTTTAGCTGCTTTACAAGAATTTACAAGTGGAAATTTATTAGCATCTAATGATGATATTACTGTATCTCCACGTTAATAAGTCTATTCATTCTTATTTATATTAAGGTTATATTTATATGAGTAATAATTTTTTTAAATATTTGTCTACTGTACCTGTCGTAGGTGCATTATGGTTAACTTTTACTGCAGGTTTTATTATTGAAATTAATAGATTTTTTCCAGATATTTTATTTTTTTCGTTTTAAATTAATATTATTTAATTAACCGTTATTGTTAGGCTATATATATCATAAGTATGTTTTTTTTTAACAATTAATTTGTTAATATTTTAATATAAAAAATTATTTGGTAAATATTCTAATGAGTTTAATTAGTAAATTAATTATTAATGCAGATAATGAATTAAGATATCCTAGTGTTGGTGAATTGCAAAGTATTCAAAATTATTTTGAAACAGCGGAACAAAGAATTATCATTAGTAAAATTTTAAGAGATAAAGAACAAGAAATTATCCAAAAAGCAAGTAAAGCTATTTTCAAATTGCATCCAGAATATATTGCTCCTGGTGGAAATGCTGAAGGTGCTAGAAAGAGATCTTTATGTTTACGTGATTATAGTTGGTATTTGAGAGTTGTTACTTATGGCGTATTAGCAGGTGATAAAGATTCAATTGAAAAAATAGGTCTAATTGGTGTGCGCGAAATGTATAATTCTTTAGGTGTACCAATTTTAGGTATGATAGATGCTATAGAATGTTTAAAAAGTGCGATCATAGATATTTTAGATGAAGAAAAATTCATTTTTGTTTGTCCATATTTTGACTTTATTATTCAGAGTATGTCATAAATTAAATTATTTACTATCAATTTTTTATAGTTGCTTCATTAGATAATTTGATGTTATAATTTTATTAAGCTCGAAAAATGATATAGCATAAAAAATTAAAATTTGTCAGGACTGAAAAGTAGCAGCAGCTAATTCTAATTATGTAGGTATCTTTTTCGGGTTTTTACTATTTTCATTTTATATTTATTGAGTATTAATTGATTTAATACTTATACAAAATGGAATCAAAAATATAAAATGTATTGTTAGCTGGAAGTCTTTATTCTTTAGTTAATTCAAGTTTCACAGTAATATGAAATCATTAATGATGCAAGGAACTCAAATTCTTGCTACAGGTTCTGCTGTTCCTGATTTTAGTTTAAGTAATGAACAAATCAGCCAAATTGTTGAAACATCAAATGAATGGATATTAACTCGTACAGGAATCAAAAAAAGAAGGATATTGACAGGAACCCATCAATCTATCATAGATCTTGCAGTTGTAGCTGCTTTAAAAGCTTTAAATAAAATTGCGATGGATGCATCTGAAATAGATTTAATTATTCTTGCGACATCAAGTCCTAATGATCTTTTTGGTAGTGCTAGTCAAATACAGGCAAAAATTAAAGCCAATAATGCTGTTGCATTTGATTTAACAGCTGCATGCTCTGGTTTTGTCCTAGGAATGATTACAGCATCTCAATTCTTGCAAAATGGTAGTTATAAAACTGTTTTAGTTATAGGTGCTGATACTTTGTCTAAGTGGGTAAATTGGTCAGATCGTTCTACTTGTATTTTATTTGGTGATGGTGCTGGTGCAATGATTTTACAATCATGTTCAAAATTAGATAATCAAATTCTTGGTTTTCAGTTAAATACAGATGGCAACTATTGTAATCATTTGTCTCTTTTATATGAAGAAGAAATAAATCCTCATCCTATATTGAATTTATATCAAGGTTCTTTTAAATATATTTCCATGAATGGAAAAGAAGTTTATAAATTTGCAGTATCTCAAGTTCCTTTAAGTATTTTAAAGTGTTTAAATTCTTTAAATATAGATGTCAATGATATTGATTGGTTATTGTTACATCAGGCTAATGATAGAATTTTAACTGCGGTAGCTGATAAGTTATCTATTGATACTAATAAAATTATTATGAATTTAAATAAATATGGTAATACTTCAGCTGCTTCTATACCTTTAGCTTTAGATGAAGCATTAGAACAGAAAAAAATATCTAATAATGATTTAATTGTAATATCTGGTTTTGGTGCTGGTTTAACTTGGGGAACTGCTATAATTAAATGGAAATATTAATAGAAAATTTAATAGAATTTCAAAATTTATATTACAATATAATTAATATCAAATTTTAATGATAATTGAAAAATTGTAAAATAATCAAAAATAAGCGATCTTTTATTATTTTATTTATAAAATATTACATAATCTAAGGACAAAGCATAATGACTTCATCTTTATCTAGTTTTTTAATTAGTCTAGTATTAGGCTGTTTAATTGTAGTTGTACCTATTACTTTAGCATTATTATTTGTAAGTCAAAAAGATAAAACTTTAAGAAATTAAATTAGTTTTTATTTTTTTCTCTAATTGTTTTAAATATAGTTTTATTTTAAGGTAGCAGATTTTATATATTTTGTATCTGTTATCTTATTTTTTTGATATTATTTAGTAAAAATAAGTTATTTTTAATGATTTTATATGTCTTTATCCGAATGGTTGATTCAAAAACGTAATACTTGTGTAAAAAATAATATTAAAAAGTCTAATATAAATTTACCTGAAAATTTTTGGATTAAATGTAATAAATGTGGTTTTTTAATGTATTATAAAAATTTAAACCAAAATTTTAAAGTTTGTTTGAAGTGTGATTATCATTTTCCTACTTCTAGTCAAGAAAGAATTGATGGTCTTTTTGATGTAAATAGTTGGAAATCTTTAAATAGTAATTTATCCTCTACTGATCCGTTAGGATTTTCTGATAAAAAATTATATCGGTTAAGATTAAAAGATATGAAGATTAAGACAGGATTATCTGATGCTGTCCAAACTGGTATTGCATCTATACATAATATTTCTGTTGCTTGTGGTATAATGGATTTTCGTTTTATGGGTGGTAGTATGGGATCTGTAGTTGGTGAAAAATTAACTAGATTAATTGAACATGCTACTTATTTTAAATTACCTTTAATTATTATTTGTGCATCAGGAGGAGCTAGAATGCAAGAAGGTATGCTTAGCTTAATGCAAATGGCAAAAATTTCTTCTTCATTATACAAACATAATGAAGCTAAATTACCTTATTTTACCATTTTAACTTCGCCAACCACTGGAGGAGTTACAGCTAGTTTTGCTATGTTAGGTGATTTAATTATAGCTGAACCTAATGCTTTAATTGCATTTGCTGGTAGACGAGTTATTGAACAAACCATAAAAGAAGATTTACCAGATAATTTTCAAACATCTGAATATTTATTTAAACATGGTTTTATTGATTTGATTGTTTCTAGGTTACATTTGAGAAAAATATTACACCAATTGTTATTTTTATACTCTTGATATATAAGTTTATTTACAACAACATTGATTTGATTTTACGAATTAACATGATGTAATAATATATATTAAGAAAATTTGAATAAAGATATTTCTGATGAAAGTAATACTAAAATAAGTAAAGTAAGCTAGTATATTTTGATTATATAAAATTAAATTATGATTAAATATTAAATCGTTAATATGATTATCGAATAATTTAGTTTTATTCAAAAATTTGAAATTATATATAATTTACTATAAATGTGTTATAGGTTAATTACTATGAGGTTTAAAAAAAATATTTTATTATTATTGACGATGTTGTGTTTATCTTTAAGTGTATTAGTTCTACCAATATACTCAATAGAATTAGATGAAACGACAAGAACTGTCCAGTTAGATAATGCTGGTAAAATATCTATATTAACTCCTGAACAAGTTAAAAGAGGAAAAAGATTATTTAATAATTCTTGTGCTCAGTGTCATAATGGTGGTATTACTAAAACTAATCCTAATATTGGTTTAGATACTGAGGCATTAAGTTTAGCTACACCATCTAGGGATAATATTGCTAGTTTAATTGATTATATGAAAAATCCGACTAGTTATGATGGCGCAACTTTTATTTCTGATTTACATCCTAGTATTACAAGTGCTGAAATTTTTCCTAAAATGCGAAATTTAACTGATGATGATTTATTTGCAATAGCTGGTCATATTTTAATTCAGCCTAAAGTTAATGCTGAAAAATGGGGTGGTGGAAAAATTTATTATTAGTTAATTTTCAATATTAAGTTATATAATTAAATTATATATTTATTTTTTGTATAATAAATTGTATCTGATAATTTAATAGTGAAAATATATAATAATAAAGGATAATAATTGTGATAATTTATTTATTTAAAATTTTAGTATTATTTCAAATGATTTTTGTATTTAATACACAAACTGTTCAAGCAGCTGAAATAGATTTAAATGCTGGTGAAGAAGTTTTTTCTTCTAATTGTGCTGTATGTCATCAAGGAGGACAAAATGTATTACAAGCAGATAAGACTTTAGAAAAAAATGTTTTAGAAGGTAATGAGATGTATAATGTTGGCGCTATTACAAAACAAGTTAGAAATGGAAAAAATCAGATGCCCGCTTTTCCCACTTTAACTGATGAAGACGTTGCTAATGTAGCTAATTATGTTTTAAATCAATCTTCTATTGGTTGGTAAATTTGATAAATACAAAATATTTCATATATTTTATATTTTAATGATCTTATATTATTACGTATAATTTAAATATGGATGATATATATTATTATCTATATTTTGCTTAAACTTGTATACACACTATATTTATAATAATAATGTCAACTACTCTTTATCCGGCGGTTCTTCGTTTAGACGACAATACTTTATATAAAGGATGGTCTTTTTTTGATCCAGCTATTTCTTGTGGTGAAATTGTTTTTAATACTGGCATGACTGGTTATCAAGAAATTATGACAGATCCTAGTTACTCTGGACAAATAGTTGTCTTTACTTATCCTGAATTAGGCAATACTGGCTTAAATAATTATGACAGTGAATCTACTTTTATTCATATTAAAGGTATTGTAGCCAAAAACATTTGTTGTTTTCCTAGTAATTGGCGTTCTTCTTTATCATTAAAGCAATATATTATAAAGAAAAAAATTCCACATATATTTGGCTTAGATACTAGATCTTTAACTCGTCGTTTGAGATTACAAGGTGTCATGAAAGGTTATATTGCCAGTCAAACTTTAAATCATAATCCATTAAATTCATTATTTGATATATCTAATATTGATTTAGTGAGAAGAGTGACTAATTCACATGTATATTCTTTAAATTTTTTTAATAATATCTATTTGAATAATTTATATAGTCATTTGAATTATAAAATAGGTCAAAATAAACAATTTAAAAATAATATAAATAATATTGTATTAATCAATTTTGGTGTTAAAAATAATATTATATCAAGATTATTGTATTATAAATGTAATATTTATATACTTCCAGCGACTGCTAATTATCTTCAAATTTTTTCTTATAAACCAGATGGAATTATTTTATCTAATGGCCCAGGTGATCCTGTTAATGTAAATTATTCTGTAAATACTATAAAAAAATTAATTCATTATACCAATATTCCTATTTTTGGCATTTGTATGGGGCATCAATTGTTAAGTTTAGCTTTAGGCTTCTCAACATTTAAATTAAAATTTGGTCATAGAGGTTTAAATCATCCTTGTGGATTAAATCAATATTCTGAAATTACTAGTCAAAATCATGGTTTTGCTGTTAATAGTGAATTTTATCAAAATACTAATCTTAGTGATAATAGTATTATCAATATTACTCATTTCAATTTAAATGATTCTACTGTCGGAGGAATTCAACATAGCAAGAAGCCCATTTTTTCAGTACAATATCATCCAGAAGCAAGTCCTGGACCTCATGATTCGGATTATTTATTTAAATCTTTTATAGAATTGATTAGTGTTATGAAAAATTTTAAATAGAATATCTTTATGTTTTTTAAATGTATTTGAATAAATGATATAGTACTTGTGTTCCTCTTAATTGATTAAATAGTGGTAAATGCCCTTTAGGGGCATCTATTGTCCACTGAAATTCCTTAGGATATCTTTTTGGTATTTTGTTCTCAATCCATCCAATTTTTTCCAAAAAAAGATCCCAATTTTGGTTGTTTTTCATCCATATTTTTTTTTGTGCAATAAATCCAAATTTACTATTTGAATATATTTGCCAAAGTAAATCAATCATTAATAAATCATTTTTTGGTATAAGAGCTATATCTGTAAAATAAAGCCAATTTCTTTTATGTTTCTGTTCTAAGTTAGCTAATTGGCATAAACAATTTTGTGTAAATTTATCAGCCTCTTGAAAATTTTGTTTTATTAGTAGTTGTTGTAATGGTTTATAATTAAGTTTTAAAGATCCTAATAATTTTATATTTTTTATGTTATTATTGAAAGCTATATTAATTTTTTTTTTGATATAAATAATTTTAGTACTTTGTAGTTTATCAAAAATCATTTCATCTAGTTTTGTTACATTTTTTTGATTTATCAAAATTCTTTCTATTAATATATTTATTAGTTTTTCTTGTTCTTCTACTTTATTATTTATTATATAATTAATATCTTCTATGATTTTGTTAGATATTTTTATTTTATTATTGTTAAATACTTGATCAATATCTTGAAATATAAATAAATTTTTTAATGAATTTTCTATTTTTTCCATAATTAAATATAAAATGTTTTATTATTTTGTTAATGTAATACTATTTATTATAATTTTTTATTGATACAAAAAATTTTACTTTTTATAAACTATTGTTGATACAAATATGACATTATAATACGTATCATTAAAATTATAGTATTATTAATTAAATTAATAATTATATAAAAAATATATTTTATTAATATTAAAAAAAATTTTTCTATTTTAGGTATACAAGTATCTTTAATTTCTAATAAAAAAATAAAAATTTTTTTGAATTTTGATAATTTTTCTAAATCTTTTACCCTTGATATGTAGATATATTTTTTGATTATACCTTTATTACTAAATATTAAAACTTGGTAATGAGCATTATATATTTCTTGAGGTTGATAAATGTATGAGTATATTAAATTTTGCCATCTTAAATAATTTAAAAATAATATAATTGATCTTGTTGATATATATGCATTGTTACATATGCTATATTTTTTTAGAAATTGGATAAGTTCAGATAATGATAAGAAATTGTTGAACAATTTATTTATAATAATATGACTTATTTGGATAATAAAGTTTTCAAATAAAATTTGGACATGTTGATAAGGTGTATAAAACTTATTAAAAATAAATATATGTTTGTCAATAAAACTAGATCCAAGAATTAGATATATTAATAGATTATCTAATAATAAATTATGTTTAATCATTAATATTTTATTATTTTTGTGATTATTAGCAATTTTTATATTTGTTTTTTGATATTGATCATATTTTTTATTTATATAATATATAAATTCATACACTATATTATCAATGAAATCACAAAAAATTTGATAATTTAACTGTTTTAATTTTTGTTTACCTAAATTGAGTTCAGTTAAATCCAAAATTAATTTCTCAAATTCTCTTAAAATTATATTGAACAGTTTTTTTTTATGCATACTGTTTAATATATCTGTATATAAATAATTTTGTGTATTATTTGATAAATCATACACAAATTTTTTTTTTGTAATATAGAATAGATTAACTACATAATTATTTAATTTTATACTTGTTGTATTAGGCCAGTATTTAATCATGTTACATTTCTTAACTTATTAGCTTGTTTTATATTTTTAATATCTATTAGATATCAGTAAAAATTTAATTATTTTTGTTTTATAATAAAATATAATTTATAAAGTATTCAAATTATTTACCACAAATATGTATAATTACTATTTTGCCCTAGCTAGTCAAAATTTTCTTTTGAATGAAGAACCTTTAGAAGAAATTTTGCGTGAAAGAACTGAATATTATCAAAGTAGAAATAAAAATATTGATTTTTGGTTTGTTCTTAATCCAAAATTTATAGATTTTTCTCAGTTTGATTCTAATTCTTTTAATCTTAATAATTCGTATGCTGTTATCATTTCTTTGGACAAAAGTTTTATACAATGGTTGAAATTGAGAATAGGATTTGTTGCTATTGGTGAATTTAATTCTAAATCTATTTTTCTTCCTACTATTTAGTTTATTCATAATATTTAACTTATTTTATGTAAAATTAATCAATAAAAGTTTTATCTTGGTTAGGTGTAACAAATAATGTTAAAATTTCTCTACTAAAAGTTTCTGCAGCTTTAGATTTATAACGGTTAGGATTAATAATTATAGACAACATTCTTTTAATTGTTACATTTTTTATTTTAGCCCAATGTATAATACCAAGTTCTAATTCTTTAGCTATTGCAGATACAGATACAAATGCTGCTCCTAAACCAGACTGAACAGCATTTTTTATTGCTTCTATTGAATTAAGTTCCATTTCAATTTTTAATCTGCTACTATCTATATCATGTTGATGTAAAATTTTATCAATAACTTTTCTTATAGTAGATTGTGTGTCTAAGGCAATGAACCGTAAACGATATAAATCTTCTTTTTGTATATTCTTTACCTGTGAAAATGTGTGTGATATTGGTAAAATTAGTGCTAGTTCATCTTCTGCATAAGATGTGATTTGGAGTATATCTTTTAATTCATTGGGTACTTCACCCCCAATAACTGCTAAGTCTACTTGACCGTTAGCAACACTCCATGAAATAAGTCGTGTGGAATGGACTTGTAACTGAACATTGACTTGAGGATATCTTTGTCTAAATAATCCTATTAATCTTGGCATTAAATATGTACCTGTTGTCTGACTCGCTCCTATTATTAAAGATCCTCCTTGAAGATTTTGTATATCTTCTAATGCTCTACATGTTTCTTCACATAATGCTAGAATTCTACCTCCATATTTCAGCAATAAATTGCCAGCTTCTGTTAATGTAGCTTTTTTATTGCTTCTTTCAAAAAGAGGAATATTTAGTTGTTTTTCTAAGTTTTGAATTTGTAAACTTATTGCTGGTTGTGATACATATAAACTATCTGCAGCTTTTTTAAAGCTACCTTCTTTAATAATAGCTTTTAAAATGCGTAGTTGGTCTAAAGTAAAAGGTAGATCTCTCATCTTTTTTAAAAATTTATTTGTGTACTAATTTTATGTTTTATATATTATGATTACAATATAGTGTTTATAATGTATAAAATAAATTGAATTCAGATTATAATATAATTTAATTGTTAGATAATTTAAGGAAAATTTAATTATGGATATGAGATTAATAATTGTTTTTTTGCCAGTGATAGTTGCTGCATCTTGGGCAATATATAATATAGGCAGAATTGCTGTTCAGCAATTTCGTAGTATGTAATAAAATTGTATAATTTATATTATAAAAGTATAAGATTATAATACTATTATGTATATCTTATATTTTTATAATTCAATAAAATAAAAATTATTATATGAGTACTTTTACTTTTAACTTATTTTATTTATAATATATACACTTACACAAAATTTATATTTTGATTATAATAATGGCTGTTCCAAAAAAACGTACCTCTAAATCTAAATCTAAAAAAGCATATTGGAAAAAAAAGGCTTTTATGTCTGGTAAAAAATCCTTATCTTTGGCTAAATCATTACTTGGTGATAAAACCAGTAATTTTATTTACTTAAATGATAAATTATTAGTAGATTCTTAAAGTTTTAATATTTAGTCATATTAATTATCGTTTTGATATAATTATGGAAATTAATTGTTTAAATAATAGTATAAGTAATTTTAATTATTTAAATACTAGTTTTGTTATACAATTTTTAACTTTTAAAGATATTTGGATGTTTAATTGTTATGAGGGTTGTCAATATATTGTTACTAATAACAAACTCAAAATTAATAATATTTCAAAAATTATTATTACTGATTTACATATTAATAATATGTCTGGTTTATTAGGCTTATTATCTAGCTTAAATTTAATTGGTCGCACTAAATCTTTGCATATTTATGGACCTAAGGATTTAGCATTTTATTTGGATTTAAGTAAAAAATATTCTCATACGAATTTTAACTATATTATTTATATTCATATTTTAACAACAGGTTTAATTATTAATTATTACCATTATCGTTTATATGCTTTTAAAAACGATAATCAATATGAATTTATAATTATGCAATTAGAACAATACGGTACTTTTATATTAAGTAAAGCTAAAAAAAATTATGTAATACCAGGTCCTATGTATGGTAAATTAAAACAAGGTTTAAAATTTGTTCTGCCGGACGGACTTATATTAGATGGAAAAAAATTTACTTCATTTAATTTATTTGGTACTCAAGTTTCTTTAATTCTTAATAGATCTTATAGAAGAATTAATATCGAACATAATATTATTTCTAGCATTTTATTTTATTAAAATTTTATATTTATACTTAAATTATTATATTTTTTATTTTGTATTTATGATAGATTATGCAATTATCGAAGCTGGCGGTAAACAATTGTGGGTCGAACCTGGCAAATTTTATGACTTGAATTATATACCAGGTAATCCTGGTGATTTAATTTATTTAAATAGAGTTTTATTGTTATATAAAGATAACAATTTTAAAATAGGTTCTCCTTGTTTAGAATCAAGTTTAGTTAAAACAAAAATTTTAAAGCATATCAAAGGCAGAAAATTGATTGTTTTTAAAATGAAGCCTAAAAAAAATGATCGTTGTAAAAAAGGGCATAGACAAAAATTGACAAGAATTTTTGTCGAACAAATAGTTTAATTGTTTTTTTACAATACTTAAAAAGTTTTTTATTAATGAAGGATAAGTATTATGGCTCATAAAAAAGGAAGTGGAAGCACAAAAAATGGTCGCGATTCTAATTCTAAAAGACTAGGTGTTAAAAAATATGGTGGACAAATAGTATCAGTTGGAAACATTTTAATTCGTCAAAAAGGTAATAAATTTAAATTAGGAAATAATGTAGGACAAGGAAAAGATTATACAATCTTTTCACTTATTAATGGTATTGTTAAATTCGAAACAATTAATAATAATAATAAAAAAGTTAGCGTATATCCTATTTAACATAATAGCTTAATGTATTTGTATATTTGACGATTTAAAAAATTTCATATTAATTCATTGAGATGAGTTTTACTTATTAAATAATGGTAAAAAAAATTGTAATCTCTTATTTTAATAATATTGCTGCTGTTTTATTAAATAATAGGATTGAAGAAATTATTCTTGTTAATCAAAATTATCAGGTTAATGATATTTATGTTGGTGTTGTTCAGAAAATTTTTTCTAGTATTAATGCTGCTTTTATTAAACTTGGTAAATATGGTAAAAGTGGTTTTATCCATATAAGTGATATTAAATATTTAAAGAAAGGTAAATATATTAGTCATATTAGTGATGTATTAACCATTAACCAAATGTTATTAGTACAAGTTATTAAAGAGCCAACTTTCAATAAAGGACCCAGATTAACTGGTAATATTCATTTACATGGTAAATATTTAGTACTAATGCCTTTTTGTAATACTATATCTATTTCACATAAAATTTATGATGATAATGAAAGAATGTATCTTTATTCTCTTGCTGTCTTAGTTAAACCAGATATGATGGGTTTATTAATTAAACCTTCTGCTAAGGGAATTACTGAAAAAGCTATATTGCAAGATTTAGATTTATTAAAACAACAATGGTTTTTTATTCAAAAAGCTTTTATTATTACTTCTTATCCTTGTTTAATTTATAAGGATGAAGATTTAATTAAAAAAATTGTTAGAGATTTTTATGATGAAACTATAAAAAAAATTGTTATTGATTCTGAAAATGGTTTAAAAATCCTATATTATTATTTAAATAAATGGAATACTTTTTCTCCTATTGTTGATACTAAATTACAGTTATATAATAAATCAGATTGTATACTTAACCAATTCCAGATTCAAAAAGTTATTAATGAAGCATTAAAGCCAAAAGTCAAGTTATTATTGGGAGGTTGTATTGTAATTGAAAATTATGAAGCTTTAACTGTTATTGATGTAAATTCTGGATCTTTTAATAAGTCTGATGATTCTAAAGAAACTATATTAAGGACCAATTTTTATGCCGCTATTGAAATAGCATATCAGTTGAAAATTAGGAATATTAATGGTGTAATTATTATTGATTTTATTGATATGTATTCACAAAGAGACCAATTACAATTATTAGAGCATTTTAATCGTTTATTAAGGCATGATCGTGCAAAACCTCAAATTGTTCAATTGTCTGAATTAGGCTTTGTTGAGTTAACTCGAAGACGTAGAGGACAAAGTTTACGAGAAATTTTTAGTGATATTAATTTTAAGTATTCTAAGTCATATTTTTATCATCATTTGACTTCTATAGATTTTATTCGTATTAATAATAAAAAAGTAACTAATCCTAATATGAGTAAAAATATCCGTTCTCTATTTTTTAATAAGCGATTTTATAAAAATATCATATTAAAAAATAAAAAGTTTTCTTTAAATAATTCTCTATATACTAAGTACTTTGTTTTATTAGATAAGATTAATTCAATTTATTTCTTCAATCTTAAAGCAAATTATATTTTGCCTATATTATTTTATTTACAAATAGTTCAAAAATTTGAGTAAATGAAAAAGCTATAATAAACTAAAAAATAGTATTATTATAGCTAGTAATTGATGATTTAATTATATATTTACTCAATAGATATTTAACCGTTAACAGCTGGTGCAACTAAAGCTAATGGTAAAGATTCTTGTGAAGCTAAGTCTAAAGGGAAGTTATGAGCATTACGTTCATGCATTACTTCCATACCTAAATTAGCTCTATTTAAGATATCTGCCCAAGTGTTAATTACACGTCCTTGACTGTCAACAACTGATTGGTTGAAGTTAAAGCCATTTAAATTGAAAGCCATTGTACTTACAGACATAGCTGTAAACCAAATACCTACTACTGGCCATAAACCTAAGAAGAAATGTAATGCACGAGAATTATTGAAACTAGCATATTGGAAAATTAAACGACCAAAATATCCATGAGCTGCAACAATGTTATAAGTTTCTTCTTCTTGACCAAATTTATATCCGTTATTAGCCGATTCACTTTCAGTTGTTTCACGAATTAAACTAGATGTTACTAGAGATCCATGCATAGCACTAAATAGAGATCCGCCAAATACACCAGCTACACCTAATTGGTGGAAAGGATGCATTAGGATATTGTGTTCAGCTTGGAAAACAAGCATAAAATTGAATGTACCAGAGATACCAAGAGGCATACCATCAGAGAAGCTTCCTTGACCAATAGGATAAACAAGAAATACTGCTGCTGCAGCTGCTACAGGTGCTGTAAAAGCAACTGAGATCCAAGGACGCATACCTAAACGATAGCTAAGTTCCCATTCACGACCAATATAGCATGATACACCTAGTAAGAAATGAAGAACGATTAATTGGTAAGGACCACCATTATATAACCATTCATCTAAAGAAGCAGCTTCCCAAATAGGGTAAAAATGAATACCAATAGCTGCAGAACTAGGTATAACAGCACCAGAAATGATGTTATTTCCATATAATAAAGAACCTGCAACAGGCTCACGAATACCATCAATATCAACTGGAGGTGCAGCAACGAATGCAATGATGAATACAGATGTAGCAGTTAATAGTGTTGGAATCATTACTACGCCAAACCAACCAATATAAAGGCGGTTTTCTGTGCTAGTAATCCAAGTACAAAAACGTTCCCACAGGCTTGCGCTTTCGCGTCTTTCTAAAGTAGCAGTCATAATGTTTTATAATTTTTTAGGATAAATATAGATACTTCCCAAGTTTATATGCTTGTTAGAAATATTATTACAATAATAAATCGATAATGTAAAGTATTTAGTATAAAATTTTCAATAAAGCCTCAGTAAGTTAAAAATATATATCATAATCATATATTAAGAAATCAATTGATTTTATTATATTATTTTATTCTTTATGTAATAATATTTATAATATTTTTTACCTTAATTATATAATTTGTATGTCACATTTTAGTAAAATAAAAACAAATATTTCTGATGCAGAGATTTTGAAGCAAACGTTGCAAGAATTAGGTTTTACCTATAAATTAACTGATTCTTTGAATCAAAATAACAAAAATGTAATAATGCAAGATGATATTATTGTTTTTAAAGAGAATCCTGTTTTTAATTTTATTTGGGATGGTTATCAATATAATTTAGTTGCTGATTTTTATTTATGGAATTTAGATGCAACTCCTAATTTTTTTTTAGAAAAATTAACTCAAAAATATGCTTATAATTTAATTTTAGATGAAAGTATTTCTATAGGATTTGATCAACAACAGTCTATTTGTATGTCTGATGGTTCATTAAAATTAATTGTTGAAAAATGGAATAATTAACTGATTATATTTTTATTAATATGCGGACGGAGAGACTTGAACTCTCACGAGATATTCTCACTAGAACCTAAATCTAGCGTGTCTGCCAATTCCACCACGTCCGCAATACAATTTTAATATTATCAAAATCATATAAACTATACAAGATCTATTTATAAATTTGCAATAATCTATACTTGTATATTTTACTTACTTCAGTTATTATAAGTTTATTATTTATATTTATATATTTTTATTCCTCAGTAGCTCAGTGGTAGAGCGATCGGCTGTTAACCGATTGGTCGTAGGTTCAAATCCTTCCTGGGGAGTACAATAATTGAAAGCTGTATAATAAATTTTTATATAAACAATATTTTATTTGCTATTTAATTAATTTTTAATATGTTATACACATTTAATTTTATGACTCAGTATGAATTTATAATATATAATTTACAACAAATGGTTGCATCTTTATTATTCGTTAAAGTTAATTTATTGGATTATACTGTAATGATATTATTAGTATTTGCTGGTCTTTTAACTAGTTTAACGCCATGTTTTTTATCAATTTTGCCATTAAGTGTTTCTTATATTAGTGCTAATAAAAATAATTATTTATATAAAAACTTTTTTATTTTAGGCATACTTACAAGTTTATTTTTTTTTCTTATTATTTCTAATTTTATAAATTATAGTTATATAGTTTATTTAAATCGTATACCATTTTTATCATTCTTAATTTTAATTTTAATTTCTTTAAATTTATTACAAATATTAGATTTTTCTTCTTATTTACAAATATTTAACAATCAAGAAATTGATTTGAGTTATAATAATAGAGTTTTGCATAATTATATGATTGGTTTAGTTATAGGTTTTTCAACTATTCCTTGCAGTAGTCCTATCATTCTTCTTGTTAATTTTTGGTTACATGGTTCTACTAATATATTTTTTTCTATTTTTTATTTTACTTTGTATTTTTTTGGATGTATAATTCCTTTTTTGATAATATTTTACTTTGTATTCAATATATTGCAAACATATATTTTTATATATATTTGGAATGCTATTATTCCATTAGCTGGTTTTTTTCTTTTAAGTTTTTCTATTTTATCTTTTTTAGAAAAAGTATTTATTTAATTTATAAATGTATACTATTAATATGATAAATATCATATTAATGATTTAATAATAAATAAAATTTTAAATATTATGCATTATTTATTCATGAAAAAAATAAATTTAAAAAATGTTTTTTGGAAGTCAATCAAAAATTTAGCTAATTTAAATTTTTCTATATTTCTTTTGTTACTTATTTCCTTTTTTATTATGTTAGGATCTATTATTGAACAAGAGCAAAACTTAAGTTATTATCAAACATATTATCCTTTCAATGATGCCTTTAATAAACTGAGTATATTATTAAATTGGCGTTTAATCATATATTTTGGTTTAGACCATATATATCAAACATGGTGGTTTATTTGGATTTTAATTATTTTTTCCTTAAGCTTGGCCAGTTGTACGTTTTTTATTCAATTGCCTAGCTTAAAAAATGCTCGTAGATGGAAATTTTTAAATCCTATGATTAACGCCAATATGAATAATTTGGTTTTAGATTCTAGTATTAATATAAATAATTCGTATATTAATATAATTTATTCTTTAGTGTATTATAATTTTTATGTATTTCATAAAAAATATTATGTATACGGATATAAAGGTCTTTTAGGACGTGTCTCTCCTATTTTTGTACATATTAGTATTATTTTTACTTTAATAGGATCTATTTGTAGTGCTTTTTTTGGTTATACAGTTCAAGAAATGGTTCCTCGTGGTGAAATCTTTCATACAAAAACTTTTGTTCATGCTGGTTTTTGTAGTAAATTAAATCCAAATTTTTTATTTAGAGTTAATAATTTTTTTATTGATTATAATTTTGATAGCTCTATTAAACAATTTTTTTCAAGTTTATCTGTTTTTGCTAATAATGGTAAATTAGTAAATAATAAAATGATTTCTGTAAATTCTCCATTTAATTTCAATGGTTTAACAATTTATCAAACAGATTGGAATATTAATTCTGTTAGATTTATTATTGGCTCTAAATCAAAAATGTTATTACAAAGAAAAATAACTAAAATTAAATTAAACAATAAAATTTGTTGGTTATTTAAAATACCTATTTCCAGTCATAATCAAATTTTTGTTATTATTTTTGATTTAAAAAATAAATTTTTAATATCTGATTCAAACGGCTTGATAATAGCTGATATTTTCATGAATCAAAAATTTTATATTAATAATGTTCTTGTATGTATACAGGACATTATTTTAGATACAGGTTTACAGATAAAAGAAGATGTAGGTATACCTATTATTTATTTTGGCTTTTTTATATTGATACTTAGTACATTTTTAAGCTATATTTCGTATTGTGAAATTTGGTTAACAATTATTTCAGATATCTTTAATCTTGCAGGTTCTACTAATCGATCTGTTTTCTTTTTTGAAGAAGATATTGCTAAAATTAATAAGACTTATAGTTTTTATAGTTTTGCTGATTTAAATAATGCCTTGGTAATATATCCATATATTTTACAGGAGTAAAAAGTTTTGTATAATTTTTTTTCCTTCTTGTGTCCATAAACTTTCTGGATGAAATTGAACTCCTTGAATATTTGTATGTATTCTATGTTGACATCCCATGATTATGCCTTGTTGCGTCCATGCTGTTACTTTTAAGTTATTTGGTATTATTTTTTCATCAATGACTAAACTGTGGTATCTAGTTGCAGTGAAAGGGTTTGGTAAATTATTAAATAAATCAGTGTTATTATGGAAGATATTACTTATTTTACCATGACTGGGAATATCTAATGGCTTAATTGTAGCCCCATAGATGTATCCTATACTTTGATGACCTAAACATACTCCTAATATTGGTATTTTGTTTGCATAATTTTCTAAAATTTCTAAACATATACCAGAATTACTGGGATTTCCTGGTCCAGGTGATAAAATGATATGTGTTGGGCTTAATTCAATTAACGTTTTTAGTGATATTTCATCATTTCTAATGATTTTAACATTAAACTTTAATTCCCCAACGTATTGTAATAGGTTTTGAGTGAAACTGTCATAGTTGTCTATAATAATAATCATTATCTATTTGTTCATCCTATAAAAAGTATTAATATATAAAAATTTATTCTTCTGTGATTTTTCATAACTTATGAAAAAAAATTAATTCATAATTATTATTTGTGACAAATATTAATATTAATTTATTTGAGGTATTTTTTATTTAGTATTTACAAATTTTTTATTAAACCTTCTTTTGGCGAGCTAGCATGACTAAATTTTTGTTTTGTCATTCTACCCGCTAAATAACAATTTCTACCTGCTATTACACTTAGCTTCATTGCCGATGCCATTAATTGTGGTTTTTTTGATTTTGCTACAGCAGTATTTATGAGTACTGCTGATGCTCCTAGTTCCATTGCTTGATTAGCTTCACTTGCAGTTCCTATCCCAGCATCAATAATAACAGGTATTGTAGAGTTATCAATAATCATTTGTAAACTATTGATATTTTTTAAGCCTTGTCCAGATCCTATTGGTGAACCTAGTGGCATTACTGTAGCACATCCAATATCTTCTAATTGTTTTGCTAATATTGGATCTGCATTAATATATGGTAATACATTAAAATTTTTTTGTACTAAGTATTCCGCTGCTTTTAATGTTCCAATAGGATCTGGAAGCAAATATTTTGGATCTGATATAACTTCTAGTTTTATAAAGTTATTATCTACTTGTCCTATTCTATTAGTTATTTCTTTACTTAAGGCTGCTATTCTTATTGCTTCTTCTGCTGTTTCACAACCTGCTGTATTAGGCAATAGCCATAATTTTTGCCAATTTAATCCATCAATTAGGTTGCTTTTACCAAGACTTTTTGCATATTGTGCTCTGCGGATGGCAACTGTTACAATAGATGTTCCGCTGATTTCAATACTTTCTTGAGCTTCTTTTAAATTTTTATATTTTCCTGTACCTAGCATTAGACGAGAATTAAAAATATTTTTATTGATAATAAATGGATCTTTGTTATGAATTTTTATATTTGATAAATAATTTCGTTTTGTTGATTCTATGAATAATTCTTGTGTCATGTATTGTTTTTTATTGTATCATGAATAAATGATATAACTGTAATGTTGTATGTGTAATTGTTTTTAATGATATCAAATTATTTATTATGTTTAATTATATACCTTATTGGGTAATTAGTATTATTTTTATAACCTTAATTTGTATTTTGTTTTATCAAATTTATTTTAGTATTGTTAATTCATATTCTTACAATAAAAATCGTATTACAATTGTAGATAAATTTGGTTCTATTTTACCATATTCTCTTCCTTTGTTAGAAGGACTACAAAATTTTGGTCAACAAATTCTTCCAGATTATCCTTTTAGTTTGATGAGTCTATATAAAAAAACATTAATGCCTTTAGTTTTTTTTTATGTTACTCATCCAGCTTTAGCATTTATTGCATTTTTTGTGTTATACTCTTTATTTGTTAGAGCTAATAGTCCTATTCCGAATAGACCTTTTATACGTTTTAATGTATTACAATCAATTTTATTGTTTTTAATTAATTCTTTATTAGGAGTTACTTTTAGGGCACTGCCAATTGAGTTTAGAGTTAGTATATATGGTTTAATGTTATGTAATACATTATTTTGGTTTGTTTTATCCACTATAATATATTCGATTATTAAAGCTATTCAGGGAAAATACTCTAAAATTCCAGTAATTTCTCAAGCAGTTAGGATTCAGATTGATACTCAGTAGTTGTAATATTAATATGTATTTATAATCTATCTATTATAAAAATATTGTATTTAGGAAATTCTAATTATGTTTTTAAATAATTATGAAACAATTTATATTTTGCGTCCTGATGTGACAGATGAAAAAAATTTATCTTTAGTTAATTTTTATAAAACTTTAATTAAAGAAAATGGAGGACAAAGTATATTAGTTCAACATAGAGGTCGCCGCCATTTAAGTTATAACATTACAAATTATTATGATGGTATTTATGTTCAAATGAATTATCAAGGAAATGGTCAACTCGTTAAAATTTTAGAGAAATCAATGCGATTTAATAATAATATTGTTAGATATTTAACTATTAAATATCGTAGCCTAAATTACTTAAGTATATACTAATTGATAATATATTTTGCGTAATATTAAATTATTTTTTTTCATTTAATGTCTTGGATTATATTACTTATGTATAGTATATATATAAATCAATTTTTTTGTTATTTTTTAACTTTAAGGAATCATTATGATTAGTGATAGTCAAATATTTGTTGCATTATTATTTGCTTTAGTATCTGCTGTTTTAGCTATAAAGTTAGGCACAGATCTATATCAATAAGTGTTAATATTTTTTAATTTTTTTACTTTTTGTTTTTGATTGTATTAATTTAATGTCGCTTATTGTTTTGAACTTAAGTGACTTTTTATGGAATATTTATATCATATCAATTTAATTTATACTTAGTTATAATATCAATTAGTACTAGTTTATTATAAATATTAATAATTTAACTGAAAAAATATAGTGGATAAAATAAAAAATACAGCTCGCCCAATGTTCCCTTTTACAGCTATTATTGGTCAAGAAGAAATGAAATTAGCTTTAATTTTAAATGTAATTGATCCTAAAATTGGTGGTGTAATGATTATGGGAGATCGTGGTACAGGTAAATCTACAACGATTCGTGCTATTGCTGACTTATTGCCTGAAATAGAAATAGTTTCAGATGATTTATTCAATTCTCATATTTCTGATTATGATTTAATGTCTGATTTAACTAAGCAGAGAATAGATAAAGGTATTAGTTTGTCGACTGAATTGATTAAAGTTCCTATGATAGATTTACCATTAGGAGCTACTGAAGATAGATTATGTGGTACTATTGATATTGAAAAAGCTTTAAGTGAGGGAATAAAGTCTTTTGAACCAGGTTTATTAGCTAAAGCTAATAGAGGAATTTTATATGTTGATGAAGTAAATTTATTAGATGATCATTTAGTAGATATTTTATTAGATGCTTCAGCTTCTGGGTGGAATATAGTAGAGCGTGAAGGTATTTCAATTAGGCATCCTGCAAGATTTGTATTAGTTGGTTCTGGTAACCCAGAAGAAGGTGAGTTACGTCCTCAGCTTTTAGATCGTTTTGGTTTACATGCAGAAATACGTACAGTAAAAGATCCTTACTTAAGAGTTAAAATCGTAGAACAGAGATCAAACTTTGATCGAGATCCTTATACGTGTATTCAAAATTTTCAAGAACAGCAAGATCAATTAAAGCATGATATTATTGTAGCTCAAAATCAATTGTCAAGTGTAAAGATTGATTATGATCTAAGAGTAAAAATTTCTGAGATTTGTGGTGCTCTTAATATTGATGGTTTGAGAGGGGATATTGTAACAAACAGAGCTGCTAAAGCTTTTGCTTCTTATAATGGTAAGGATGAAGTTACTATTAATGATGTTAAGCAGGTAATTAAACTATGTTTAAGGCATAGGCTGCGTAAAGATCCTTTAGATACAATAGATTCTGGTAGTAAAGTTAAACAAGTTGTTGATGATATTTTAGGAGATTAATTATATTTTGATATTCATTTTTATTTATAGGCTCAGTAGGATTCGAACCTACATTAGAGACTTAGAAGGTCCCTGTCCTAATCCCTTAGACGATGAGCCCTTGTATATTTTACTATCGTAATAATTGATTTATATATATTATTCTGTTTTATTTAATTGGGCGGTACTGGATTTGAACCAGTGACCACCTGCTTGTAAGGCAGGCGCTCTACCACTGAGCTAACCGCCCTGCATAAACTAAATGTAATGATTTTTTAATTAAAAATCAAGTACTTTATTCTATTTTTATTTAAATATTGCCATAATTTAATTGATATGCGTAAATTTTTAGAAAAGATCTATATCATTCTTAAAATTATGTTTAATTTGTTTAGTATATCTAATATATGTAAATTAAATTCATTAAATTTATTACGACAAATGCAAACTATTATTCCTGCCTGTTTACCTGCAACTATGATCACATCATGTTTTATGAGTTTAGTTTTTAGTTTGCAAATAGTTAAAGAATTTCTTTATCTAAATGCTAGTGATTTAGTTGGTTCTGTTTTGACTATTATTTTTTTGCGCGAGTTATCCCCTGTTTTAACATCTATTATTTTAATTGGAAAAATTGGATCATATTTTACTGCTGAGTTGGCTACGATGAAGATTACAGAACAAATAGATGTATTATATATTTTAAATATTAATCCTATTAGTTATTTAGTTATTCCTCGTATCTTAGCTTTTATTATTATTTTACCTTTATTAAATTGTTTATCTTTATTGACTAGTTTATCTAGTAGTTCTTTTATTTGTTTTATTTTATATAATATTCATCCTAAAATGTTTTTTTTGTCTGTATTAACTAGTTTATCTTATCAAGATTTAATTAAGTCTTGTTTAAAAACAATTATTTTTGCGCTTTTTATTTCTACTATTAGTTGTGTTTGGGGTTTAACTTCTCAAGGTGGTGCGAAAGGAGTAGGAGAGTCTATTACCAAATCAGTAGTGATTTCATTATTGTCTGTTCTTTGTCTTGATTTTATTCTATCTTATTATATGTTTAATAGTTTAGATAGTGTACTAAAGTCTTTATAATTTATAATATTATTTCTTTGTATAATTATAAATATATGAATAAAATATTTTATGTTAAAATTTATTTATACTTTTATATATTTTGTACTGTGGGAAATTATTTGAAATACTAAGATATTTATTTATTTATTATAATAATGCTTACTATATTATAAAATATAAATCATATATATTACAATGTTATCATATGTATTAATTAATATATATTTTAATATTTTAATTACTTTTTTATTAGGAGGAATTATTTATGTCAGGAGGATCAACAGGTGAACGTCCTTTTTCTGATATTATTACAAGTATTCGATATTGGGTTATTCATAGTATAACAATTCCTGCATTGTTCGTAGCAGGTTGGTTATTTGTCAGCACGGGTTTAGCTTATGATGTTTTTGGGACACCTCGGCCTAATGAATATTTTACTCAAGATCGTCAACAAGTACCTTTAGTTAATGATCGTTTTAGTGCGAAACAAGAACTTGAAGATTTGACAAAAGGTATTTAATTAGGGAGTATTTTATATTATGACTAAAAGAAGTTCGAATCAACCTATATCATATCCAATTTTTACATTTAGATGGTTAGCTATACATGGTATTGCTATTCCTACTGTATTTTTTTTAGGTGCTATTACATCTATGCAATTTATTCAAAGATAGGAGATAATATTATTATGAGTGGTCCTAATCCTAATAAAGAGCCTGTTGAATTAAATCGTACATCTTTATTTTGGGGATTATTATTAATTTTTGTTTTAGCCGTATTATTTTCTAGTTATTTTTTTAATTAGTGAATAATTGTACGTTAACATGATTTTTAATATGTATTTTTGTTTTATCTATATAGTTTTATTCTTATTTATTAAGTTTAATGATTGAATTATATGATTAAAGATTGGAGATATTAATAATATGACAAATACTGGTAGAGTTCCTTTGTGGCTTGTTGCTACTGTTGGGGGAATAGCTGTAATTACGGTTTTAGGAATTTTTATTTATGGGTCTTATTCTGGAATAGGTTCTTCATTGTAAAAAATCTATAATATATTTACATTTTTAATTGTTTTTATCAAACTAATTTATATAAACCGCTTGAAAAATTTATTTATATAATTCAAGAGGTTTATATTTATTATTTTTAATTATCTTTAAATTTTATGAAATATTATCTTCTTCAATATATAAAAATAGTAATGCCATAGTTAATCCTGGAAAAATAATACCTGTTAAAGGAACTAAAATTGATGGTAAATATGATGCTGTCATATATTTATAATTACTGTGTAAAAAATTGAATATGAAATTTATATATAATATACTTTTTATTATATGGTATTTTTAATAATTTAAAAGGTAATTTTAATATTTTGTTTACTATTTATATAATTAAAGTTTTGTTTTATTATATTATTAACAATATATTTCATTTAAATATTTTATTGAATAGTTGATTAATTAAATTATGAATAGTTTTATATCTCAAGATTTATATAAAAGTTTTGAATCTATGTATAAATTTTCAGAAGCATATGCTAAAAGAACAGGTACTTATTTTTGTTTAGATCTTAGTGTAACAGCTGTAGTTATTGAAGGTTTGGCGAAGCATAAAAATATTTATGGAGCACCTTTATGTCCTTGTAGACATTATGATGATAAAGCAAAAGAAGTTGCTAATTCTTATTGGAATTGTCCTTGTGTACCTATGAGAGAAAGAAAAGAATGTCATTGTATGCTTTTTTTATCTAAAGAAAATGAATTTGCTAGTGAGAACCAGCAAATTGATTTCACTACTTTATTGAAATTTTTAGAATAAATTAAGATTATTCTAATTGTTTACTGAGCTTATTGATTAGTATTAGTTTTTAATTAAATTTTATTATAAATTGCTTTTATTTAAATACAGTAAAATAATTACTGCTGGTCCGACTAAAACAATAATACCTAGTGATACTAATTGACCAATTACTTGCCAGTTAATCATTTATTTTTCCTTAGTTTTGTTATTTCAAATATTTTATTAATTATCTATAGTTATTATACTATTTATATTTTTAAGCTTAATATAAATGTTAAATATATTTTTTATTTTATATAGTTATATATATCCATTTTTTATATATATTAAATTTTAAACTTTGCCATAAAAATTGATGTTTAATATTCTTTGTATTAAAATTAATATGTTTAATTAATTTTTTTATTATTTCTAGGTTAGCGTATATACGAAAATTATGATATATAAAAAGTTGTAATATTTTAGTTTTTATAACAATATGTTCGTATTGTATTAATGCGTAATCTAAAGCTATATATTTTGTATGTTTAATTTTTATATATTTTTTGATAATTTCTTGTTTAATAAATTCATGGTCATAATAACAATTTCTTATAAAATGATTTAAATTGTTTTCAAATTTTTTATTTATATATTTTGTTAAGTAAGGGATGATTTCATTTCTAATTCTATTTCTTTTAATATTATAATTATAATTTGTTGCATCTGACCAAATTGGTAATAAATATTTTCTGCACAAAAAGATTATTTCATGTCTATTTTTATAAATTAGTGGTCTGAAAATATGTACAGTTTTATTGATTTTTCTTTGTATATTTAAACTTGTTGCTCCTTCAAGACTTGTCCCTCTAGTTACATTTTGTAAAAACGTTTCTATCTTATCTGTATTAGTATGTGCTGTAATAATAGCTTCGTAATTATATCTTATTGCATGATTGATTATTGCATGATATCTGTATATTCTAGATTGATTTTCTGATATTGTTGTTTTTTTGATTTGATATATAGAAATTGCTTTTTTAGGTTTTAAATAGTTAATTAAATATTCTACTTGTTTTTCGCTTTCTTTTTTCCATTGATGATCTATATAAATATATTCAATTTTTTGTATGATAGATTCATATTTTCTAAATGTTTCTATTAATTTTATTAAAAATATAGAATCTTGGCCACCTGAAATAGCAATTAAAAAAGAGCTTATTTCATATTTTTTGATTATTTTATTGATTATATTTATAAAAAAAATATTCTCACATTGATCCATATATTTTGTTTGTTTTTTCAATATGTTGCTTTAATAATTTAATTATGTTATTTATTTATGTATAGGGGTTGCTAACTCAATGGTAGAGTACTCGGCTTTTAACCGATTAGTTCCGGGTTCGAGTCCCGGGCAGCCTAATTGTATTTACGATAGTATGTTTTTTTATTAATAATAGTACATAAGTGATATTTATGAATATAATTTCTAAAATTTTGTATAATAAGCGTCAAAGTAATACGTGCGCTTTGATTCCATTTATAACTGCTGGATATCCAAATATAGAAATAACTACTGAGGCTTTATATGAGCTAAATTGTAAAGGTGCAGATATAATTGAGTTAGGTATACCATATTCTGATGCTTTAGCAGATGGTCCAATGATTCAAAATTCTTCGAAAGTAGCCTTAGAGAAAGGTGTCTATGTAGATCAAGTTTTAGATCTTTTATCTAAAGTAACTTATAAATTAGCTGCGCCTATTGTTGTATTTAGTTATTATAATCCTATTTTGGCTAGAGGATTAGATCGCTTTATAATGGAAATAGCTTTTGCTGGTGCAAAAGGGTTAATTATACCAGATTTGCCTCTAGAAGAGACAGATTATTTAGTTGCTTTATGTAAATTTTATAGTATTGAGCTAATTCTTTTTATTTCTCCTTCTACTTCTTACGATAGAATATCCTTGATTGTTTCTAAGTCTCCTGGGTCTTTATATTTTGTTAGTACTAATGGTGTAACTGGCATGAGAGATAATTTAAATATGAGTGTAAATACTTTATGTCAATATATAAAATCTAAAACAGATAAATCGATTATGTTAGGTTTTGGTATTTCTACTGTAGAGCAAGTATATCAAATTTCTAAATGGGATATTGATGGTATTGTTATGGGTAGTGCATTTATTAATATTTTATCTAATACAAAGATTAGGCATTTAGAAGTTATTGAAAAATTAGGCTCTTTTTGTAATAGTATAAAATTATCTATTAATCATCAATAATTTTTTGCTCTAATCGTTTTTAATACCCCCAGGGGAATTCGAATCCCCGTTACCTCCGTGAAAGGGAGATGTCCTAGGCCTCTAGACGATGGGGGCTTATAACTGTACCTTAAAACACATTAATAAATTTTATCATTTATGTCAACCTTTTTTATATATTTATAATTAAACGAGAACGCATCATTAGATATACTACTGTTTGCCTAATAGATGTTACCATATTGATAAAAAGATTAAATGCTTCATTTTTATATTCTACTAAAGGGTCTTTTTGTCCATAGCTTCTCCATCCAATATATTCTTTTAATAAATTCATTTTTTCTAAATGTTCTTGCCAAGTTTGATCAATTTGTTGTAATAAATAATATTTTTCTAACTTTCTAATTAATCCTGGTCTTAATTGTTCTAAATAACTTTCTCTTAAATCATATGTGATTCTGAGTTGTTCATATAAAAAAATTTTTATTTCTTTAAAGTCCATATCTATTATTTCAGCAAAATTAAAGTCAGTTGTAATATTTAGAAGTTTAAAAATTTGTTGTAAGATTTTTTGTTTTTTTATTATATTTTGTTTATTATAAACTTGTAACATTTCATCAATCGTATTTTCACCATATTCTATTATACAATCTCTTATAAACATAGACTGTAAAATTTTTTGACGTTCTTTATATATGGCTTGTCTTTGATTATTAATGACTTCGTCGTATTCAAATAGTTGTTTTCTAATATCATAAAAATATGATTCTACCTTTTTTTGTGCAGAATTTAAGCTTTGACTTAAAACTATTGACTCAATAGGAGTATTGTTATCTATAATCAATGTATTCATTAATTTTTCAATTTTTTCTCCACCAAAAATTCTAAATAAATTATCTTGTAAACTTAAAAAAAAGCGAGATGAACCTTTATCTCCTTGTCTTCCTGATCTTCCTCTTAATTGATTGTCTATTCTTCTTGATTCATGTCTTTCTGTTCCAATAACATATAGTCCTCCTATTTTCAATATTTTATGTTTTTCTTGTTCACATAAGATCACATGTTTATTTAAGATTTTTTTATAAATATCATAATTTTTCAAACTTTCTTTACTATTTAAATTTGTATTATTGATCATTTTATCTATATAATTATGGATTTTTTCTTTAGTCACGTCTTTATTAAAAAAATTAATTGTCATATGTTGCAATAATTCATCAATATATGCACATTTATATATATTAAGATTTTCTTTTGTATTTTTGTTATTATATTGTTTCAAAATATATGATGTGATTGCAATTTTAGTCATAGCATTAGGATTACCTCCTAAGATAATATCTGTTCCTCTGCCAGCCATATTAGTTGAAATAGTAATCGCATATCTTTGACCAGCATTAGTAATAATTTCAGCTTCTCTAGTAATATTTTCTGGTTTTGCATTGAGTAAATTATATGGAACGCTTAATTTATCTAACATTTCAGCCAAAAGTTCTGATTTTTCAATACTAGTAGTACCAATTAATGTGGGTCTACCAATTTGATACATATCAAAGCATTCATTTGCAATAGCTTTCCATTTATTATATTCAGATTTATACACTAAATCTGGTAAGTCTTGCCTTTCACATTTTTTGTTTGTTGGTATTTCTATTACAGAGAGCTTGTAAATTTTATTGAACTCTGTTTCTTCAGTCTTTGCTGTACCAGTCATACCTGATAATTTAGGGTATAGTAAAAATAAATTTTGGTAAGTAATAGATGCTAGGGTTTTATTTTCTGATTGTATATTTATACTTTCTTTAGCTTCAATTGCTTGATGTAAACCATCACTCCATCTTCTTCCTTCCATAATTCTACCAGTGAATTCATCAACAATAATAATTTGATTATTTTTAATAATATATTCTCTATTTTTTAAAAAAATTTCTTTAGCTTTTAATGCGTTTATAATGTATTTAATCCATTCATTTTGTATATGATATAAATTTTGAATTTTTAAATTTTTTTCACATTGTATTACACCTTTTTCTGTTAAAAAAATATTTTTTGCTTTTTCATCTATTTCATAATCTATTTTATTTATTAAATTTTCAGAAATTTCTTTAGCTTTTATATATTTATTACTGTTAAATTCTGTTGTTCCTGAAATAATTAATGGTGTTCTTGCTTCATCAATTAATATTGAGTCAACTTCATCTATAATTCCATAATAAAATTCTCTTTGAACAATTTCATTTTTTTCAATACACATATTATCTCTTAAATAGTCGAAACCTAATTCACTATTTGTAATATATGTAATATCATAATTATATTGTATTTTGCGATTAATATAGTTCATACTAGGATGTACTAATCCGACTTTAAGATCAAGATAATCAAAAATTTGTTTTGCTAGTTTAGCGTCTCTTTTACCAAGGTAATCATTGACGGTTATAATATGTACTCCTTTTTCTAATAATGCGTTTAAATATGCTGGTAGCATAGCCACAATTGTTTTACCTTCTCCAGTTTTCATTTCTGCAATATTGCCATAATGTAATATGATAGCTCCTAAAATTTGTACTTTAAATAAAGTTAAACCTGTTGCTCTTCTAATAGCTTCTTTAGCTGTTGCAAAAGCTTCAGGTAACAATTCATTAATATTTATTTGTTTATGATTAATATCGTATTTTAATTTATTTGTTTGTTGTTTAAGCTCTAATTCATTATACTGTTTTATTTTTTTATAAAAAAAATTTATTTTTTCTATTGTTTTATCGTGTTGATGGAAAATTGTAGATGATAAAAAATTAAACATAATATTTACTATATATTTTTAACTAATTTGATTTACTAATAAATAAGTTTATAATTTGAGGTGAAAAATATTCTTGTATTGTTATATATGATTTATTTTTATAATATAAAGTATATTTTCTTCCCCATAAAGGATATTTTTGGTTAAATTTATTTTCGAATTCTTGAGAATATCCATAATATATTTCATGTATATTTTTATATATATCTATTTGTGAGTTAATTAAAGAATTACCGATAGGTTGATTACCTTTTATATTATAATCAGTTTTATCTATGTATTTAAATAACCAGATAGATCTAGCAAATATTAATTTTGTGTATATAGAATTTTCTAGCCAAATGCATCTCAAATTTCGATGTATTTGCTTAGATGTTTGATTATATTTTTGTAGCATACGTAATTTCACGGATTTATTATCTAAGTAGTTAACAATTTGTGTAAATGATCCGTCATTTGTTAAAATTAATTGCCATGGAATTGGTATAAATGTGCATGATTTTATATTGAGAGATAATATTTTTGTTTTGGGTACAATAAAGATATTATGAAATTTATAAAATGTATAAATATAAACGGTCATTTGTTTTACATAGTTATTAATGTGTTTTATTTATTTGATTTCAATTTTTCGACATGATTTTTTTTGATTAGTGATTTGCCATTCATTTCCTGAGGTATTTTAAATTTTAATATATCTAAAATAGTTGGAGCAATATCTGCTAGAGAACCATAAGGTTGTAATTCTTCAATATCTGAGTTATGTGTATTAATTAAAATAAATGGTACTAAGTTGGTACTATGAGATTTACATGGTTTATTATTTGCATCTAGCATGTAGTCAGCATTACCATGATCAGCTGTGATAATTAAAATTCCTTTTTGTTCTTGAATTTTATTTATAATTTTTTCTATACATGTATCTACTATTTCAATTGCTTTAATTGTAGCTTCTAAATTACCAGTATGTCCTATCATATCTGGATTTGCATAATTAATAATAATAACATGGTAAATGTTTTTATCAATTGCTTTCATTAAACTAGTTGTGATTTGATAAGCAGACATTTCTGGTTGCAAGTCGTATGTTTCAACTTTTGGACTAGGTATTAGTTCTCTGTCTTCACCAGAAAAAGGTTCTTCAATTCCTCCATTAAGAAAATAAGTAACATGTGCATATTTTTCTGTTTCTGCTAATCTCAGTTGTTTTAAGCCATTATTAGCGATAACTTGTCCTAAAAAATTTGGATGGTATCCTGCAGGAAATACATTTGGTATTTTTAGGGTTGCATCATATTCAGTAAATGTTGTAAATATTAAGTTATTGATTTTTTTAATTTCAAAACCTTTAAAATTTGTTTTTGCTAAACAATGTAACAATTGTCTGATTCTATCAGGTCTAAAATTAAAAAATAATACTCCGTCGTTGTCTGATATTTTACCTTTAGTAATTCTTGTAGGTGGAATAAATTCATCTGAAATATTATTATTATAATACTCTTCTATAATGTGAATTGGATCATTATTTTTATGTATATTTTTATCTTCTGTTAATATATTGTATGCTTTTTCTGTTCTTGACCACCTGCAATCTCTATCCATACTATAATATCTACCACTAATAGTACAAATATTAATTTGTGAATATGGTTGAATTTCATTTAGAATTTCTTCTATAAATGAAGTTGCTATTTTAGGTGCAGTATCTCTTCCATCTGTGATTAAATGTAAACAAATCGTATAATTATAGTTTTTTATTATAGTAATTAAAGCTTTTAAGTGATTAATGTGTGAATGTACTCCGCCATTTGAGCATAAACCAATAACATGTAATTTTGATTTTCTTTTTTCTACTTCTTTACAAATATTATGGATAGTTGTATTTTTAAAAAAGTCTTTATTTTCTATAGATTTTTGTATTCTTACTAAGTCTTGGTTAATTGTTCTTCCCGCGCCAATAGTTGTATGTCCTACTTCTGAATTACCCATTTGTTTATTTGGTAAACCGACGTCTTCTCCTGAAGCAGTTAGTAAAGAATGAGGATATTCTTTCCAAATTTGGTCTATAATTGGAGTATTCGCTAATTTAATTGCATTACCTTTAGTTTCTTCTGAATGTCCCCAACCATCTAAAATTGTTAAGATAATAGGATAAATAGGTTTTTGATGCATAGAAATTAAAACAAGGATTTAATGATATTAATTTTTAATTGAATAAAAATAAAAGAATATTTGATTATATTTTATAAATTTAGTTTTATAGTTTTTTATAATTATAGTATAGTCAAAAGACTAGAAATATTTATCTATTTCTATTATACAATATTTCTAGTTTTATTGTTAAATTTTAAAATAATATAGAATAGGTATATTTATTTAACTTAATGTATTAATTGCATAATTTAAGTATGTATTAGCTTCATTAGCTGCTTGACCAGATAATCCATGACTATTTTTAATATATTCAATTGCTTCTATATACCAACTAGGAGATAGTTCAAAGCTACGATTAATTTCTTCTAAACCTGCTACTAAATATTCATCCATTGGTCCAGTTGCACCAACAATCAAGCAATAAGTTGTCATTCTTAAATAGTAACCAATATCTCTTGCACATTTTGCTTTACCAATAGCACTAGAAGCATAAGTTGGTCCTGGCATTTGAGTTACGTATGGAAATTTTGTATATACTGCTTGTGCTGCTCCAGTAATTAATCTTTGAGCATTACTAGTCAATACTTTTGCGGCTTCTAAACTTGAAGCAGCTCTTGAGTATCTTCCATTTATAGATTGTAATTCTGCATTGCTTAGAAATCTTCCTTGACTATCTGCTGATGCAATAGCTTCCGTAATAGGTGTTTTCATTGTAGTTTTTTACTCCTTTATGATTCAATTAATAATTTAGTAAAAAAGATTTTATCTTAAATATATGCTTGCTTATTCAAAATTTTTAATTTTATACTACTGCTGCTGCTGCTCTATCAAAATATAAACTTAGTTCTGATGTTAATGAACTACAATCTCCTAATGGCACTCCACTTAAATCATTTGCTAAAGCTACAGAAGCTTCTTTCATTTTTTGTACAGCAACTGCTACAGAAGCTCCTGGTGTTCCTAATGCTTGATAAGTTTCTCTTAATCCATTTAAACATCTATCATCTAAAACACTAGAATCCCCTGCAATCATTGCATAACTTACATATCTTAAAATAATTTCCATATCTCTTAAGCAGGCTGCCATTCTTCTACTTGTATAAGCATTACCACCTGGTTGAACTAATTGTGGCTGTTCTGCAAATAAGGCACGTGCAGAGTTTGTAACTATTGCAGAAGCATTAGAATTAATTTTATTTACAGTATCTAATCTTTTGTTACCTTCTGCTACAATAGTTTCTAAAGCTTCTATTTGTTTATTGCTTAAAAATTCTCCTCTTGCATCTGCTTGTGCTACAACTTTCGCGAATGCATCTAACATTTGAAATCTCCTTAAGTTTATAATTATGAAGATGATTTGAATAACTAATGATTTATATTTATTAAATTTATTTTGATAATATTATATTATAATAATATCTATTTATTTTATTAAAAAATATTAAGAGTATGTTCTTTGCTAATTTTTATTAATCACTTAAAATTTCTGGTTCTGTGATTTCATCTACTAATTCAATTATAGCGCGTATAATAGGTTTATTTATTGGATCATCAATTATATCTATATCTTCATATTTTCTTCTTTTTGCGCGATTAGACACTTGTGTTGTTATTTTATATCGATTTTCTGCAAGCTCTAAAAGTTCTTCTGTTTTATATATAATATAACTTAAATCTATCTTATTATATTCATTGTCATTTTTCATTTGATACTATTATTTTTGTTTTTAGTTGTTAATTTTGAATATTTTATTTAAATATATGTAATACTATATCAATAATATTAAATTTTTAATTATTCATTGATTGTATTATAACTTTAATTTTTATTTTATAAATACAAAAGTATATTGTAAATATTTGATTAATTAAATTTTTATATTCATTATATAAATATATGATATTTTCTTATTTAACAAAAATTTAAAAAATTATATGCAAGCATCAAGATATTTTACCTATAAATTAGGTTATAATTTAGGATATCCTTCTATTTCTCATGAAAGGGATGCGTGTGGTGTTGGTTTTATTGTGCAAATTCATCAAAAAGCATCTCGTGATATTGTAGTTAAAGCATTGCATGCATTAGCTTGCATGGAGCATCGTGGCGGCTGTAGTGCAGATCGTGATTCTGGTGATGGTGCTGGTCTTACAACAAATATTCCATGGAATTTATTTGTAAATGATACATCTGAACTTAATTTGAAAAACTCCATCAATTATGGTGTAGCAATGATCTTTATGTCACCTGAAAATTTAGAAAAAATTAAAAATATTTTCAGTTGGGTTTTAAATGAATATAATATTAAATTATTGGCTTGGCGAACAGTTCCAGTTGATTCATCCGTTTTAGGCAAACAAGCAAAGCAGAATGAACCTTTAGTTATGCAATGTTTTGTTGAGTCTACTGAAATAGATTTAGAAAAAAAATTATATATAGTCAGAAAAAAAATAGAAAAATTAATTAATAATACAGAATCTAATATTTATAAAAATTTTTATATTTGTTCATTTTCTACTAAAATAATTATTTATAAGGGAATGGTGAGATCTGAAGTATTATCATTGTATTATAAAGATTTATCAAATTCTTTGTACATTAGTAATTTTGCGATGTACCATAGAAGATTTAGTACTAATACAATGCCTAAATGGTCTCTAGCGCAGCCAATGAGATTTATTGCGCATAATGGAGAAATTAATACGCTTATAGGTAATTTAAACTGGATGAAATCAAAAGAATCTTTATTCAATGATGAATATTGGAAAGATTTTTATGATGTATTAATTCCTATTACTAATTTAGAAAATAGTGATTCAGCTAACTTAGATTCAGTTGTTGAATTATTAGTGCAGTCAAACAAAAGTCCTCAGGAAGCATTGATGATTTTAATTCCAGAAGCTTATAGCAATCAGCCTTCTTTGAATTCATATCCGCAAATTATTGATTTTTATGAATATTATAATCATTTGCAAGAACCTTGGGACGGACCAGCATTAGTAGTCTTTACTAATGGTAATATTATTGGTGCTACTTTAGATAGAAATGGTTTGAGGCCTGCTCGTTATACAATAACTCAAGATGGAATTATTATGTTATCATCTGAAACAGGTGTTCTCGATATAGATCATATTAATATTATTAAAAAAGGACGTCTTGGTCCTGGACAAATGTTTTGTGTGGATATAAATCAAAATAAAGTATTAGATAATTTTTCTATAAAACAAGATGTTGCGTCTAAATTTCCTTATAAGCAATGGTTAGTGGATAATAGAAAAGAAATATTACCTCAAAGTTATTTAAGTGACATAGTTACAGATAAGATTGATGTTACTCGTTTACATACAGCATTTGGTTATACCAATGAAGATGTTGAACTTGTTATAGAGCATATGGCTAGCTCTGCAAAAGAACCAACTTTTTGCATGGGGGATGATACTCCATTAGCTATTTTGTCAGATAAACCTCATTTATTGTATGACTATTTCAAACAACGTTTTGCTCAAGTAACAAATCCAGCAATAGATCCTTTACGAGAAAGTTTAGTAATGTCTTTAGTGACATACATTGGTCCTAAAGGGAATTTGTTGACACCAAATTCTTCTATGGCAAAATCTATTAAGCTAAATTCTCCAATAATTAATGAAAATGAATTAATTATGTTATCTCAAAGCTTCTTTAAAATTTCTAAATATAATACATTTTTTAATATTGAAGAAAAAAATATTAGCTTTCTTAATTTTATTAATTATATTTGTAATCAAGCTGTTAATGATATTAATAATGGTACTGAAATAATTATTTTAACTGATCGTATTGATTCATTAAGTCATAATTCGATTTTTGTACCTCCATTACTTATGATTGGTTCTTTGCATCATTATCTTATTTCTCGTAAGCTAAGACATAAAGTTTCTTTAATCGTTGAAACTGGTCAATGTTGGAATACTCATCATTTTGCATGCTTAATTGGTTATGGTGCTAGTGCTGTTTGTCCATATTTAGCTTTTTTAACAGTAAGACAATGGTGGCATACTCCTAAGACACAAAAATTAATGAGTAATGGTAAATTGCCAAAATTAACTGTAGAAGAGTCTCAAGATAATTATAGGGTTGCTATTGAAAAAGGATTATTAAAAATTTTATCTAAGATGGGTATATGTCTTTTATCTAGCTATCATGGAGCTCAAATTTTTGAAATTTTGGGTTTAGGACAGCAAGTAGTTGATATAGCTTTTTTAGGAACTACCTCTAGGTTGGGTGGTATGACTCTAGATGAATTATTTATTCATTGTGTCAATACTTATAAGTCTGCATTTGTTAATGATTTGCCTAAAAAATTACCTAATTTAGGTTATGTTCAATATCGACCAGGTGCTGAATATCATGTTAATAATCCTCAAATGTCTAAAATTTTGCATAAAGCAGTTCGTAATGGAGATTTTGAACTATATAGTGAATATAAAAAATTATTAGTAGATAGATGTCCTACAAATTTGAGGGATTTATTAGATTTTTCTAGCATTAAAAATCCTATTAATATTGATCAAGTTGAGCCTATTGAAAATATTTTGAAGTATTTTTGTACAGGTGGTATGTCACTTGGTGCTTTATCACGTGAAACTCATGAAACTTTAGCTATTGCTATGAATCGAATAGGAGGTAAATCTAATTCAGGTGAGGGTGGAGAAGATTCAATGCGTTTTCAACCTATCTTAGATGTTGATTCAAATGGTATTTCTTCTAATTTTAGTTATTTAAAAGGCTTGAAGGTTAATGATACTGCTAGTTCAGCAATTAAACAGATAGCTTCAGGTCGTTTTGGTGTTACACCTGAGTATTTAGTAAATGCTAAACAGCTTGAAATTAAAGTTGCTCAAGGAGCAAAACCAGGAGAAGGAGGTCAATTGCCTGGTAAAAAAGTCAGTCATTATATTGCAACTTTACGAAATTGTAAACCTGGAGTTACTTTAATTTCACCACCACCTCATCATGATATTTATTCTATTGAGGATTTAGCTCAATTAATTTTTGATTTGCATCAAATTAATCCTCAAGCACAAGTTTCTGTTAAATTAGTTGCATCTGTTGGAATAGGTACTATAGCTGCTGGTGTTGCCAAAGGCAATGCGGATATTATTCAAATATCTGGTCATGATGGTGGTACTGGTGCATCTCCGTTAAGTTCAATTAAACATGCTGGTGTTCCTTGGGAATTAGGTTTAATGGAAGTACATCAAACTCTATTAGATAATTCATTAAGAGATAGGGTTATTTTAAGAGTTGATGGTGGCTTAAGAACTGGTCGAGATATAGTTTTAGCTGCATTAATGGGAGCAGAAGAATTTGGTTTTGGTACTATTGCAATGATAGCTACAGGTTGTGTAATGGCTCGAATATGTCATACAAATAATTGTCCTGTAGGTGTTGCTACTCAAAGGCAGGATCTGCGGAATCGTTTTCCTGGTATTCCTTCTGATTTAGTTAATTTTTTTATTTTTATTGCAGAAGAAGTAAGAGTCATTTTATCTGAATTAGGTTTTTCTAGTTTAAAAGATATTATTGGCTTAACAAGTTTATTAAAATATAATAACATTACTTTATCTAAAACAAAGTCATTGAACTTAGATGTTTTATTAAAAAATGTAGCTCCTAATGAAAAAATTGAATTTTATAAGATGGGTGTACATGTAAATGGTCCAGTATTAGATGATAGTTTATTAAAAGATCCTATATTTTTTAATGCTATTACTAATCAATTAAATCTTACTAAAAATTTATCTATTAAAAATACTGATCGTTGTGTTGGTGCAAGAATATCTGGTTTTATTGTTAAAACATTTGGTAAAAATAATTTTAGTGGCAATATTCAAATTAATTTTCATGGAGTAGCAGGACAAAGTTTTGGGGCTTTTATCTGTAATGGAATGTATTTAAATTTAATTGGCGAAGCTAATGATTATGTAGGCAAGGGGATGAATGGAGGAGAAATTATAATTTCCCCTCCAAGTAAATATATCGCTAAAGCATCAGATTCTGTAATTATTGGTAATACATGTCTATATGGCGCCACAGGTGGTTATTTGTTTGTAAATGGTCATGCAGGAGAAAGATTTGCAGTACGTAATTCTGCAGCTCAAGCTGTAGTTGAGGGTGTTGGTGATCATGCATGTGAATACATGACAGGAGGATTGATTGTTGTTTTAGGTACTTATGGTCGCAATATTGCTGCAGGTATGACAGGAGGATTAGCTTACTTTTTGGATAATGATGATAATTTTATATCTAAAGTTAATTCTGAAATTGTCAAAGTACAAAAAATATTAACAAAAGAAGCCGAGGAACAACTTAAAGATATGATAGAATTATATGAAATTAAAACTAAAAGTATTACTGCTAAAAATATATTAGATAATTGGAGGGTTTATTTAAAACGTTTTTGGCAAATAGTTCCTCCTTCAGAACAAGAAACGGCTTTTACTAATATAGAATATTCTTCATATTCAAGTATACTACAATAAAATCAACTTTGTAATATATTATCACAATAGTTAATTAAAATATGAAAATATGTTAATATGTTGAAGTATTATATTATTAAATATTTAATATTTTAAGGAATAGTTAATCCTATATGGCTCATAGTGTAAAAGTGTATGACACTTGTATTGGTTGTACTCAATGTGTACGTGCTTGTCCTTGTGATGTTTTAGAAATGGTTCCATGGGATGGTTGTAAAGCAAAGCAAATAGCATCGGCACCTAGAACAGAAGATTGTATTGGTTGTAAAAGATGTGAAACAGCTTGTCCAACTGATTTTTTAAGTATTCGTGTTTATTTAGGAGCGGAAACGACTCGTAGTATGGCATTAGCTTATTAGTTATTAATAAAATATGTTATGATATTATTACCAATTAGATACAGATATGATTATATTAGCTAATCTAATTGGTAAGTTTTTTATTTTATACTAATAATTGTATTTGTATGAACTTATTTACTAGTCAATTGTTAAAACCTTTTCAAAAAAAACAAGTTATTAAAGTTATATCTGGATTAAATAATTTGGATATTCATAGTATTATTAGTATAGTCAAATCTGCTGAAATATCTAATGCACATTATATAGATATTGTTGCTAATCCCCAAATTGTATCTTTTGTTAAAAAAATAAGTGATATACCTATATGTGTTTCTTCTATAGATCCTTTAGAATTATATAATTGTTCTATTGCAGGTGCAGATATACTTGAAATAGGTAATTTTGATTATTTTTATTCACAAAACATTATTTTTTCTATATCTGAAATTTTAAAATTAGCAAAAGAAACACGCTATTTAATTAATAATAAAGATATTTGTGTTACAATACCGCATGTTTTAAGTTTATATGATCAGGTATGTTTATCAAAAAAATTAGAAGATTTAGGAATTAATATTTTGCAAACAGAAGGTTATTTTTGTAATGAAGATTTGATTATGTATATACAAGATAATAAACATCAATCTGATAATGATATTATATTTAGATCTATAAAAGCTTCAGCAGCAGCATTATCATCAACATATGCTATATCTAATGCTGTAAATCTTCCTGTTATTACTGCTTCAGGTATTAATTATATCTCTAGTTCTATGGCTGTTCTTTGTGGTGCTTCTGGTATAGGCCTTGGATCTAACTTAAAGAAACAAAAAACTATTTATAATATGTCTTGTTATATTGATGAAATGTATTATTCAATGATTTCTCAAGTTAACTTACATAGTTTTAATAATTTGCTATTGTTAATTAATAAAGAAAGCAAAAATTTGTGTCTTGTATATTAAACATGATAGCTGTATATTAAATGAATGATTTTCAATTAAAAGGTTTATCGAATTATTTCAATAAAATAGTTCGATTATTACTTGTTATATTTTTATTTTTGATAACATTATCTATTTTTGAACAAAAAAACAAATCAGGCTATTCATTATTTATTGAATTTAATAATGCTTATGGTATTAAACCAGGAACTAGCATAAACTTTAGAGGAGTTCAAATTGGTTCTATCAAAAAAATATATATAAAAATTAATTCTGTTATTATTTTAGCAAATATTAAATCTGATAAAATTTTGATTCCTAAAGCCTCGATAGTTGAAACTAATCAAACTGGTTTATTTAATGATACTGTTGTAGATATTATCCCGCTTAGACTAATGGAAAATAATTTGTCTGACTTGAATAATAAAATCATCAATGTTTTTTCTAAACAATGCTTAAAATCTAATTTTTTGTGTAATTATCATTATTTACAAGGTAATAGAGGCTTAAATTATGATGATTTAGTTAGAGCTGCAACAAGAATATCGCAACGCTTTGATGATCCTCGTTTTTTTAGTTTTATTTATTTATTTTTACAAAATAGTGTCGAAATTTCAGATGATTTACTTAATATGATTAAAATCACATCAAATATTTTCAGTTTATTTGTATATTTTTTTGAAATATATATTTTAAAGCATTTTATTTAATATTTATTCATTTTATTATTATTTTATTTATATTTGTTTATGGCTCATCGTAAAGTATTATTACTCAATTTTTTAAGACCAATTATTGAATTAGAATATCAATTAGAACAATTAACTCAAATCTCTGAAGATACTTTATTATCTTATAAAAACAAAGTAGATATAATTAAAACAAAGTTATTGGTTTTAAAAAAAGATCTTTTTAATTCATTGACACCTTTGCAAAGATTACACTTAGTAAGGCAAGCTGATAGACCTACTACTTTAGATTATATATCTAATATTATGAATAATTGGCTTGAATTGCATGGTGATAGAGGTGGTACTGATGATTCTGCTTTAGTTGTTGGTATAGGACAATTATCTGATAAAACAGTTGTTTTTATTGGTCATCAAAGGGGAAAAGATACAAAAGATAATGTTATTCGAAATTTTGGCATGGCCTCTCCTGGTGGTTATCGTAAAGCTTTAAGATTAATGCAACATGCCAATAAATTTAATTTTCCTATTTTGACTTTTATTGATACACCAGGTGCATGGGCTGGTATAGAAGCGGAAAAATTAGGGCAAGGAGAAGCTATAGCAGTGAATTTAAGAGAAATGTTTGCTTTGGATGTTCCTATTATTTGTACTATTATTGGAGAAGGTGGTTCAGGAGGTGCACTTGGTATAGGTATTGCAGATAAAATTTTTATGTTGCAATATGCTGTTTATACTGTTGCAACACCAGAAGCATGTGCAGCAATTTTATGGAAAGATAGCAAAAAATCTTTAAGAGCAGCAGAATCTTTAAGAATAACTTCTTATGACTTAAAAATATTAGGAATTATTGATGATATAATTGATGAGCCTTTAGGTGGTTCTCAAGCTGATCCAGTATTTGCATCATCTATTTTATATAATAAGTTAACAGTAGAATTAGATAATTTATTACAATTATCTAATCAAAAACGCAAAGAGTTAAGATATAAAAAATTTCGTAAAATAGGTACTTTTTACGAAAATTAATTGATTTACTATTTAAATAATTATATAAATTATATAGTTTAATTAAGATATTATCCCAATACTTCTTAAGCCAATTATAGTTCCTGCTCCGATTATATGTCCTAAACTTGTAGTTGCCAATAATTCTGGCAATCCTAAGCCTTCTAGTCCTGAGATCGGGATAGAAGGTTTTACGCTTCTTGTTTTAATTGCATATCTACCAATTAAAATTGATATTAGATTGCATATTACCATAATAATTGCAATTTGCAGTGACCAATTAGTTTTTTCAGTCATGTGTAATGTAAATAAAATATTGAGATTCATTTATTGTTTCCTATTAGTTTACTATAGCATATATATAATTATAATCTAAATAATATATTTTTAAATTTTATATAAGATATATGAAGTTAAGTATTGAAGTTAAATGTTAGGCAACCCATCCATAACTATGTAAGCCTTTTCCTAAAAAGTTTACTCCTAAATAACATATCCATACTATAATAAAACCAATAGATGCTAAAATAGCAGGCTTTTTTCCTCTCCATGATTGATTTAATCTAGAATGTAAATAGATAGCAAAAATTAACCATGTAATTAATGCCCATGTTTCTTTAGGATCCCAGCTCCAATATGATCCCCATGCTTCATTTGCCCACACAGCACCAGCAATTATACCAATTGTGAGTAATGGGAAGCCAAAACCGATAATACGATAGCTTAAATTATCTATACTTTCCAATAGATTTATTCTATTATATCTATATGTATTAAAATTATCTAAAGATGTTTTTTGATTTAAAAAATTTTTGGAAGAGTTAGATGAATATTTTAATAAAAGTTTGTTTTTATAAGTATCAGAACTTCCTTGAATATTGATATTTTTACCATTAGAAATAACTAAAAATAGAATAGATAAAAGTGATCCAATCATTAAAGTTGCATAACTCATCATCATTATTGTGACATGCATTATTAGCCAATTAGATTTTAAAGCTGGTACGAGAGGAGCTGCAAGTTTCATGTTTTTTGGTAATGAAATACTGGCAAATGCCATAATAAATAATGAAATAGGTATTGTAATGGCGCCTATTAATTGACTATTACTTTTTTTATCTAAAATAATTTGAATAAAAGTAATACACCATGTTAAAAAAATTAAAGATTCATATAAATTACTTAAAGGGAAATAATTATTTTGTACCCATCTTATTAATAAGGAAAAGCTTAAAAAAAAATTGATAATAATTGTTGAAAGTTGAGTTGTATTTTTTAAAAATTTATTTTTTAAAATAATTAAATTAATCCAATAACATAAAAAATTAATTAATAATAATCCAAAAGCTAAATTGTTTAAGTTGTTTTCAATTATATTCCAGTTCATATAAAATATTTAATAATAATTGATTGTCATACTATAAAATATAATATAAATTATAGCTTTTAATTGATTTGATTTATTAATTAAAAATAATACAAAAAATAAACTTAAAATCATTACATGATTTTAAGTTTATTTTTTTATTAATTTAGATATAACATTTAAGATAAAGAATTAATGATATAGTCTAATGCACCTGCATATTCAACACCAGCTTGAGTACTCATGTCACGCGGTGTACATAATCTATCACGTGTAAATTTAAATGCAGCAACATAAGCACCAGTAGGAAGATTTAATGCTCTATATACTTCTTTTGCACCAGCAATACCCCATTCATCAAGAGGGCCAGTGCCTCCTACTACAAGACTGTAGTTAACTAAACGCATATAATGATCAATGTCTCTATAGCATTTAGCAACTTTTTCTTGAGTGTCACCTGCTTCACCAGCATTTTTTAAATATGGGTATTTTGCAAAACAAGCGTCTCCTGCTTCTCTTACAACAGCTTCATAATTACCGCCTAGTTTCTCTGCTGCTTCTAATCTTGCACCAGAGCGTTGAATATTACCTTGCACTGATTCAAGATCAGAGCTAGAAGGAAAACGACCAGCAGCGTCAGCAGCACTAATTGTAGTAGTAATAACTGATTTCATTATATGTCTCCTTGGCAGATATAATATCTTATTTTTTAATTTAAGTTAATTATTGAGAATAAAATACAAAATATACTAATAGCAAATGCAAATTAAGTAAACTTTGTATTTTATTTATGTTTATTTTAGCTAATAGCAGCAACTACTCTATCACAGTAAGCAGAAGCTTCAGAAGCTAATGCACTACAATCACCAGCAGTAACTTCAACTTTACGTTGAGAAGCAGTATTAGTAATAAATGCACCAGCAGCAGCTTTCATTATGTTTACTGCTCTAACTGAAGAATTAGTTGGTACACCAAGAGCAATATAAGTTTCTTTTAAACCATTTAAACAACGATCTTCTAATACAGAAGCATCACCTGCAAGAAGAGCATAAGATACATAACGTAAGATGATTTCTCCATCACGTAAGCAAGCAGCCATACGTCTGTTAGTATAACAATTACCACCCGGAGTAATTAATCCTGGATTTTCACAGATCATGCCAGATACAGCATCAGAAACAATACAACTAGCATTAGATACAATATAATTTACTGCATCTAATCGTTTGTTACCATCAGTGATAAATTTTTTAAGAGCTTCTAAATCACTTCCAGCTACATAAGCAGCTTTTGTATCAGAACTTACTACAACTCTAGAAAATGCGTCAAGCATTGAGCTCTCCTTAATATATTTTATATTCTTAGAAAAGAACTTGGCTGTTTCAGCTGTTAATTTTTGTTCCAGCTGATGTATTAGTATCGATCCTACAGTATAAAATATTTGTAGTAATCACTTATAACAAATTAATATTAATTAATATTTTATGTAATAGAATTTTTGATATAAAACTTTATTACATTATCTTTAATCATCATCTGTTTTAAAATCTGTTTTAAGTATTTTTGCGCACTTTGTTTATTTAACATAAAAATTTTTGTTTTATATATTGTTAATTTAAATTCTTGCTCAAGTGTCAATTTATTAATATTATTCATAAATGATTTATAATATATTCTTATTATAAAAAATAACAAAATCTCAAAATATTGTATTAGATTTCAGTATAATATTTATATATTCTTTTTAGTAATTATGATTTTATATAATGATAATTAAATATTTAAACTGTAAATATTTGAGTAAATAATTTTTAAAATTACTTTATTGACTAAATGAATAATTAATTAAAATATTTATTATATTATTATTATTTTTTATATAATAAAAAATATTCAGTATAATATATTAAATTATTGTTATATACTAATTATTTTATAAATGTAGGATTAATTTAAATAGTTATTATGTCTATTCCAATTTTACAATATTCTGTATCTACGCAAAACCAACGAGTTAATAGTTTTGAATATTTAGCAGGAGAAGAACAACCTAGGGTCTATACAACAGATAATTTGCCTAATGCATTTGAAATGGATGAAATTATTTGGGCTTGTTATCGCCAAATATTTAGCGAGCACCAAACTCTTTCTAATACAAGACAAATTTTTTTAGAATCTCAATTAAGATTTAATCAAATTAAAATTAAAGATTTTATTAAGGGTTTAGTTTTATCAAGTGCATTTCGCTCATTAAATTATAATGTAAATAATAATTATCGTTTTGTTGAAATCTGTATTCAACGTATTTTAGGTCGTGATATATATAATGAAAGAGAAAAATTGGCTTTTTCTGTCATTATTGGTTCACAAGGCTTAGAAGTTTTTATCGATTTATTATTAAATAGTGATGAATATTTAGAAAATTTTGGTGATAGCACTGTTCCTTATCAAAGAAGAAGAGTTATTGTTCAGCGTAATAAAGGTGAAATTCCTTTCAATTTAAAAACTCCTCGTTTAGATCAAAGTTTTTTAGATAAACAAGGTTTACCTCAATTATTGTGGTCTGGTGCTGTTCGTAGATTTAGACCTCAAGAACAAACACCGAAAGCAGGAGATCCTGCTTTATTTTTAAATATGGTCAGTGAAATTGCTATAATATAAATTAATCTTGTTGTGTATAATACTCAATGAATAATTTATTATTTTGTTTAGAATATTATTACTAAGATATATAGAACTCCAAATAATAATATTCTTAAAAATATTTCAAGTAATTATATTACTGTAATTTAAATAATTATTTATATATATTCTTTTAACTACCTAATTTGAATGCATCAACAAATAGCCCATATACTATACCTATTTTTACATCATTAATGTAGTTTATTAAATTATTTTGATTAAATACTTTATAAGAATAAATTATTTTACTTATCATTTCATTAAGAGTTACAATTATTGCTGCACTTATAATTCCCCAATCTCCAGTTTGTGCAGGCAAAGTTGATAAAATGCTTGCAAAGAAAAATCCTAGCATTAAACTGATAAGATGTAAGCTGAATTCACTAAATTTATAGGTCCAAAACTTTTGTAAGCTATTTTTGTAATATTTGTAAATATAAACAAATTTCATTAAATCAATTGGTAAAACTATAATAATTTAAAATTAGAGTATATATTATGTATTTTGTTCACTTAAATTTGTAATCATGTATTCAAAAGGTTCTAATATAAGTTGATAATTCATTAATTTTTGAGCAATAAATTCTTCAGTTAAAATTTCTGATAAAATTTTTATACTTCTGACAGTAGGAGATATTGGTACATTTAATGAATTATAAGTTTCTTTCAAACCATCTAAGACTCTTTCATCTAGAATATTAATATTGCCTGCTATTAAAGCATAACTTGCATATCTTAAATAATATTCAATATCTCTTAAACATGCGACGTATCTTCTTGTTGTATAAGAATTGCCTCCTGGTCTTAATAATTCTGGTTGTTCATTATATAATCTTAAAGATGCTTCTTTAACTATTTTAGAAGCTTGACTATTTATTATTTTTACAGCCTCTAATCTTTCTAAAGCTGTCATAAAATATGTATCAATTTTTTGAATAGCATTGTTATCTAAATATTTTCCAGTTAAATCATATTGGTTTAACACACTAGTAATAGCATCTTGCATATTGCTAATCTCCGTTTAATATAAAAATATTTTTATATTAATAATATACTAAAATTTTTTAGTTAGTTATTGAACTACAATATATTTTATTTTAAATTTTTTGTATGGATAGTTATTATTTTTTAATTAATATTGTAAAACATAGAATCATCAGATTAGATTATTTTAAAATATGTAAAAATATTTATAATTATCCAATATGTTTTACAAGTAATAATTCTGATTTAATGGTTAATTTATTAAGTTTACATAATGCAATTAACTTATTATCTACAGATCATATATTATATTTAGGGAAAGAAGTTTGTAAAGCTGAATTGTCAGTTTTTTGCAAACAGTCTTATGTGCAAGATTAATATATTTTATGTTAGTATTTAGTATATTGATAAATTTTATGATTAAAGAGCATGTAACTCAGTGGATAGAGTGCCAAATTCCGACTTTGGTGGCCGAAGGTTCAAATCCTTCCTTGCTCATATTATTGTAATGTGATACATTTTATGAATTAAGTAATATTATCTTTATAATTAAGAAAGGGACTGAAAGGTTTCTACATATTGAATAGATAAATAATTGATAATACTAAAATTTAAATGCAAAACATAATATTGTAATTTTTTCTAATAAAAAAATTTTTGTTTAATTTATTAGAATATTAAATAGTAATTATATATATTATTTGATATATGATTTAATATATGCTCTTGAAATATTTTGAATGTTTTAAGAAAAGTATTTTTGATTTGATGTGTAATATTATTATTCTTTATATCTTTATGAAAATTATTTAATCTTATAAATTTTTTTTATAGAAAATAAAGTGTCAATTATTTAATATCAATATGGACGTGGGTTCAATTCCCTCCAGTTCCATCAAAATATTTAAATCAATTTATTTTTATTTGCTTTATTATTTACTTTTATAATATATTTAGTAATTATAAATTTGTTATATAACATTATTCATTTATAATAAAATTTAATGGTTTTACTGCATACAATTATTGATAATAATTATAAATTTTTTAACGATTCGCAATTACAATTTATTTACGAAAAAAAATCAGTTAATTTTAATACAACTAATAAAAATAAAAAACATGTTATATGGATTGGTAATTTATATAAAAATTTAAATCAATCATCTACAAAAATTTTAAATGAATATGTTGATTATAAGTTTATATCCCGTAATTTTTGGAATAAATTTTTTAATCAATATTTTCAAGAAACAATTTTTATTTCAATTGCTAATCCTCTATCAGAAAATTATATCAGCAAATTAAAAAATAATGGGTTATCTGTATATAAAGGAAATGATTATAAAAATTTTTTAATTGACTTTAGTAAAGATTTAATTAATGGAAAAATACCTGTACTTTTAAAAAGTAGTGATTATAATTATCAAAAAATTGATAAATTTTTAATTGTTAAAAACAATCATACATATATAAAATATATTTGGAGAAAAGGTTTGAATTGGCATATATATTATTTATATTCTAAATATTTATCAATTCAACATAACATACTTAACAAAAATTCTTGGATAAATATAAAAAATTTAGAACTAAATTCATTGCCCATCTTTGCGGTTACCAATAGGCATAATAAGTTAATTATGGCTGAATCACCAGACCGATTACTTTTAAAAAAAAATTTTTTTCAAATATTAGATTTACAATTTTTGAATAATATCTTTTTATCAAATAATAATTTGTCGAAAAAAATATATACTGGTTTATTATTTATTAATCCAGAAGATGCTTTAGAGTATAAGCAATATATTACATATAAATATAAACAAGCTCAAAATAATATAGACTTTAAATTTTTTATTGGTAAACTTAATTTATATTCTAGATTATTATCTGCTCCAATATCTTTAAAAGAATTCAGATTAATTCCTGATTTACAAGAAATAGGTGATTTAATTTATAAATATCAATATAATAATAATATAAGTTTTGATAAAAATCAAAAATATGGTAAACATATTTTTCAAGGACAGCCGATTTATAGAATAAAATCTATTTTAGCTAAAAATATCAATACTAATAAAAAAGAAAACTTAGATTATTACTATAATGTTTATAAAAATAATAAAACAATAAAATATCAGGCTGTGTTTTTAAATTATAAAACAGCTTTAATTGCCTGGAATAGATTTAAAGAAGAGCATCCTTATTACAAATTACCGAAAAAACCATTACTATATGTGTCCAATTTAGAAAATTTTTTAGCTATATATAAGAACGATCATATAAATAGTAGCTTTATTTTCGTACCTTCTCCTAAAACTTATAATTTTATAAAAGAATATAAAGAAAATGTTCAAATAAAAAATTTTCATTACTTTATTAATAATAGAACTTTATATCTTCAAAGTTTTATAAAAAGATTAATATGGTCTTTAACAAGTAGACAGCCTTTAGATTGGTAGTTAATTATAATTCAAAATAATTTTATAAAAATATTATAAACTTATTTTGAAGTTTTTTAGTTACATAGTATTTTTTTTATAATTATTTTCTAGAATAGTATTCTACAATTAATAACTCATTAAGTTGTAGTGCTACCCATTCTCTATCAATAATACCATTTACCTTTCCTGTTAAATTTTGTTTATTAACTTCTAAATGGTTTGGAATATTTATTAATCCAGGAAAATTCATATATTTTTTTATAAGTTCAATAGATGAATTTTTATTTTTTATTGAAATATTATCTCCTGGTTTGCATTGATAACTACAAATTGATACAGTTTTATCATTTACTAAAATATGTTTATGATTGACTAATTGTCTTGCTGCAGGAATAGTTGGCGCTAATCCTAGTCTAAATATCGTATTATCTAACCTCATTTCCAAAATTTGTAATAGAATAATACCTGTTGATCCCTGAACTTTCTTTGCTATTTTAATATTTTTAACTAATTGTCTTTCACTTAATCCGTAATTAAATTTAAGTTTTTGTTTTTCTTCTAGTCTTAATGAATATTCTGAAGGCTTACGCGTTTGACTTCCATGTTCACCTGCTTGTGAAGTTTTATTAGATTTTTTTCTAATTAAACCAGGTAAATCTCCTAATCTTCTAGATATTTTTAACTTAGGGCCTACATAACGAGACATATTGATTTTTAATTCCTTATTTTTACTTTTTTTGTGGTGATAATATCATAATAATATTTTTTCCATCTCTAGATGGATTTTGTTGTATTTCTGCAATGGTAGTTAAGTCTGTTGCCATTTTATTTAGTAATTCTATAGCTAAATTTACATGTTGTATTTCCCGGCCTCTAAATGTTACTGTTACTTTTACTTTATCACCAGATTGTAAAAAACGTAAAGCTTGATTCAATCTAACCTTATAATCATGAGTTTCAATTTTATATCTCATTTTTACTTCTTTAATTGAAGTATTATGTTGCTTTTTTTTAGCTTCTTTAGCTTTTTTTTCTTGTGTAAATTTATATTTACCATAATCTATAATTCTACAAACGGGTGGTTCTGATTTATCACTAATCATAACTAAATCTAAACCTTTTTGTGTGGCAATTTGCAGTGCTTCATTTGCAGAATATATACCTAATTGTGTACCTAATACATCTATTAATCTTACTTTCGGATATTTTATCCGTTCATTAATAATAGGTTTGTCTTGATTTTTTTTAGTCAATTTTTTTATCTAAAATGAATTAAATATTATATAAATATCGTAATTCATTTCAAAATATTGGTAAATACATGTAAATTATTATAACATTAAAGATATAAAGATATTTAGTCATAAAATAATAAAATAATGAAACATACACTTTCTGTTCTTGTAGAAGACGAATCAGGTGTTTTGTCTAGAATATCTGGATTATTTGCTAGAAGAGGTTTTAATATTATTAGTCTTGCTGTAGGTTCTGCAGAACAAATAGGTATTTCTAGAATTACAATGAGCGTAATGGGTGATAATAGAACAATAGAACAATTGATTAAACAGCTTTACAAATTAGTTAATATTTTAAAAGTTCAAAATGTAACTTATATACCATGTGTTGAAAGAGAATTGATGTTAGTTAAAATTAATGCCACACAAGTAAATCGATCATATATTTTAGAAATAGCTAATATTTTTAGGGCAAAAGTAGTTGATTTATCTAATGAATCTTTAATTTTAGAGGTTACAGGAGATCCTGGTAAAATAGTTGCTATTGAAAAATTATTGAGTCAATATGAGATTATAGAAATTGCAAGAACGGGAAAAATAGCTTTAATTCGAGAATCTAATGTTAATACTGAGTTATTAAAAGATTCATTGAATAATAATCAAATTTATCTTTATAGTTAATACTAATAATATTATATTGCTTAGTATTTTTAATAATACCATAATCCAGGCTTTTCGATAAAAGATGAACATTCTATTAAATCCCAGTCAATAACTATATGAGTATTTTTTTTGAGAATATTTATTTGAATTAAAGTATTGTTAGGTATAAATTTTATATTTTTATTTATATCGTTAATATTTTTATGTTGTTTTTCAATAAAAATGTATGTTTGACATTGCTGAATATGGCGACAATTTACACAAATACACATAATATAATAAGTAAAAATTTAAGGTTCAATATTTTTATATTATTACAATTTAATATGGGGATGGAGGGACTTGAACCCTCACGATCAAAAAAAGATCAACAGATTTTAAGTCTGTTGTGTCTACCATTCCACCACATCCCCTATTATTTATTAGGCGGTACCCAGATTCGAACTGGGGATAAAGAATTTGCAATCCTCTGCCTTACCACTTGGCGATACCGCCTAAATATTTTATTATGATAATAATGTATCTAAAAAAGATGTACATTGTCAATAATAAATTATCAAAACAAATATTATTCTTGTGTAAATAATCTACTTTGTAATATATCTTCAGATTCAATTGTAACTAAATCACTTTTTGTTAAAATTTTGTCACCACTTATAAAAATTCTATTTGCTTGTCTCATTCTTGCTCTATCGATAGCATTTTTAATACTTCTTGCATTTGCAAAATGAGGTTGTTTCATTCTTCTTTCTGCATATTCTAGTAATACTGAATCAGCATCTTCAGCAAATTGATATTGTTGTTCTTCTAGCATTAATTTAGCAATTTGAAGTAATTCTTCTGCAGAATAATCAGGAAAATCTACATGATTAGTTACTCTAGAAGATAATCCTGGATTAGATTCATAAAATCTATCCATTTTATCTTTATATCCTGCAAATATTACTACTAGATCATCTCTCTGATTTTCCATAACTTGTAATAATATTTCTATTGCTTCAGAACCATAATCTCTTTCATTATCTGGTTTATATAAATAGTATGCTTCATCAATAAATAAAACTCCTCCCATTGCTTGTTTTAACACTTCTTTAGTTTTAGGAGCTGTATGTCCAATATATTGACCAACAAGATCGTCTCTTGTAACTGTCATTAGATGACCTTTGCGAATATAACCTAATCTATATAAAATGTCTGCCATTTTCATCGCAACAGTAGTTTTACCTGTACCAGGACTTCCAGTAAAAGACATGTGAAGACCAGGATTTCCTGATATTAATCCTAAGTTATTTCTTAATCTATCAATTAATAATAGTGCAGCTATTTCTTTTATTCGTGTTTTTACTGGTTGTAAACCAATAAGTTCTCTTTCTAATTCATCTATAATTTCTTGAATTTTTGTTTTGTCGTATTCTTCTTGTAAATTGACAAGAGTATCATCTGAATAATTTTGATTCATTTGTATATATTTTTTTTGTATTATATGAAGTACAAATTAAAAACAAATCAAAAAATAATATATTTTTTTGATTTGTTTTAATTATTGTATAAATTGCAAATTATATTAGTTAAAAATTTAGTATCTACTATTTTCAGGCTTTTCAGTTGCATAACTACGGAAGCAATACTTTTGATTTCTTCCGATATCTTCTGTTCTTACTAATTCAAAACCTGGTTCATATGATGGTCTATTAATAATAAATGATAAAACACAACTTTCAACACCTCTTGTATTGTCAAAAGCATTTACTTTAATATACTTAGTCGGATGTTGTTTACGACAGTTTGTAATTTCATACATAACTTTAGCAGGATCCTGAATATCGAATAAAGGAAGTCCCCATAGTTCCCAGAAATTATTTCTAGGATGTGGATCTTCTGTATATTCTATATTAATAGCCCATTTTTGATTCATTGCATATGAAACTTGTTTTGAAATTTGCTCATCAGTTAGGTCTGGTAAAAAGGAAAAAGTTCCTTGTGTTAATCTCACTATTTTATACTCCTTAATTAAAAGATGAATATATTACTAAATTTTTATATGAAATTTAATAATTTTATTTTTGATTTCGCAATCTATACATTTGCTGTTGCAGTTTCTACGAAATCAGCTGTGTCTGTAGAAGTATAGTTAAATGAAATATCTTTCCACAGGTCTAATGCTGTTTGTAGAGGTCCACATGTTTTCGCTGCCTCAACTAGAATTTGTGGTCCTTCAGCTACATAATTACGACCTTCATTTCTAGCAATAACCATAGCTTCTAAAGCTACACGATTAGCTGTCGCTCCTGCTTGAATACCATCTGGATGTCCAATTGTACCACCACCAAATTGTAATACAACATCATTACCAAGGTAATCTAATAATTGGTGCATTTGACCACAATGAATACCACCTGACGCAACTGGTGTAACTTTACGTAAAGATGCCCAATCTTGTTGGAAGAAAATACCTTGAGGTAAATTAATATCTAGGTATGGTAATAATAGTGTATTATAGAAACCTCTAATCATTAAAGGATCACCTTCTAATTTACCTACTACAGTACCAGCGTGAATATGGTCAACACCCGCCATACGCATCCACTTACAAATAACTCTAAAATTCATACCATGAATTTTTTGACGAGAATAAGTTGAGTTACCAGCACGATGTAAATGTAAAATCATATCATTTGCACGAGCCCAAATTGCCATAGTTTGAATAGCAGTATATCCAATTACTAAGTCAATCATGATAATAACTGTACCTAATTGTTTTGCAAATTCAGCTCTTTCATACATATGCTCCATAGTAGCAGCTGTAACATTCATGTAATGACCTTTAACTTCACCAGTTGCTGCAATTGATCTGTTTACAGCTTCCATTGAATATAAAAATCTTTCTTTCCAACGCATGAATGGTTGAGAGTTAATATTTTCGTCATCTTTTAAAAAGTCTAAACCACCTCTTAAGCCTTCATAAACTACTCTTCCGTAGTTTTTACCAGATAAACCTAATTTAGGTTTTACAGTAGCACCTAAAAATGGACGACCAAATTTATCCATACGCTCACGTTCTACAATTAAACCAGTTGCAGGACCTTGGAACGTTTTTAAGTAAGCATATGGAATACGCATATCTTCTAATCTTAAAGCTTTAACTGCTTTAAATCCAAATACGTTACCAATGATAGATGCTGTTAAGTTAGCAATCGATCCTTCTTCAAATAGATCGATATCATAAGCAATGTATGCAAAGTATTGGTCAGTTGAATTTGGTACAGCATCAACTTTATAAGCTTTAGCTCTGTATAGATCACATGCAGTTAATAAATCAGTCCATACTACTGTCCATGTAGCAGTAGATGATTCACCAGCAACTGCTGCTGAAGCTTCTACTGGATCAACACCTGGTTGTGGACTAACACGGAATAAAGCTAATATATCAGTTTCTTTAATTACGTAATTTGGATCCCAATATCCCATTTTTGCATATGGGATTACACCAGATTCATAACGTTCGTTTGTAATTCGTGTCCGTTCTTCTACAGAATTAGACATGCATTCCTCCTTTAATTTAAGGCAGTATCATTAGGTATAAAATTAGTTAAAATACCAAATGCTTTTATAATAAACCATAAGTTCAAGAAAACTGTTTGGTGATAATTAACTAACTTTATATATAAATTTATCATCATATACAAATCAAAGAATTGTAGTTTTATTTATTATGGTGATAATTTTATTTAATGATATTAAGTTTTTAATATTAAACTTTTTATAAAAATAGTAAATCAATTTATTTTATGATAAAATTTATCCAGAAAGAAAAAAAATCTGGGGGATAAATAGATTGTCAGTACCACAAGTAATAGATTCATCTTTTCATGAAGATGTTCTTAAGTCTGATTGTCCAGTCTTAGTTGACTTTTGGGCTCCTTGGTGTGGTCCATGTAGAATGATCGCGCCAGTAATTGAAGAAATTGCAGATGATTATAAAGATAGTATCAAAGTAGTAAAGTTGAATACAGATAAAAATCCAACTACGGCAACAAAATATGGTGTTAGAAGTATACCTACAGTTATGATTTTTATTAAAGGCGAGAAAGTAGGTGCAGTAATTGGAGCTGTTCCTAAATCAACTTTGTTAAATGCTTTTGATCCATATTTAAAAAAAAGTCATGATCAATAATTATAAAATTAAGATATAAAAATATGTCAAAAATATGTCAAATTTCTAAGAAAAAAGCTAATAATGGTTATAGTGTTTCACATTCTCACGTAAGAATAAAAAAAAAACAAAATGTTAACTTACAAATAAAAAAAGTATGGTCTATCCAACAAAAACGTTGGGTTAAAATGAAAATATCAACTAAAGTTATAAAATCATTGCATAAATTATCTTTATAAAATTATTGAAAACTAAAAAATATTTAAGTAGTGACAATTAATAAAAAATATGATATAATAATTCTAGTTATATATATTTAGCTAAAGTGCAAGATTATTCAAATGTATATATAAGTGTTTTGGAAAATAAAGAATTAAGGAATTAAATATGAAATTTGATTTTGAAGATTATTATATTGATTATGATTCAAATGAAGAGATTATAGCTATTGATAGTTACGATAATGAATTAAATAAACCTATTGGTTGGTCATCAATATGTTTTAATGAAACAATTAATTATTATAATAATTGTTATGCTAAAACAAAAATAGATCAACAATAACCAAGAATAAAATTAAATAATATGACTAAAATATATAAATGTCATTATTTAATTTTATTTAATTTATTGCTAGTATAGCTCAATTGGTAGAGCAGCTGATTTGTAATCAGCAGGTTATGGGTTCAAGTCCCTTTACTAGCTTAATTTAATCCAAGATTTTGTAAAATTGGAACATTAGTCAATAATAAATAAGCAAAACCAGCCCCACCAACAGCACCAACTAAAAAACCAGCAGTAAATTGCCCCCAGCCTTCAGACGTTTGTAATAAATCCTTATTTTCTATTTTATTTGTATTAAAAGATGCGTTACCATAAATTGATAAACATGCAGTTAATATTATAATTAATCCAACGGCAGATAAAAAACCAGATAAAAGTGCTACATCTGTGTTTCTTAAAGGACCAAGTTTATCAAATGGGCCTAATAAAAAATAGCCATGTGCCATTCCAATTTCCAAACCTCTTAATAAAGGAGATAATCCTCTTCTATAAGCAGGTAAATTACTTAGCAAGCTTTTAGTAAAACTTGAAGTACTAATAGGGGTAGATAAATTGCCTACAAAACTATCATTATTATAAGGTTGAATAAAATCTTTCATATATCTGTTTTCCCAGAAGATTATTGTTTTTAATATATAGAATAGCAAATATTTTTATATTTTTTTTTATATGAAATTTTTTGTAATTTTCTGTTATATAATTATTGCAAATATATACATCAATAATGTCTTCAAACAAATATATTATTGAATAATTTTTTTGTATTTATAGTTATATATATATTGTTTTTTTTGTTACAATATCATATAAAATGAATATAATAATTTTTTATAAACATTTTAGGAGTATTTAAATATGTCTTTATTTATTAGTTATATTTTATTTGTAACTTTATTTACAGGATTGGCACTAGGACTATATTTTGGATTACAAGCTATTAAATTAATTTAGTAATTACAAAAAAAATAACAATATTATTCAAATTTAATAAAATAAAAAGTATGTTATCGTACCATTATATATAATATGTCAAAAATCAAAATAGAAAATATATTAGGATCTAGAAGACTTAGTAATTATTGGTGGGCTAGCATAATTTTAATTGGTGGCTTAGGATTTTTTTTTGTAGGTCTTTCTAGTTATTTTGAAAAACAATTAATACCTTTGATAAATATAAATAATATTATTTTTTTACCACAAGGAATTATGATGATTTTTTATGGGACAATGGGTATATTCATTAGCTTTTTTTTATGGTATACAATTATTTTAAATGTTGGTGGTGGATATAATAAATTTGATCATGAAAAAGGTATTATAACAATTTTTAGACTTGGTTTTCCTGGTAAAAATCGGATATTAAAATTAGAATATAGTATGAAAGAAATAGCTGCTATAAAAGTTTTTATTGATGAAGGATTATCTCCCAAAAGAGAAATCTATTTAAAAATGAAAGATAAAAGAGAAATTCCTTTAACTAAAGTAGGAGCTTTATTAACCTTATCTGAAGTAGAAAAACAAGCAGTTAACATAGCTAGTTTTTTAGGAGTTGGTGTAGAAGGAATATAAAAAATTATAAAAACATTGTTAATTAAATATTAAATGTGTTAAATTTAATAGTGACAAGCGGGTATAGTTTAGTGGTAAAACCTTAGCCTTCCAAGCTAATGATGCGGGTTCGATTCCCGCTACCCGCTTATTATTATTTATTATAAAATTGCATCTGGCTGGATTCGAACCAGCGACGTCTTATAAAGATGGCGGATTATTAGAGTCGATTTTGATAAAAATCTCTCTTACAAAACCGTACATGAAATTTTCATTTCATACGGCTACTACTCATTCAAATTTAATATAATTCTAATTATTAAAGTAATTAATATAAAAATATTCTATTTTTTTACTATAAAAATATACATTATAATTTAAATTATAAACATTTATCGAATATAATGCTTTACAAATTTTTTTGTATTGTTTTTTTATAATATAGTAAATAATTAAATTAATAATAGGATAAATCTGTCTTATAAAATATAAAAATATTAATATAATAATTGTGTATTTATACAAATATTTAAAATTTATTAGATTATATATCGATTTACTATGATTATGTAAATAAAATTTTATATTTTGAATTAAACATTTATAATAAATATTATTTTTAGTTAAAATTTTATTAAAATGCTCTATTATAATTTTTAGTGTTAAGCTTGTGTTAATTAAAAATTTATTAGAATTTTGTAATAAATTTAATTTATGCAAATATAGTTTATACCAATTTATATTAATTAAAAAACATTGTGAAAGATATAAATTATATTCATTATAATAATAAAAATGATTAGTTATAATTTTTTCAATTATATTTTTATTATGAATTTGTGGATCAATATAAATGTTATGATATAATAAATTTTCTAAACACTTTAATGCTTTTATCTTTTTTTTTATATAGTTAATAACTATATTTTTATCTTGTAAATAATTGGTAAATAAATTTGTATATTTATCAAAAATACTAAAATTATTTATTATATTAATACTAATAGTTTCATAATGACTAAATAAAAATTTAGCCTCCCATTCTGGTTTAATACATAAATGAATTAAATACTGTTTTACTTTTTCTATAACAAAAAAAGATGATTGACATACATCAAATAAAACTTTAAAAATTATAAATTTTTCTTTATCTTTAATTTTGTATTTAATTTTTTTTTTATGTTTATTATATATATATAGCTGATTAATTATATATTTAATTGAAAATATTTTTGCTTCATTAGAATTGATTAAATATTTTTGTAGTTTACACAAATATTGCCAATTATATGACTTAGAAGCTTGATATATTTTTTTTTGAATAATAATAATTCTTGTATATATATCTTTCCAAGGTAGTAATTTCCAATTAGTATTGATAGATAAATTATAATATAGAACCATTTTATATATTCAATAAAATGTATTTAATAAATAAAATTTGAATAAGTGCAATACGTTAGCTAAATAATATTAATTATATATATGCTTTTTATTGCTTCTTACTAAATAGTTTAAATGCCTTAAATGTTTTTGATATTTTTACTTATAATAAAAGAAAATAAAAATTTTTACTAATTAGTTACTCCGTTCCATATTTTTTATTATATAGTTGACTTAGACTCCTATCTATATACTAACACCACTGCTAAAAATCATACTTATATTAACTCATAATAATTAAGTTTAAGGGCTTTAATATTTTTATTAAAAATATTTTAATTAGTACTTATATCGAAGGTTTGTTTAACTAGTCATATCAACTTTCCTAAAAATCTGCTTGATTTAAATATATGAAAGGCTATTATATATTTAAATTGATTAATAGATTATATTCATGATTTAGAATAGTTAGAATTTCACTAACAAAAAAAATACAGTTGAATATACTTTATTTAGTATAATCTTTAGTTAGCTTAAGACTTCAATAAATATTGAGCCTTTAACACCTAAAAACGGGTCGCACATGAGTCCGCTGCCTTCGGCCTCTCGGCCACAGATGCTAATATAATCATACTATAATTATCAAGAAAAAAAAAGCTATTTATTCATTCATATTATGATATGTAGCTACAGCTGACGGAGAAATTCTATTTAAATATCTAAAGATCCAATATTTAAAAATTGTATCTAAAATTACTGGAAAAGTTGAAATAAAAATAAAAATAAAATCTCGATTTTCAGGTAAACCAAAATGTCTAAGTATAGCCTCTATAACAATTTCCCAGCCATGAGGTGAGTGAAATCCTACAAATATATCTGTGAACAAAATGATTAAAAAAGCTTTTGCTGTATCACTTAATCCATAGATATATTCATTGATAAAAGATTTTAAAATTGAAAATTGTCTTTTATTGATAATTAGTATTGCCACAAAGATAACAATAGAAATAGAGTCAGCTAAAATATTTTTAATTGCATTAGAGCTTTCATGTGCATAAACATATGCAATATTTAAAGCTTTTTCAGTCATTTTTTTTTGAATCATATTAGAAGATTGAAAATTTAATTTACCAATTAAAATATCAAAGTGAAGCTTTTCTTCAAAACGTTGTAATTCAGCAAATGCTCTTTCTTCTTGAGATTGATTAATAAAAATATATTCACTGTTTTGGTTCCAAAGATAGTTAATAACAGGATTTAAAATAAAGATTTTAGAAATTTGATTTATTAAAATAGGTGAAATAACTAAAACTAGAATATACTTTATTGATGCTAATGTTTGATATCTCGCTACTTTAAATTCTTCTAGAGCTTCTATTTCTGCATTAGGATTAAGTTCTTGCTTAAATTTTTCAAAAAGTTTACTGATAGAACGAGGAATAATACCTGTTTTATCTAATGCTAATTGGTTAATTTTTCTTAAATTCCAATATTTCATTATAATTACCTAGTATACTTGTAATCTCTAAATCAATAATTTGCTTAAATATTATCATATAAATTATTAAGTATTTATGATTAATTAATTAATACGAGTAAACAATATATTTTAACAAATGGATTATCATATTTTTTATTGTAATATAATTATAACTATGTTAATCACAATTATTTATAATATAATAAATTTGTTTTTATTATAAATTTAATGTATAAATTTAAAAAACTGACATTAGTTAAATAAATCATAATATTAAATTATATATAAAAATATTATTAATAAAGTCAATAAATGGTATAAGTTTGAAAAATTATAATAAAATAGAATGAATTATCAAAAAACTTATAAAAAATTTTTAATAATTAATTATTATACTATACTTGAATTAATATTATATCAAAAATAAATAAAAATCGATTCAAATATCAAATTAATCATATTAAAAATAATCTCAGATATATGGTTCATAAAAAAAATAAAATTTATAAATACTTATATATACAAACCTATAAAATTAATTTTAAATATATATAAATATTTTTATTTAGCATTTAAATAATGTAATATTAGAAACTTAAATAAATTTATATTATAAATATTGATATCATTTCTATAAACAATCTTTGTTAGACAAAGAAAATTATTTATTTTTTATATTAATTTTATAAATCTAATGCTAATGGATCTGAATTATTATTTTAATAATTTTTGTGGTAATTGGACTACAAAAAAAAGCTTATACTTATTTAAAAGTAAAATAGAAAAAAAATATGAAGAAGTATTGAATATTACAAATAGCAATAATAAAACATATACTGATTATGAATTGTTAATTTATATAGTTAGCAAAAATAATATAAATATTGATAAATATATATTGAATTTTTATAAAACAAATATAGTTAAAACAATAAACAAATCTCAAAAAAATTATAATATACAAATAATTGGCCAAGATTTAATTAAAATTCAAAATAATATTAAAAACAAGAAATTTATTTATAATGAATATATATATTTTATTCATCAAAATTTAAAAATATCATTTGGATTTATCAAAAAAAATGATAAATATTTACTAATAATTTTTACATCTTATATAAAAAAAATTACGCATTAATTAAAAAAATTTACTAGCATCTATATTATAGATGCTATTTATATTATTAAATTAATAATAATAAATTATTACTCTAAATCCTTTCTATTTGGATTTCTAGATGGATCATTAGATAAAAATCCAAAAAAGAACAAAGAAATGAAAAAAATTACAGTTGTGTAAACAAATATTTTTAAAGTTAACATATAAAAATTCCTATTTTTATATTATATAATTATATATCTATAACTAGTATATATAAAAATACAATAATTTGATTTGTTTAATTTAAATATATATAAAAATTAAAAATATTTATATATATTTTATTTTTATTAAAATTTTGATTGATCATTAATTTTATCTATTGTTTGATAATTCAATTGTTTTAATTTATTCATAATTTTTTGAAAATATTCCTGTAAATAATTCTCTAAAGATTCTATTTCAGCTGCATTTATCTGAAACACTTCAAAAACTTCTTCCATAGAACTATCTAAATTGTCTCCTTTATATAAAACTTCAATGAAAGCCAGTCTTTCAGAAATATTCCAGCTCCATTCAAATAATTGTGTAAATTGTCTTATAAAATTTAATATGTTTACAGAAATTATATTAATTTTAGCTTTTTTTCCGGATATTTGCTCACATAATTGAATTATATTTCTTGATGTCCAAGACTTGTTACCTACTGCTGGAAAAATATGATTTCTAGATCTAAAAATTGATAAACTTTTAACTGCTATGTTAGCCATATCTTGTGTATTTATATAAGCAATTGCTTTTGATTCTTGAGTAAACCAAATAGATTTTTGATCTAATATCGGAACAGCGTATTGATTAATTAAGCCTTGAAAAAAACCAGATACATAAAAAATTGTATAAGGTACAGAAGATTTTATTAATTTATTTTCAACTAATAACTTTAAATTTATTAATGAAATATTTGCATATTTGGGTGCATCTAAAATAGAAAAAAATATATAATGCTGAATCTTTGCTTTTTTAGCTGATTCTATTAAAATATATTTACCAATTAAATCTATTTGTTTAGCATTATATAAATCATTTACTCTTGTTGTTGACGCATCAATAATCGCAGTAACACCGTAAAGTGCCATAGGTATAGTTTCTGGCAACGTCAGATCTCCATAAACTAATTCTGCTCCCCATTCTTTTAAAAAAGCTGCTTTTCTAAAGTTTCTAACAAAACATTTAACCTGAAAACCCTCATCCAAAGATCTGCGAACAATTTGTCGACCTAAAGTTCCAGTGCTCCCTATAATCAATAAACTCATAAAAAAATCCTAAAAAAACTTATAATATATTATGGGTAGAGAGGGAATTGAACCCTCATAACTCAATTTTAAGTTGTCACATTTTGAATATGATGCGTATACCAATTTCGCCATCCACCCTTTTATATTAATTGTAAATACAATTAATAAAATTTATATTTTTCATTATCTTCTATGAATTTATCATATTTATCATTTTACAGTCAATATTTAATATCACCAATAACAAGATGGCATAAAATTAACACAAATATCAAAATATTCATTGCATTTATATTACTAATGATTGTACCTTATTATTTTAATATTTATAAATTATATATATTAATTTTTTTATATAATATTTTTCATTTAAAAACAAATATAAATGAATATGTTTACTTGTTAACTATTATTTATTATATATATTATTATAATCATTTAAATCAAAAAAAACTTTTATCTAGTCTATATATTTATGTGCCTATTAAAATTAAAAAATTGAATTTATTTGTTACAAAAAATATGAGTCAAAAACTAATATTAACATTTAATATATATTTAATACCTAAATTTATTATTAAAATTTTGACAATTTACTTAATATATATACAAACCACAAAAATATTATTAAAAAGCACACAATATGAATCAATTGTTTTGTTTTTCCTTAATATTTTAGAAAAATTGAATATTTTTCATAATCAATATTTTTGCCATTTCTTATTTGTTGTATCATTAACATCTCAATTTTTACAAAAAATAGTAAATAATTTAAATATAATTATATATTCACTTCAAATTAAGTACAATTTTTACTTTGAAAGTAAAATCATTTATAAATTAATTCATAAATATTTTTTAAAAAATTTATATGATTCATATCATCTTTCATGCATTTTATGGAGCAAAGAAATTTTTATTGAAAATTTTTATCAATAAAAATATTGAAGTTATATGACTTGAATTTTAAGATATTTTGTATTATTACAAATATAGAATACGTGATTTAATATACATAAATTTATATATGATTAATAAAATAGATAAAAATAATGATACACAAAATATCAAATTAAATAACTTAATAAATCAATCCTATAAATATGGTTTTTATACTAATATTGATTCAGAATATTTTCCTAAAGGTTTAAATACAAATATTATTAAATTAATTTCTGAAAATAAAAAAGAACCTATAAATTTAACTAATTTTAGACTAAAAGCATATAATAAATGGCTCAAAATGCAAGAACCTAAATGGAGCAAATTGTTATATAATAAAATTAATTATAATGATATAATTTATTATTCAGTACCTAAATATAAAAAAACAATTAATAATTTAAATGAAGTAGACCCAGAAATATTAAAAACTTTTGATAAATTAGGCATTTCACTTAGTGAACAAAAAAGATTAAGCAATGTAGCAGTAGATGCTGTGTTTGATAGCGTATCTGTAACTACTACTTTCAAAAAAGAACTAGCAGAAGTAGGTATTATTTTTTGTTCTATTAGTGAAGCTATTCAATTATATCCTAATTTAATAAAAAAATATCTAGGTTCTGTTGTTCCTGTAGGAGATAATTTTTATGGTGCTCTTAATTCTGCAACTTTTAGCGATGGATCTTTTTGTTACATACCTCCTAATACTCATTGTCCTTTAGAACTTTCGACTTATTTTCGAATTAATAATAAAGAATCAGGACAATTTGAAAGAACTCTAATTATTGCAGATGAAAACAGTTATGTTAGTTATTTAGAAGGCTGTACTGCACCACAATTTGATAATAATCAATTACATGCTGCTATAGTTGAACTAATTGCCTTAGAAAATGCAACTATTAAATATTCGACAGTACAAAATTGGTATTCTGGTAATAAGAAAGGAGAAGGTGGTATATATAATTTTGTAACTAAAAGAGGTATTTGCATCGGGAATAATTCGAAAATTTTATGGACACAAGTAGAAACAGGTTCTGCTATCACATGGAAGTATCCTAGCTGCATTTTACTGGGCAATAATTCTATAGGCGAATTTTCTTCTATTGCTTTAACAAATAATTATCAACAAGCAGATACTGGCAGTAAAATGATACATATTGGTAAATATACCAAAAGTAAAATTTTGTCAAAAGGAATATCAGCTGGTAATTCTATTAATAGTTATCGTGGTTTAGTGAAAATAGGTCCTAAAGCTTATTACTCTCGTAATTATTCTCAATGTGACTCTTTATTATTAGGTAATAAATCAAAAGCAAATACATTTCCTTACATACAAGTGCAAAATCCTTATTCTCAAGTTGAACATGAAGCATCTACATCTAAAATAGGAGAAGAACAAATATTTTATTTTTTACAGAGAGGTATAAATATAGAAGATGCACTTAGTTTAATGATCAATGGCTTTTGTAAAGAAATTTTAAGTGAATTACCGATGGAATTTGCAATGGAAGCAGACCGTTTACTTAATTTAAAATTAGAAGGAACAATTGGTTAAAATATTAAACATGAATCAACAAAATATATTGAAAATAAATAATTTACATGTAACTATCAATAATCAAAGTATTATCAATGGATTAAATTTATCGATTAATGCCGGGGAAGTACATGCAATTATGGGAAAAAATGGATCAGGAAAAAGTACACTAGCTAAAGTAATAGCTGGTCATCCTAGTTATAATATTATTAAAGGTAATATAAATTTAAAAGGAGAAGATATTACTCTAGAAGAACCAGAAAAAAGAGCACATAAAGGTATTTTTTTAGGTTTTCAATATCCATTAGAAATACCTGGTGTAAATAATATTGATTTTTTAAGATTGGCATATAATTCTATAAAAAAAGCTAATAATGAAATAGAATTAGATCCAATATCATTTTTTGATTTAATTAATCATAAAATAAAAGAGATTAATATGAATGAAACTTTTTTAAATAGAAATGTTAATGAAGGTTTTTCTGGAGGAGAGAAGAAAAAAAATGAAATTTTACAAATGTCCTTATTAAATAGCACTTTATCTATTTTAGATGAAATAGATTCAGGATTAGATATTGATGCTTTAAAACAGATATCTGACAATATAAATAAATTAAAATGTCAAACAAAATCTTTGTTATTAATAACACATTACCAAAGATTATTAGATTATATAAAACCAGATTATATACATATTATGGATGCAGGAAAAATTGTATATACTGGTGATTTTAAAATAGCTCATCAAATAGAAAAGGAAGGATATAATTTTATCTTATAATAAATTAGGATATTTAATATCCTAACATAAAATATTAAAAAAAAATGCAATTATTTATATAGATAAAGCTTGTTTAACATCTTGTATTGATTGTTTTAATAATTCTTCTGCTTCTGGGCTTAATTTCTTCGTATTAGTAATACTTTCAGCAAATTCTGGTTTAGAATTACGTAAATCTTCTTGTAAAGCTGAAATAAATTCTTTTATTTTAGATAAATCAATATCATCTAAATAACCATTAATACCAGCATAAATCATAGCAACTTGATCTTGAACAAGTATAGGAGAATTTTGTGCTTGCTTTAAAATTTCTCGTAATCTTTGACCACGAGCTAATTGATTTTGCGTAGCTTTATCTAAATCCGATGCAAATTGCGAAAAAGCTTCTAATTCAGCAAATTGCGCTAATTCTAACTTTAATTTGCCAGCTACTTGTTTCATAGCTTTAATTTGTGCTGAAGAGCCTACACGAGATACTGAAATACCTACATTAATAGCAGGTCTAATTCCAGCATTAAATAAATCACCAGATAAAAATATTTGGCCATCTGTAATAGAGATTACATTTGTAGGAATATAAGCAGAAACATCTCCTGCTTGTGTTTCAATAATTGGTAATGCAGTCATACTGCCACCACCTAAATCTTGATTTAGTTTTGCAGCTCTTTCTAATAATCTAGAATGTAAATAAAAAACATCGCCAGGATAAGCTTCTCTTCCAGGAGGCCTACGTAACAATAAAGACATTTGTCTATAAGCTTGAGCTTGCTTAGTTAAATCATCGTAAACAACCAATGTAGCTTTACCTTTATACATAAAATATTCTGCTAAAGCAGCTCCTGTATAAGGTGCAATATACTGTAAAGTTGCTGGATCATCAGCATTAGCTGCAACTATAATTGTGTAATCTAAAGCACCTTTTTCCTCTAACACTGACACAACTTGAGCTACAGAAGAAGCTTTTTGCCCTATAGCAACATAAACACAAATTACATCTTGATCTTTTTGATTAATAATAGTATCTAAAGCTACTGCTGTTTTTCCTGTTTGCCTATCACCAATAATTAATTCCCTTTGGCCTCTACCAATAGGAATCATGGCATCAATTGCAGTAATACCAGTTTGCAAAGGCTCACACACTGATTGACGACCGATAATACCAGGAGCATAAGATTCTATTAGACGAGTTTCTGTAGTATTTGGAGATCCTTTACCATCAATAGGTTTAGCCAAAGGATTAACAACTCTTCCTAAAAAATCTTCACCAACTGGTATTTGCGCTATTTGGCCAGTTGATTTTACAGAGCTTCCTTCTAAAATATTACGGCCATCCCCCATTAATACAACACCAACATTATCACTCTCTAAATTTAATGCAATACCAATAGTCTGATCTTGATCTTCAAATTGCAATAATTCTCCAGCCATTACTTCATCTAAGCCATAAACACGCGCAATACCATCACTAACTTGCAAAACGGTACCTACATTCGCAACTTGTAAATTTTGATTATAATTATCTATCTGTTCACGTATAATATTACTAATTTCGTCTGGTCTAATATTTACCATATTATTTAAAGTTTTATAATTTATAATTGATTACTTAAAAATATAAAAGTATCAAAATACTAAATATATTTAATTAGTATTAAGATAAAAAGACATTTGTTTTAACTTACCAGATAAACTTGCATCAATAACTTTGGATCCTATCGTAACAACAAATCCAGCTATTAAGCTAGGATTAATATTTATTACAAGTTTAACATTGTTACTTTTAGTAATCAGCTTAATTTTTTCAATAAGAGCCTTTTGTTGTATTTCATTAAATTCTACAGCTGTGGATAGTTCAGCGATTGTAATAGAATTTAATTGGTAAGTTAATTCCAAGTATTTATCAATAATGAAACTTAATAAAGAGATTCTACGACGATCTACTAAAACAGATAAAAAATTTAATAAAACATTATTAATTTGATCTTTAAATAATGTAATTAAAATCTTTTTTTTCACCAAAATACTAATTGATGGATTTACTAAAAATAACTGTAAATCTTTAGAATTAGATAAAGTCGTAGAAATTAAATTTAAATCTTGCTCCATTTCTGATAATAAATTTTTATTTTTTGCCAATTCTAACAAAGCTTCAGCATAAGGAACAGATATTTTATCTGTCATATTTTGATTAATCATATAATTATATCACCTTTAAGCTGCATAATATTATTATCAATAATCTTCATTTGCATGTTCGAAGTCATTTCATTTTGAAGTTTCATATGTACTTTTTGCAAAGCTAGCACAGTAATTTGTTGCTGAATTTGTTGCTTAACTTGATTTTCAGCATATTTAATACTTGCCTTACTTGATGAAGTTAATCTTTCAATATCAGACTTACCTTGTTCTAATATAGATTGACGTACTTTTTCAGCCGTAATTTGAGCTTCTTTTATAATTTGGTCAATAATTATTTGGGTTTGAGCTAACTGCTTTTCAGCTTCATTTAATCTGATATTAGCTTGTTGTAACCTTTCTTCAGATTCATTAATAGCAAATAACACTTTTTCTTGTCTTACAGATAAAGCTGAACCTAAAAAATTTTTCAAAACATAAATTAAACCTGATAATAACAGGAAAATATTTAATACATTGGCTTCTAAAAAGTTAGAATTAAAGCTAATTCCAATGTTTAAATATTCTTGAGTAATTAGATTAAAAATTTGCATATTAATTTTATCCTAATTTTTATAGTTTCATTCTAATATTTAAGCATTAATTAAAATGAGAATATATGTCTATAAATACTTTAATTATCTAATAATTTTAATTTAATTTGATCACTTAAAATATCTACTTGTGTTTCCAAACTTTTTAATGCTTGATCTTTTTGAGTATTTAATTGCTGATATGCATTTTCGAGTAATTTTTCAGTATCTTTTTGTGCTTCTTTAATTTTATCTGAAACTAACAATTGTGCTTGTTGTTGAGCATTTTTAATAATATCTTGAGCATTTTTTCTTGATTCAGCTAAATCATATTCATATTTACGAGTTAATTCATCTGCTTTTACTAATGAAGCAGAAGCTGTTGTTAAACTATTACGAATATATTCTTCTCTTTGATCTAAAATATTACTAACAGGCTTATAAAATAATAAATTTAACACAATTGTTAAAACAAGAAATTGTAAAGCCATTAAGGGTAAAGTCGCATTAAAATCGAACAACCCTCCTTGAGATTCTATATCAGATGCTTGTACAACAAATGATAATAATAAATTATACATATTGAATACAAAAATAAAATAATATAAATAACTTCAAAATATTGTATAAAACACTTAGTTTTTAAAATTAATAATAAAAAACTAAGTGTTATATAAATTTTAACCAGTATAAGGATTAGCAAATAAAAGAGATAATGCTACTACTAATCCATAAATAGTTAAAGATTCCATAAAAGCTAAACTAAGTAACAAAGTGCCCCTAATTTTACCTTCAACTTCTGGTTGTCTAGCAATACCTTCTACTGCATTAGCAGCAGCACTTCCTTGACCAATGCCCGGACCAATTGCAGCTAAACCGACTGCTAAACCTGCAGCTACAACAGATGCAGCCGAAATAATAGAATCCATAATTAAATTTATAATAAATTATAAAATATAGACAATTAACATATTTCTTTTTAAATTTACCCAATAATATTAATCATTATTAGTAATTAGTATTCTTTAATGCTCACCATGCCCTTCTATAGCTTCACCTATATAAGCTGCAGATAATGTTGAAAAAATCAATGCTTGAATAGAACTAGCAAATAAGCCTAAAATCATTACTGGTAATGGAATTATAATTGGAACTAATAATGTAAAAACAGATACAACTAACTCATCTGCTAAAATATTACCAAATAATCTAAAACTTAGTGACAAAGGTTTAGTAAAGTCCTCTAATATATTAATTGGAAGCAAAACAGGAGTTGGTTCAATATATCTTAAAAAATACCCTAAGCCATTTTTATTAATACCAGCATAAAAATAGGCAAAAGAAGTTAATAGAGATAAAGCTACTGTTGTATTAATATCATTAGTAGGAGCTGCTAATTCACCTTCAGGTAAACTAATTAATTTCCATGGTATTAAAGCTCCAGCCCAATTACTACCAAGTATAAATAAAAATATAGTTGAGATATAAGGAACCCATGATCTATAATCATGCTCGCCGATTTGATTTTTAGCTATATCTTGTAAAAACTCTAAAATAAACTCCATAAAATTTTGTAACTGTCCGGGAATTTTTTGTAAATTTCTTGTTCCAATAAAAGAAATAGCTACTAATATAAATATTACTAACCAAGACACAAGAAAAACTTGACCATGAACATTATAGTTACCTATTTTCCAATACAAATGTTTACCTACTTCTACCGCAGATAACTGGATAAATGAAAAAGTCATTCGTTTTTATTTTTTAACCAATTTAATTTTGAAATTTTATTAATAATAATATATAATTATAGTTTTTTTAAGAAAAAAACAACATTACTGTCATATTCAATTATATATCTATATGCTGAGATATTTTACATTATTGTTTTAATTTATATTATTTAATTTAGTATCCAGAAATAATATTAGATACTTCTTGTGTAAAATCATCTACTTTTTTCTCTAAGCCTTCTCCTAATAAAAATCTTTGAAAACGTCGAACTTTTATATTTTCACCTAATAAAGCAATATGCTGCTTTACTAATTCTTCTACAGATATTTCTGGATTTTTTATAAATGGTTGATCCATTAAACTTAACTCTTGTAATCTTTTTCGAATTCTACCTTTTACAATCTGTTTTTTGATTTCTTCTGGCTTATTAATAATGTCATCTTTATCCATTTCAAGATTTTTTTCTTTTATCACTATGGTTTCTGGAATATCATGTATAGAAACATATTCAACAAATTGACAAGCAGCTACTTGCATAGCAATATTTTTAGCTAAATTATGAAATTGTTCTTGACGAGCAACAAAATCTGTTTCACAATTAAGTTCTACCAATACACCTATTCTAGAACCAGCATGAATATAACTTTCAATTAATCCTTCAGTAGCTACTCTAGTAGACTTTTTATTTGCAGATGCCAGTCCTTTTTTTCTTAAATTTTCAATGGCTAAATCTATTTTACCTTCGGTTGCTTCTAGTGCTTTTTTACAATCCATCATACCAGCACCTGTTTTATTACGCAGTTCTTTTATATTTTCTGCAGAAATTTTTTTTATCATAAATTTATTTCCTTAATAATTAAAGTAAAAATATGCTAAATATTTCTTCCTTCTAAAATAGCGTCTGCTACTTTACTAATCACTAATTTAATCGATCTAATAGCGTCATCATTTGAAGGAATAGGTATATCAACTATTTCTGGATTACAGTTAGTATCTAACATACATACAGTTGGTATTCCCAGCTTTATACACTCTTGAATTGCTGTTGTTTCTTTTTTTTGATCTACAATTACAACTAAATCAGGCAATTTTTTCATATGCTTAATCCCATTTAAATGTTTACGCAATTTTTCCAATTCTTTACGAATTATAGAAGCTTCTTTTTTGGGAAGTAAGTTTATAGAACCTGATGCATCTTTTTCCTCTAAAACTTTTAAACGATCAACTCGAGATTTTATAGTAATCCAATTTGTTAACATTCCTCCAAGCCATCTTTGATTGATATAATAAGAATTTGCTCTTATTGCTTCTTTTTCAATAATACCAGCCGCTTGACGCTTTGTACCAAGAAATAAAAAAGTTTTACCCTCTTTAGACAATTGTCTAATAAAATCATAAGCCTCTGTTAATAATTGAGATGTCTGAACTAAATCAATAATGTGAATACCATTTCTTTCTGTGTAAATATAAGGAAACATTTTAGGATTCCATCTTCTTGCTTGATGTCCAAAATGGACTCCAGCCTCTAATAATTCTTCTAAGGATACAATAGACATAATAAATTTACTACAAATATATACATTTTAACTAAAAAAACTTTATATTATTGTGATAATAATAACATAAAAAAAAAAAGAGAACTATCTAATACAAATTAATCACATATTAACTAGGTTTTTGATAAATTATAACCATAATTACTTCTATCATCTAAAATGATATCATCAAAATGATTATCAGATGATTCATGTTTTATTATACTTTTATTAATATTAAATAAATTTTTATTGTTTTGAACAATATAAGAATTTTTACGTATATTAGAATTGCTATATATATTAAAACCAGTACCCGCTGGTATTAAACGACCTATGATAACATTTTCTTTTAACCCTCGTAACCAATCTAATTTCCCAGAAATCGCTGCATCAGTTAATACTTTTGTTGTTTCTTGGAAACTAGCAGCAGAAATAAAACTCTCTGTATTTAATGATGCTTTTGTAATACCTAGTAATACTGGATGATAAGAAGCTTGTGTTTTATTTACTAATAACAATGATTGGTTTATTGATTCAATTTTTTGCAAATCTACAATCTCTCCAGGTAAATAATCAGTATCTCCACCATTCTCAATTTTGACTTTTGAAGTCATCTGCTTGACAATAACTTCAATATGCTTGTCAGCAATGTCTACTCCTTGCGACTGATAAACTAATTGAACTTCTTTAATTAATAATAACTGAATTTCCATAATACTTAATCTAGTTGAATCATCAATACTTAAACCTTGATCTAAATATCCTTTAAATTTCGCGTCTAACATTAAATGAGGATTTAAAGAGATATCTGTTTTTTTTCTAGCTTCTAAAATTTCTTCTATACGTGGTAAACCTTGAACAATATCGCCAGTTTTAGATCTTTCAAATATAATAGTGGCAAGATTTTCTCCTCTTTTAACAAGACTATTATTAGAAACATGCAAAAATGAACCAGAAGAAATCAAATAAGGCTGACCTATTCTTAATATAATTTTATTCTCTTGCACTGATAATATTTTTCCTGAATAATTTGTTATGAGATCTTTTGCAAGATAATCACCAGAATAGACCCAATCATTTACTTTAACTTGAATATTTTGATAATTTGTTACATCAAAAACTCGTATATTAGATTGACTTATAATTACTAGTCGACGATTAGATTTTTTTTCATCTTGAATATAATTTACTTGGCCATTAACATTTGAAAAAATATTTGTTTGGGCAATAACTGAATTAGATTCAACATATTGATTATCCTTCACTAGAATATTGGTTTTATTATATAAATCATTATAATTGCTAAAATAAGAATCTTTAATAGACAGAAAATCAGCTGTAATAAATTTCATAAAAAATAAAGGCTCTGTGCTCTTAGAATTATTAATTTTTTCTAATTGCATATAACACTTTAAGAAAATATCTGATTTATTTAATTCTAAAATTAAATGACTTGTGATTAAATTTACACCTGCAATTGATTTAACTCGCTCACCATCTTTAAAATAAGTTCGACGCTTTAATCTAAGGTTAACTAAATCTATTTTAAATGAATTATCAGAATGCTTAAAAAACAAATTCTTCTTCGGTACAAAATATATAATAACAGGTCTTAGTAAAATAAATGATTGTTGATCAATATATATATATTCCCAATATGTTAATTTATCAGCAGTAAACTTTTGTAAAATAGTTTCACCAGGACGTAAAAAACCTCTAAACTTATCTGAATTTTCAAAACTTTTATTTTTATCTATTATAAATAATTTACCTGGTTTAATAATAATTTCTCTAACAATACCATCTTTTTCTAACACTTCAACAATACCAGAATTACTCGCAAAAACGTTGTCTATAATTTCTGTACCAATTTCAATAAACTGACCGTGATTAATTAAAAGTAAAGAAATATCTTTATTAATTATGTGTGTTTCTTCAGGTATCCATAATATATAGCCTGAACCATCAACATCATAAAAATCAGTATTTATATCTAAATCTTGATAATCATTTTTAGTAATAGATAAGTCTAAATACTTGATAATACCACCTGTTTTTGTTTTATAAGAATCAGATATCATATCAGCAATTACTTGATTATGAACAATTTTAGTATTTGGCTTACACTTTAAAATAAACTTTTCTTGATTATTGACAATTAATATATATCTTTTATATTCCTGATAAACATTAATAGATACATTTAAATTTATATATAATTTAGAAGACGTAACTAATAAAAGTTTTGGCAAAATTAACGTATTAGAATTTTTTACTAAATAAATACGTCCACTATGACGACTCAATAATTCTGTACGAGCAAGCAAACTATTTTTTATAATTATTTGATGATTACTAATCATCAATTTAGTATCATTAGGAATATTATATACTTGCCCTCCAAGTAACCAAATAACCATATTATTTTTAGCTACATTTATTAATCGACTGTTTATAATTTGATTATTATCATAACAATCAGTTACATGAACACTTCCTGAAAAATCTGCAACTATTATTTTTTCTGCTTTTTCTCTCATTAATCTATTATTCAAATAATATTCAGCAATAATATCACCTTTATTAACCCATTGATCATTATTAATCAATAATAAAGATCCTTTTAATAATTTAATAAAATTCTCTTTATTATTCGGACCAATAATTTTAATTGTCACATCAGTATTAATAAGCATAGCATTATCCCCATGCTTAGTTCTAGTGTGAACCATATTCGAACTGCTTGAATATTGTAAGTAACCATCATAAGAACTTATAATATTTTGTGATAATTGTCCTGTAAATACTCCACCAGTATGAAAAGTTCTCATTGTAAGCTGGGTACCAGGTTCACCAATAGATTGAGCAGCAATAATACCAATTGCTTCTCCTAAATCTACCATTTTGCCATGAGCTAAGTTCCATCCATAACATAATTGACACACAGATCTTAAAGAGGAACAAGTTAAAGGAGAACGTACTAATATATTCTGTGCACCTAAATTAATAATTTTTTCTAACAATTCTGGATTAATACTTTGCCCTGATTTTGCTAATGAAGTTTTAGAAGAAAAATCAATAATATCTTCAGCTAACACTCTACCTAATAATGCTTGATTTAAACTAATTAAAATTTTATTATTATCAAACATTTCTTCTAATAAAATGCCTTTGGAAGTTTTGCAATCATATTCTCTAATAATTATATCTTGAGCAACATCTACTAATCGACGAGTTAGATATCCTGAATCAGCTGTACGTAAAGCTGTATCAACCAAGCCTTTTCTGGCACCATAAGAAGAAATAAAATAATCAGTAATTGTCAAACCTTCCCTAAAATTACTTGATATCGGCAAATCAATAATTTGACCTTGGGGATCAGCCATTAATCCTCTCATACCTACCAATTGTCTAACTTGTGAAATATTAGCTCTAGCACCAGAAAAGGCCATCATATATATCGAATTTAAAGGATCTGTATTTTTAAAATATTCGATAACATGATTTTTTAATTTATCACTTGCTTCATTCCAAGTATCAATTATTTTTTGAAATCTTTCAACAGCAGTAATTTCTCCTCTTTGATATCGATTATCTGTATATTCAATAGATTTAATTGTATCATTGATTAAATAATACTTAATAGGAGGAATCTTTAAATCTTCTAAACTTAAAGAAATACCTGCTTTAGTTGCATAATAAAAACCCAGATTTTTTAATTTATCAGCCATATTAGATGCACGAGCAATACCATAATTTCTAAAAGCCCAAGTAATTAACTTCTTTAATTCAGACTTATTCATTACTGTATTAAAAAAACAAACTTCCAAAAACTTAGTAGTCATAATTAGCATATATCCTAAAAATATAAAAATTAATTAATTATCAATGATTCATTTATCGCTTGATTAAACAAAATTCGACCAGCTGTAGTACGAATATATGTAACTAATAATTTACCATTTTGATCTAATTTAACAATTTTATTTTTATAATAAAAAATTTGTTCATTTTTAATAAATATTTTATTCAAAATTTTGTCATTATTTTTATCCTTATTGAAATCATGTAAAACACCATCAAAACGTACCCATATAAATGAATGTAATTCTATTTTTTTATTCTCATATGCTAAAATAACATCTTCTAAGCTAGCAAAATAATGCTTTATACCAATAATAGCTGAAGGATTATTTGTTGTTAAATAATAACAACCTAAAACCATATCTTGACTAGGCATAATAATTGGATAACCAGTTGCAGGGGATAAAAAATTATGAGGTGCTAACATTAAAAGCCTTGCTTCTGCTTGAGCTTCTAAAGATAATGGAATATGAACAGCCATTTGATCCCCATCAAAATCTGCATTAAAAGCTGGACAAACTAAAGGGTGTAATTTAATTGCTCGACCATCTACTAAAATCGGCTCAAAAGCTTGTATACCCAAACGATGTAAAGTGGGAGCTCTATTTAATAAAACAGGATGTCCATGAATTACTTCCTCTAAAACATTCCAAACTAAACTATCATTCTTTTGAATTAATTTTTTTGCTGCTTTAATATTATTTACCAATCCTTGTATAATTAAGCGGTGAATAACAAAGGGCTGAAATAATTCTAAAGCCATTTCTCTAGGTAAACCACATTGATTCAATTTCAAAGTAGGACCAACTACAATTACAGATCTTCCTGAATAATCTACTCGTTTACCTAATAAATTTTGACGAAATCTACCTTGTTTTCCTTCTATAATATCAGATAATGATTTCAATGGCCTATTGTTAGCTCCTACTACTGTTCTACCACGACGACCATTATCCATTAAAGCATCTACAGCTTCTTGTAGCATTCTTTTTTCATTTCTAACAATAATCTCTGGAGCCAATATAGCTTTTAATCTTGCTAAACGATTATTACGATTAATAATTCTACGATAAAATTCATTTAAATCTGCAGTAGCAAATCTACCTCCATCTAATTGAACCATAGGCCTTAAGTCTGGAGGTATAACTGGTATGACAAAAAAAACCATCCATGAAGGATCAGCACCTGTAGATATAAAATTTTCTAACAATCTTAATCTCTTCATTTTTTTATTGAACTTAGGAGAATTAATTTTCATAAATTTTGATGGCTTTAAAGATTCTTCTCTTAAAACTTCAACTGTTTCCTTTAAATCGAGATTTTTAAGTAACTTATAAATAGCTTCTGCTCCTATGCTTACTTCTATACCAAATAAATTTGATGATTGTGGGTATAATTTATCTTCTAATGCTCTCCATTCATAACCTTCAAGTAATTGTTTATAATAAAGTTTATTATAATCACCAGGACTAATCACAATATAAGAATGAAAATATACTATTTTTTCAACTTCTTTACTAGTTAAATCTAAGGCTAAAGAAATATAACTAGTACTACCTTTTAAATACCAAACATGAGTTACTGGCGCAGTTAATTCGATATAAGCCATTCTATGTCGTCTTACTTTAGATTCTGTTATTTCTACGCCGCATCTTTCGCAAACTATACCTTTATACCTAAATCTTTTATATTTACCACAATGACATTCCCAATCTTTCACAGGACCAAAAATTCTTTCACAAAATAAACCATCCATTTCTGGTTTTAATGTACGATAATTAATAGTTTCAGGTTTAGTCACTTCACCTACTATTTGACCATTAGGCAAAATTCTTTCACCCCATGAACGAATTTTATTAGGAGAAGCTAAACTAATTTTTACATAATCAAAGTGATGCTCTAATTTAGTCATAAAGTCTAATTATTAATATCCTTAAAAAAATAATAACTATATTTCTATATTATCTACATTAAAAAAGTTGTCTTTTAATTTTACTTGACTTGAACTATAGTGATATGATTCTATATCTTTTTCTTGTTGTTTATCATTAACATCTAATTTATGAACAGCTATATCTAAACCTAAAGATTGCAACTCACGCATTAATACTTTAAATGATTCAGGAGTACCAGGTTTTGGAATAGGCTTACCTTTTACAATTGCATTTAAAGCTTCATTTCTTCCTTGCATATCATCAGATTTAACAGTAAGCAATTCTTGTAAAGTGTAAGCTGCACCAAAAGCTTCTAAAGCCCAAACTTCCATTTCACCTAATCTTTGACCACCATGCTGTGCGCGCCCACCAAGAGGTTGTTGAGTTACCAAAGAATAAGGTCCGGTCGACCTAGCATGAATTTTATCATCAACTAAATGTACTAATTTTAAAATATATGCTTTTCCTACAGTAATTGGATTATCAAATGTTTCACCAGTTCTACCATCAAACATAATAATTTTACCTGGATGATTAGAATTAAAAAGCCAGGAATGGCCAGTTACTAAACTAGCTTGCTTTAATTTATGATTTACTAATGCTCTTGAAGCTTCTTTACCATACATTTCATCAAATGGTAATAACTTAAAACGCTTGTATAAATATTGACCAGCTAAACCTAATAAACATTCAAATAGTTGACCAACATTCATTCTTGACGGAACACCTAATGGATTTAAAATAATATCAACTGGCTGACCATCAGGTAAAAAAGGCATGTCTTCTTTCGATAAAATTTTGGAAATAATACCTTTATTACCGTGTCGACCAGCCATTTTATCACCTACCTGAATTTTTCTTCTTTGAGCTACATATATACGTATAATTAAATTAGTACCTGGTGGTAATTCATCTCCTTTTTGACGTTTAAAAACTTTAACATTAACAACTCTGCCTTTAGCAGCATTAGGTAATCTTAATGATGTATCTTTAACGTCACGTGCTTTTTCTCCAAAAATAGCTCGCAATAATTTTCCTTCGGGTAATTGATCAGATTCACCTTTAGGTGTAATTTTACCAACTAATATATCACCTGAATCTACCCATGAGCCAACTATAATAATACCATTTTTATCTAACATTCGTATAGAAAATTCACTTACATTTGGAATATCACGAGTTATTTCTTCAGAACCTAATTTAGTTTGCCTACACTCAATTTCATATCTTTCAATATGAATAGAAGTATATAAGTCATGGTAAACTAGTGTTTCACTAATTAAAAAAGCATCTTCATAATTATAACCCTCCCAAGGCATATAAGCTACTAAAATATTTCTTCCTAATGCCATTTCACCTGCTTCTGTAGAAGCACCATCTGCAATTGTTTGACCTTTAAAAATTTTTTCACCTGGCCATACAATTGGACGCTGATTAATACAAGTGTCTTGATTAGAGCGATAATATTTTTTCAATCTATAATGTATTATTTTACCATCAACATCCTGAACACCTATTTTAGTACCTGAAACATAATTAACTCTACCATTAGTTCTACTAAGAATAATAATTCCAGCATCTCTTGCAATTTTTATTTCTAATCCAGTGCCAACAATAGGTTTTTCAGGATATAACAATGGAACTGCTTGTCTTTGCATATTCGAGCCCATTAAAGCTCGATTAGCATCATCATGTTCTAAAAAAGGTATAAGAGAAGTTGCAGCAGATATTACTTGTATAGGCGATACAGCAATATAATCTACTTGCTTATCGATTGATGTAGTAAATTCTTGCCTATATCTAACAGGAATATTATTATATTCAATATATTGATCTTTATTAATTAATATATCTGCAGGAGCTACTTTTAATTCATCTTCTTCATCAGCTGTAATATAAGTAGGCATAGTATTATTTAAAACTTGACCCTTGTTAACTTTGTAACAAGGAGTTTCAATAAAACCATATTTATTAACTTTAGCATAAATACTTAAAGAGCCTATTAAGCCTGCATTAGGACCTTCTGGAGTTTCAATAGGACAAATTCTTCCATAATGACTAGGATGCAAATCTCTCACAGCAAAACCAGCACGATCTTTATTTAGTCCTCCTGGACCTAACGCACTAATTCTTCTTTTATGAGTTAATTCAGATAAAGGATTAGTTTGATCCATAAACTGAGATAATTGACTAGAGCCAAAAAATTCACGAATTGATGCCATTAAAGGTTTAGGATTTACTAAATTAGATAAACTCAATGAATCTAAATCACAAATCATCATACGTTCACGCATAATTCTTTCCAAACGATTAAGACCAATACGAATTTGATTTTGTAATAATTCACCAACGGATCTTACTCTTCTATTACCTAAATGGTCTATATCATCAAAAGTACCTATATTTTGTTCTTTAATATTAATCAAATAATTAATAGCAATAATAATATCTTGCGGAGACAGTACTCGAAAATTATGGGGTAGTTTTAAATTCAACTTTTTATTAATTTTATACCTGCCAACTTCTCCTAAATCATACCTTTTGGGATCGAAAAAACGAGCATATAACATTTGTTTAGCTACTGCTATAGTAGAAGGTTCATTAGGTCGTAATTTATTATAAATAATAAGAAGAGCTTCTTCATCTGTGACTTTCTCAACAGAAGATTTACCAATTTCTTTATAAAGCTCTTTTTTTTCATATATATCAGATGCATTAAGTAAAAAAGAATATTTATTTAATTTTTTTTTTATTTCTTGAACTTGTAAACCAATTGCTCGTAAAAAAATATATGCATTAACTTTATGATTTTTATCAATTTTTATCCAAATTTGATTTTTAGCATCTATTTCAAATTTTAACCATGAGCCTCTATTAGAAATTAAACTAGCACTATATATTTGCTTATTATTTTTATCTAACTCTTTTTTATAATATATTCCAGGACTTCGAACAATTTGATTAATAATAACTCTTTCTATACCTGAAATGACAAATGTTCCTCTATTAGTCATTAAAGGCAAATCTCCAATAAAAATTTGCCTCTTTTTATATTTTGTATATATTTCTTGATTTTTAAAAATAGGAACATAGCTAAGACTTTTATTATTTTTTATCAATTCAGTATGTTTATTTTTTCTAGTTAATTTACAAGGGATATAAATTTGTGCACTGTAAGTTCTATCACGACTTTTAGCTTTACGGACACTATAACGAGGAAATTTTAATTTATAATCTTTACCAAAAAATTGTAATTCTAGTTTATTAGTAGGATCAGCTATAATAGGAAAAGAATCTAAAACTTCAACTAAGCCTTCTTCTAAAAAAGATTGAAAACTTTTTTTTTGAATTTCTGCAAGATCAGGAATTAAAGATATAGAAATTTTTCTACTTGACATTCAAAACTCCAAATAATCAATAGTTATGCATATATATATATATAAGTTTGTCTAATTATTTTTTAATTGAATCTAAAAAATATTAAAAATTTATATATTTTTAATAAATAATTATTTAAACTTACAAAAGTACAAACAAAAATAAGTATAAATAATTAAATAATATTTATTATTAATTACATATAAAATGTATTATATTTTTTTTGTATGCTGATTTAATATTTGTGTGAGCCTAGCTTTTTTACGAGCACCTTTATTTTTATGTAATATTCCTTTTTTTATAGCTTTATCTATTTTTTGATATACTATTGATAAATTTTTCGATATTTCTGAAGAATTATTCAAATTTGATAAATATCTTTTTATAGATTTTTTTATAGCTAATTTATATGTTTTATTTTGTAAACGGTTTCTTGAAGCAACTTTGATTTTTTTAACAGCAGATAAATTATTTGACATACAACTTTGTATACAATAATCAGAATATATAGATTATACTAAAATTAATTTGATATAATTATAACATTAGCATTTCTATATATACAATACTAAAAAAATAAACTATAATTAATCTATTAATATTGAAAACTTCATTTGAACCTGCACTTCTATAAATAAACAATGGCAAAAAACAAAGGATCACGTATCATTATTACATTAGAATGCTCATGTAGAAATACAGATAATAATAATCTAAAAAGGAAAAAAGGAATTTTTCGTTATACTAGTTCCAAGAATAGAAGAAATACTCCTTCAAGATTAGAATTAAAAAAATTCTGTCCTTACTGTAATTTACATACACATTTTAAAGAAATTAAATAAAAGTATTTAAATATATGATTCAATACGATAAAAATAAAAGTAATTTAGATTACAAAGATATAGATACACTGAGAAAATTTATAAATGATCAAGGAAAAATTTTACCTAGACGTTCTACTGGTCTTAATACGAAACAACAAAAACAAATGACTAAATCAGTAAAAAGAGCACGTATTTTAGCATTATTACCTTTTTTAAATAAAGATTAGCAAATAAATAAAATATTAATAAGATGAAAATTTACTTAATTATTTCATCTTGTAAATAAAAATATAGTTCTATTATAAAAATTTTGGCCTATAATTTATATCATAAGCTTCAATAATATCAATTTTTTTCCATAAATTATAATCACACATTACACCACATTCATTATTTTGTAATACTTCATCAACATTATCTTTACCACGCTTTAAAGATATTAAATTACCTTCATAAACTAAGTCATTATTTGTATAAACTTTAATGTAACACATTTTTTTTAATTTACCTTCATTAACTAAACAACCAGCAACTGCGCCTTTATTCATATTAAAAACCGTTTGAACAACTGCACTACCAATAAAAGTATATTCGTAGTCAACATCAACTAAATTTAACATACAATTAGTTACATAATCAATTAAATCATAAATAATATAAAAAATTTTTAAATTTAGATTCTTTTGCTTAACTGAATGATTAATATGAGAAGATACATTGATATTAAAACCAAGAATTAAAGCATTTGTAGATAATGCTAAATCAATATCTGTATTTGAAATATTACCTGAACTTGCATTAATTATACTAATTTGTACTTTACTTTGGGAAATTTTAGAAAATGCATGCATGATCGCTTCCAAAGAACCTTGAGTATCTGTTTTAAGTATTAATTTCAGATCTTTTAAATTAACTTGACTAGGCAAACTTATTCTTTTATTTAATAAATTTACTTTTTTATTAAACAATTGCATATTATCTTTTATAAAATCATCAATGTATTTTTTTGCTTCTTTTTCATTATTAACAACTTTAAAAGCAATACCTGACTGAGGCAATTCTGAAAAGCCTAAAACTTGAATAATAGATGAAGGTCCTGCTTCCTTAACTTTTTGATTTTTTATATTAATCAAACTTTTAATTTTACCAGCAACATTACCTGCAACTACTAAATCACCAATCCTTAAGATTCCTTCTTGAATAATAATATGAGCAATTACACCTTGTTTGCTATCTAGATAAGCTTCTAAAATTGTACCTTGTGCTAATAATTGAATATCTGTAGTTAAATTTTGAAGCTCTGACAAACTACATATATTGTGCAATAATAAATCAATATTTTTAGAAGTTAATGCACTAACTTCTACAATAGAAGCATTGCCTCCCAATTCTTGAGATAAAATACCATGCTGAACAAGATCTTCTTTAAGTTTAACAATATTGATATTTTCTTTATCAATCTTATTTATAACAACAATATAAGGCAAATCCATTTCTAATATATATTGAATAGACTCAAGGGTCTGCGGTTTCAAACCATCATCTGCAGCAATTACTAATAAAATAATATCAGCAACTTTTGCACCACGTAGACGCATAGAAGTAAAAGCTTCGTGTCCTGGTGTATCTAAAAACAATAATTTATATGGCAAAGATCCATAAGAATATTCAATTTCATATCCACTAATAGATTGAGTAATTTGTCCATACTCTTGATTGACAAAATTAGTTTTTAAAATAGCATCTAATAAAGTTGTTTTTCCATGATCTACATGACCAAAAATAGTTATAATAGGAGCTCTTTTTGATAAATTTGTTACATCGTTACTAATTCTTAATCGCCGCGTTGCTATTTGTTTAATTTCTTTTTTATCTATGATATTGAAATTGTAATTAAGAGCAACTTCTTTAGCTATTTCAATATCAATTACATCATTGATAGTTACAGATATACCTTTTAAAAATAAATAAGTTATAATTTCTGACTCAGTTTTATCTAACTTTAAAGATAATTCTTTTACTGTGAGTAGTGTATCAATTAAAATATCTTTACTCATAGAATCTGTAGACTCAAAAGAAAAATCTACATTATTTTTTGCTGATTTAATTTGATCAATAGATTTATCTTTCTTTTTATATTTATTGATTTTATGGGATTTTAAAAAAGAGTTAGATTCCTTAGTAAAAATAGTATTATTATCGATAAATAAATCATCTTTATCTAAATCAGTTTTTTTTCTATTTTTTTTATTAGTTTTAATTTTATTTTTTCGAGTACTCAAATTATCTTCATAAACTAAATCATTTTTATATTTTTTATCAAATTTAGTTTTTGTATTTGAATCAATTACAGAAGAATTGATATCAACAATAGATTTATTAATATCATTAACAAAAATTTGAGATTTTTGTTTATTTAATTCAAGGTTATATATTAATTTAGGAAATTTCAAATATAATATCTGATCAGCATAAACTACATTAGAAACTGTAGAATAATAAAATATAAATTGAGACACAAATTTAATTGACATATATTAAAAAGTAAAAAATAAATAATTATAATTATATTAAATAAAATTGAAGCTTATATGTATACATCATAATATTATTATATTATTGATAAATTATAACATTACTATACTTAAACTTTAAGGACAATAAAAATGCCGCGCTCACAAAAAAACGATAATTTTATTGATAAAACTTTTACTGTGTTAGCTGATATCATTCTAAAAATATTACCAACAAGTAAAGAAGAAAAACAAGCATTTTATTACTATAGAGATGGAATGTCAGCTCAATCAGAAGGCGAGTACGCAGAAGCCTTAGAGTATTATTACGAAGCTTTGTTATTAGAAGAAGATCCATATGACAGATCATACATACTATATAATATAGGACTAATTTATGCAAGTAATGGTGAACATGTTAAAGCTTTAGAGTACTACCACCAATCTTTAGAATTAAACTCACAGTTATCTCAAGCATTAAATAATATTGCTGTAATATATCATTACCAAGGTATAAAAGCAGCTAATCAGCAAAAGAATGACATATCTAAATCAATGTTTGAGAAAGCAGCACAGTATTGGACACAAGCTATATCACTAGCTCCTAATAACTATATTGAAGCTCAAAATTGGCTAAAAACAACCGGAAGAATAAACAAAATAGAATAGAAGTCAATATAATTAATAAATATGTTATAATTATAAAAAAAATTAGTATACATGCATTATTATTATCAATAACATTAGAAATATTATCTATTCACTAGATCTTCATTAATTGTTAAAAATTATTAGAATTATGGTTACATCAACAGAAAAAGGATCTGTAATACAAATTATTGGACCTGTATTAGATATTGAATTTCCAGCAGGAAAATTACCGAAGGTATTTAATGCATTAAAATTAAAAGGACTAAATAGTACCATCACATGTGAAGTACAGCAACTTCTAGGAGACAACAAAATAAGAGCTGTTGCAATGAGTTCAACAGAAGGATTAAAAAGAGGAACAGAGGTTATTGACACAGGTAGCCCAATTAGTGTACCAGTGGGAATACCAACATTAGGTAGAATTTTCAATGTTTTAGGGGAACCAATAGATAATTTTGGTGATATTGATTCTTCGGATTGTTTACCTATTCATAGGGGAGCACCATCATTTACACAATTAGAAACTAAACCATCAATTTTTGAAACAGGTATCAAAGTAGTTGATTTATTAGCCCCTTATAGAAGAGGAGGAAAAATTGGTTTATTTGGTGGTGCAGGAGTAGGAAAAACAGTATTAATTATGGAATTAATTAATAATATTGCTAAAGCACATGGAGGCGTATCTGTATTTGGTGGAGTAGGAGAACGAACAAGAGAAGGAAACGATCTATATGAAGAAATGAAAGAATCTAAAGTAATTAACGCAGATCAATTAACTGATTCAAAAGTTGCACTAGTATATGGACAAATGAATGAGCCACCTGGTGCTAGAATGCGTGTAGGATTAACTGCATTGACAATGGCAGAATACTTTAGGGATATCAACAAACAAGACGTTTTATTATTTATAGATAATATCTTTCGATTTGTACAAGCCGGTTCTGAAGTTTCCGCTTTATTAGGTAGAATGCCTTCAGCTGTAGGATACCAACCTACTTTAGCAACAGAAATGGGAGCATTACAAGAAAGAATTACATCTACGACAGATGGATCTATCACATCTATTCAAGCTGTATATGTACCAGCTGACGATTTAACAGATCCAGCACCCGCAACAACCTTTGCACATCTTGATGCAACAACAGTTTTATCAAGAGGTTTAGCTGCTAAAGGTATTTATCCTGCAGTTGATCCATTAGCATCAACATCTACAATGCTTCAACCTGATATTGTTGGAATGGAACATTATCAAACAGCTCAACAAATCAAATCAACATTACAAAGATATAAAGAATTACAAGATATTATTGCTATTTTAGGCTTAGATGAATTATCAGAAGAAGATAGATTAACAGTTGCCAGAGCTAGAAAAATAGAAAGATTTTTATCACAACCTTTTTTTGTTGCAGAAGTATTTACAGGATCACCTGGCAAATATGTATCTTTGGAAGCAGCAATTAAAGGTTTTCAAATGATTTTACAAGGTGAATTAGATGATTTACCTGAACAAGCTTTTTATTTAGTAGGTAATATAGACGAAGCTATTAGTAAAGCTGAAGATTTACAATAAATTAAATTACATAAACATCATGAGTTTAAAGATACGTGTAATTGCACCAGACAAAGTAGTATGGGATGCAAATGCTGAAGAAATAATTTTGCCTAGTAGTACAGGACAATTAGGTATTTTAAAAGGACATATTCCATTATTAACAGCTTTAGATATAGGTGTTATGAGAGTAAGGCTTAATAAAGAATGGCAACCTATTATACTATTAGGAGGATTTGCTGAAGTTGATAATAACAATATAACTATACTAGTTAATGGTGCGGAAACTATATCTGATTCCAATATAGATATATTAGAAGCACAAGAGAATTTAGAAAAAGCAACTATTCTATTATCAGAAGCAAAAACTAATAAAGAAAAAATAGAAGCTACTCAAAATTTAAGAAAAGCGAAGGCTAAAATACAAGCAGCTAACGTTTTAAATAATTAAAATTCATTAGTCAAAGATTTATTTAATATATAATCTTTGACTTAAAACACAAAATTTTAGCTTAATCCAGAACAAATATAATCAAAATATCCACCCATTTCTTTACCTGCATCTATACCAACTAAAGATGAAGTAACTTCTTTCATAGCTTGTATTGCTTGTATAGTAGCACCAATAGGTACACCTAAAGAATTATATGTTTCTTTTAAACCATTTAAAACACGTTCATCTAGAATTGATGGATCACCAGCTAACATTCCATATGTTGCATATCTTAAATAATAATCCAAATCCCTAATACAAGCAGCATATCGTCTTGTTGTATACATATTACCACCAGGTCTTGTTATATCAGAATACAACAAAGCTTTAGCAACAGACTCTTTAATAATTGTAGCAGCATTAGCTGCGATAGTAGCAGCAGCTCGAACTCTTAATTCACCTGTCTGAAAATATCCTCTTAATTTTTCTAAAGAAGTATCATCTAAATATTTCCCTTGAACATCAGCTGTATTAATTACAGAAGTAATAGCATCTTGCATAATATTTATTCCTTCAATTAATGATTTTAATATTTATATTTACACAAACAAATTTTATTGCATAGCACCTAAAGTATAATCAAAGTAAAAACCGGCTTCTGCAGAATCTTCTCCAGATAATAAAGAACAAGCAATATTTTTCATACAACGTACGCCTTCTGCTACACCAGAAATAGGTGTGCCTAATGAATTATACATTTCTTTAACTCCCACTAAACCTATTTCTTCGATTGGCGTAACATCACCTGCAACAATTCCGTAAGTAACTAAACGTAAATAATAATCTAAATCACGTAAACAAGTTGCTGTCATTTCTTCTCCATAAGCATTACCACCTGGAGATACTACATCTGTACGTTTTTGAAATAACTGTTGCCCCCCTTGTTTAACTATTAATTCACGACTATCAGTTAAAGTTTGTGCAATTCTTAAACGTCTTTTGCCAGATAACACAAAACTTTTGATTCTTTCTAATTCTCCAGGACTTAAATATCTTGCTTCTGCATCTGCATTTACAATTGATTTAGTAACAATACTCATAAATAAAACTCCTAAAGCTATTTAACATTCTATAATTATAATATTTATAGAATATGAAAATTATATAATACTATATTTAAATCATTTATATTTAATATAGTAAATGATTTTAAATTTTTAACTTAAATCATATAACATTAAAATATATACAATATTAATGTATAATTATAATAAATAAATTATCTAAATGAAACCAAAGTAAGCTTTTACATTAGTTATATTTTTTTTTAAATAAAAGTACTAAAACAAGAAAGTTTTGAAGATTAAAATATTCTTGGATATCATAATCAATAATACTTAAGAAAAACTTGGAATAATAATATCGTCATTCTGCTTTGTCAAAGTATTGTATAACTTTTCTGTATTAGGAAAATTAGCTGCTGGCAATGTAGGAAAACGACGATAAGGTACAATATTACATCCAAATACAGTTTTATATTCTATACTATTAACTAAACATGCAATAAAATCTATTATACCCTGAGAAGCTAAAATTTGATTATAATATCTAATCTCAGCTTGGTTATTAGGAGCCCTACCTAAAAAATGTTTAGTACCCAATTCAATTACTTTAATATTCGGATAAGGACTATAGAACTCTTTACGATACAAAAACGAAAAACCTAATTTTTCTACAGCTTCTTGAACAGTAATTTCACCAACTAAAAAAGCTTTTTCTAAATTATAAAATTCATCTCCTATAGTAAAACTATTCAAATCACGTTCAAATATTTGACGATACATAGCTCGTAAAATTTGCATTCTATTTTCATAACTACTATTTTTTGTTACTATAAATAGCTTGCTTTGATCACGTTTTGAGCTTACACCTTGATTAATTCTTTTAACAATATTACTAAGACTTCTTTTTTCTCTAATTTGACCTAAGCTAATAAAATTTATTTGACTAATTGTTTCATTATTATTATCAATAACTTTGAAATTATTTTTTTGAATCTTAGTAAATAAATTTCTAGAAGATAATGTAGAAGAAGTAATATATCTTTCATAAGGCACAATATTATCTCCAAAGGATTCATTATATTCTGCACTATCCAACATAAAATCGATCATTTCGTAATAACCTTTTTTATATGCAATATCGAAATATTGATTAATTTCTTGTCGCCCATAAGTTGGCCTACCAATTAACTTATTATGTATATATTCTATTGCTTTACAAATATACAGAGAATTCCAATATAAAGCTCTAAAAATATTAGACTTTACTAATATACGAATAAATTGTTTGACACTAAATAAATTATTTTTAAATTGATTTTCAAATTTGACTAAAGTAGATAACTCTTCTTCATATAATAATCTACCAAATACTTTTAAGTATATAGCATTTGTTAATATATTTAAATCAGTTACTCCTTTTTGATTAATTGACACACTATCAAATACTTTAGGACCTAAAGAACCAGGAATTAATTTTCTGGCATTTGGATTACTAATTTGGCTATATATACCTGGACCACGTCTTAATAAAATACGCCTAGTATCTTTTCCAAAAAATGCAGATTTTGACCTTAAATTTACTAAATTATTTGGAAAAATAGCCCCAAACTGGATTGCTAATGGATCATTTGCTAATCCATAAGGATGTTGATCAGGCAAACTATTTTTATAATCACTAAATAAAGTAATAAACTCTGGTATTTTTCTGAACACAGCACTATAATTAAATAACCTAATCTGAGCACCCCAATTTCTAGATTCTTGTGCTTCTTCTCCTAAGCTACGTAAATAAGGCACTGTTTCTTCACCAAAATAATCAGCATACTCTTCAGAATTAATTAAAGTGTCAATTAGACCATCTAATCCTCTGTCTGATAAAACAGCAAAATACTTTTGAAATTCATTTAATGAACTAGGACCTCTACCTAATAAATGTCTAAAAGATAATTCTAATACTCTGCTATTAACAAAACCATCATAAAACTGTTTTCTATAAACAGAAGATTTAGCTAAAAAACGAACAAATTCTTTTATAGATAATTGGCCTGTTGTTACTTGAGATTCTAAATCTGTAAATTTTAAATTATATGCTTTTGAAATATCTCTTTCAAAAATTTGTCTATAACATGCTTTAATTACCAAGTTCTTTTCATTTGCAGATAAACTACTTTTCATCACAAATTTTTGGATAGATGTACCTGCATTCATATAAACTTGAGGCAAACGTAATCCTTGCAAATCTTTAGAAAATCTTTTACGAAGTTTATCACTTAAACTTGGGGATTCAAATTCATATATAATAACATTAAAATAATCTTGAACCAAATTTTTAGCTTCCTCATCATCATTAAATAAACTAATTGATAATTTACGAATTTCTCTTAAAGCCACAATAGCTGCTGCACTAGAACATGCATTATCAATTAATTCTCTTAAACCTCGAATATTTACAGATAAAATATTTGTATCTCCTGCAATAATTGAATAAGTTAAATAACGTAGAAACCAATCTAAATCACGTAATGATTTTTTCATTCTAACAGCACCATACAAAACTACACTAATAGGCTTAAAACCAGGAGGTAAAGAATCATCTGAATTAAACAAAGACCCAGATAAATTATCCAATACATTGGTAGAGGTATTTCCTTGTATATCCTTTTCTATCATAGAATTATTAAGTGAACCAATATTTAAAAATGATGCTTGTGGTCTTTCTAGATAAGAAATAGGAGATCCTCCTACAAATATTTTATCAGCTGCTTTAGAAACCAAAAAATTAGCATTTTGAGCTAGTACATTTGCAATCTCTAAACGTTTATTACCAGAATTTAAAAATGAAACTAATTGATTAAGTTCACCAATTTGTAAAAATCTATCTTGTTGTTCTGCTTGCATTATACTGGACATTGAAACTGTTCGATAAAGTTTTGGCTGAACTAAGGGGCTACCACTATTAGCTTTAGTAATCATATAATAATACATCCTTATTTTTTAAGTATCTTAAAATACTAACTTATATAGATAACAATAAAAATTTACTATTTAACAAAGTTATTAATTATGATACATAAGATTACTAATATAATATAATTAAATAATAAAACTACCATGAATTAAAGATAAATTTTGTAATACTTATATATACACAAATTAAATTAGAGCAAATACGAAATTATGAAAAAAATATATGTGAATAATAATCAAACAACTTATATGTCAATTATAGAACATTTAGAAGAACTAAGATATAGGCTTTTTATTGTTTTAATAATCTTTTTAACAATTACTATCACATGCATTATCAATATTAAAAATATTTCATTTATACTTGAAGAACCAGCTTTAGGTATAAAATTTTTACAATTGGCACCAGGAGAATATATGTTTGTCTCTATAAAAATAGCTATATATTTAGGATTTATTTTGAGTAGTCCTTTTGCAATTTACCAAATTATCTTATTCATTTTACCTGGGTTAACTAATAAAGAAGCTTTATATATTATACCAACATTAATTACATCTATTGTTTTATTTTTTACTGGAATTATTTTTTCTTATAAAATTTTAATACCAGCAGCTTTAAATTTTTTGATCAATTATGGATCAGATATTATTGAACCAATATGGTCATTTGAAGAATACTTTAATTTCATACTAATGCTATCTTTTAGTACAGGAATTGCATTTCAAATACCTATAATACAAATTTTTTTAGGTTTATTTAATATATTTTCATCAAATCAAATGCTAATATACTGGAAATATATTGTTTTTATATCAACGATTATTGGGGCGATTTTAACTCCCTCTACTGATCCTATAACACAAATTTTTATGTCATCAGCTATTTTAATGTTATATATAAGCGGCATTGTAATTTTAAAGGCTTTAAAAAAATAAAAAAATTACTAAAAATATATATTTATGATTAATAATATATATAGAATGTTATTATAAATACAAAAGATAAGTACAAAATTAAAATAAAATATAGAAAATCATGAATTTAAATTTATCTAAGGTAAAAAAAATTATAATAATTGGTATTAGTGTTTTAAGCATATTGAATATAAATCATATAACAGCTAATGCTTTTCCTATATATGCACAACAAGGATATGAAAATCCTAGGGAAGCAACAGGAAGAATTGTATGTGCCAATTGTCACTTAGCACAAAAACCTGTATCGATTGAAGTACCAAAATCTATTCTACCTAATACAATTTTTGAAGCAAAAGTAAATATACCATATGATTCAGAGAGTAAACAAGTTTTAGGAACAGGTAAACAAGGTGCAATCAATACAGGAGCTATAATGATTTTACCAAAAGGATTTAAATTAGCTCCTAAAAAATTACTATCAAATGAATTAAAACAAAAAACAAAAAACGTATTCATACAGCCTTATAGCACTGCACAAGATAATATTTTAATTGTAGGACCTGTACCAGGAAAAACAAATCAAGAAATAATTTTTCCCATATTATCTCCAGATCCAAATAAAGATAAAGATGTATACTTTTTTAAATACCCTATTTATATAGGAGGAAATAGAGGTAGAGGGCAAATTTATCCAACTGGAGACAAATCTAATAATAACCCTATTACTGCAATGTATGATGGCAAAATATTCAAAATCAATGAAAATGAAAATGGCGGATTTGAAATAAGCATTTTAAAAACTGATGGTGAAACTTACACTGAAAAAATTCCTCAAGGATTAAATCTAAAAGTTAAAGAAGGTAATTTTATTAAAGCAAATGACAACTTAACTTATGATCCTAATATTGGTGGTTTTGGACAGAATGAAACTGAAATTGTATTACAAAATCCTAATAGAATTATAGGAATGATTATATTCTTTTTTATATCAACACTAGCACAAATCTTTTTTGTATTAAAGAAAAAACAATGGGAAAAAGTACAAAGTGCAGAGATGAATTTTTAAAACAATATAATAATCATAGAATTTCTATGATTATATATGAATTATGAACTCAATAACATTCTCACAGAGTCAATTATCTGTTGAGGATGGATTATTGTAATTTTTTCTAAATTACCATTATAAGGAGTAGGAATATCTTGAGAGGATAATCTAATAATTGGAGCATCCAATAGATCAAAATATTTATCATTAATTTGTGCAATAATCTCTGCACCAATTCCTCCTGTTTTCATACATTCTTCAACTATTATAAGTTTGTGAGTTTTTTGTAATGATGTAACAATACTTTCTATATCAATCGGCTTTAAAGAAATTAAATCTAATATTTCTGGATCATAATTCTCTTGCAGAAGTATATTTACTGCTTCCATTACATGATGACGCATTCTAGAATAAGTAACAATAGTAACATCATTACCTTTTCTCACTATTTCAGCTTTATCCAAAGGTACAAAATACTCATCATCCGGAACTACACCTTTTAGATTATAAAGTAAAACATGTTCAAATAAGATTACTGGATTATCATCACAAATAGCTGATTTCAATAATCCTTTAGCATTATAAGGTGTAGAACAAGCAACTATTTTTAAACCAGGTATTGATTGAAAATAAGATTCTAATCTTTGAGAATGCTCAGCGCCTAACTGACGGCCTACTCCTCCTGGACCACGAATGACTAAAGGAATTTTAAAATTGCCACCAGAAGTATACCTAAGCATACCTGCATTATTAGATATTTGATTAAATGCTAATAATAAAAAACTCATATTCATACCTTCTACAATAGGCCTTAAACCTGTCATAGCAGCTCCTATAGCCATACCCATAAAACTATTTTCTGCAATAGGTGTATCTAAGACTCTTAAATCTCCATATTTTATATGTAAATCTTTAGTAACTTTATAAGAACCACCATAGTGGCCAACATCTTCTCCTAGAATAAAAACTGATGAATTTTTTTTCATTTCTTCATCAGTTGCTTCCCGCAAAGCATCAAACAAAAAAATTTTACTCATATATCAAAAAATTTATTAAAACTAAAATAATAAGAATAATTAATATCAATCTTCCGCAAACAAATAACGCTTCAAATCTTCTATATTAGGTTCAGGACTAGATAAAGCAAAATCAACTGCATTATCAATCTCTTTTTTTATTTTTATATCAATTTTACTTAATTCATCTATAGTTACTAAAGAATTGTTAAGCATAAATTTTTTCAAACGTTTAATTGGATCACGAGCTAACCAAGCATTTTTTTCATATTGAGATCTTAATTCATCTGGATCTGCTAAAGAATGTCCTCTGAAACGATAAGTTAATGCTTCTATTAATGTAGGTCCTTGACCATTTCTTGCTCTTTCCACAGCTTTAATACACACATTTCTAACAGCTAGAACATCCATACCATCTACTTCTATGCCAGGTAAACCGAAAGCTTGAGCTTTTTTATAAATTTCAGGAGAAGAAGTTGATCGATGATGAGCCATACCAATAGCCCATTGATTATTTTCTACAACAAATATAATAGGTAATTTCCACAACACAGCCATGTTTAAACATTCAAAGAACTGACCATTATTCGTAGTACCATCTCCAAAAAAACAAACAGTAACACTTAACAAAGATTTATCTAATAATACTTGTTTTTTATATACACTTTGAAACGCTGCACCAATAGCAATAGGTATACCTTCACCAATAAATGCAAAACCACCTAAAAAATTATGTTTTGCAGAAAAAATATGCATTGAACCACCACGACCACGACTACATCCTGTTTCTTTGCCAAATAATTCTGCCATTACTTCTTTTGCAGGAACCCCCTTACTCAAAGCATGAACATGGTCACGATATGTACTACACACATAATCTTGAGCTTTTAAAGATTTTATTATACCACTTGACACAGCTTCTTGACCATTATATAAATGAACAAATCCAAACATTTTGCCACGATAATACATTTGAGCACACATATCTTCAAAAGCACGACCCAATAACATATCTTCATACAATAATATTAAGACATCTTTACTGACACTATCAGAATTTATTGAAGTTTTCGGTAAAACAATTTTATGCAATGATTCATACATTCTATTAAAATAACCTCCGTAAAGTTTATAAGATAATAATTATTAAATACAATTATATATTTTAAAATTATGTTATCTACAATATATATCGATATTCAATAAATATATTTTATAATTAAAAAAGATCTAAATATTAATATATTCATAATATTATTTTTTTATTTTTGATACAACATATTTTTCTATATTTCATATTCATATAATGATATCTTCAAAAAAATTATTTTCATCCATCCATAAAGATATATCTCAATTAAATTTAAATTTACAAAAAATGATTGGAGCCAAACATCCTATTTTATATGCAGCAGCTAAACATTTATTTAGTAAAGGAGGCAAACGAATTAGACCATCTATTATTTTATTAATAGCAAAAATCACAGAACCAAATAATTATATTTTACCCGAACATAAAAGGTTAGCAGAAATTACAGAAATAATACATACAGCTAGTTTAATTCATGACGATGTAATTGATGACTGTGACACAAGAAGAGGAATAAACACTGTTCATAATATATTTAATACTAAAGTAGCAGTTTTAGCTGGAGATTATTTATTTGCACAGTCATCATGGTATTTAGCTAACTTAAATAATTTAGAAGTAGTAAAAACTATATCTAAAGTTATTATTGATTTTGCTGAAGGAGAAATAAGACAAGGTTTAACTAATTTTGATACAACTATTTCTATGGATGATTACATAGAAAAATCTTTTTATAAAACAGCTACTTTAATAGCATGTAGCTGTAAAGCCACTACTATTTTAAGTAATTGTAATATAAATACACAAAATGATTTTTATATATATGGAAAACATTTAGGTTTAGCTTTTCAAATAGTAGATGATATTTTAGATATAACAAGCAATACAAAGTTGCTGGGTAAACCTGCTGGCTCTGATTTAAAAAATGGCAATATAACAGCTCCACTAATTTTTGCTTTAGAAGAAAGTCCTGAATTATATAAACTTATTAATCAAGAATTTCAAAATACAAACGATATTAATAAAACCATAAAAATTATAAAAGAAACCAGAGGTATACAAAAAGCTAAAGACTTAGCAGAGGAACATATTCAATTAGCAATAAATATCATTAAAAATAAATTTAAATGTAATAATACCCAAACTTTGATGTTAATTAATGAATATATATTAAGTCGATTTAGTTAATTTATATCACTATATGACTTGCACATATTTCATAATTAACGTGAAAGCGTTTTTATCTATAATAGCTAATTGCGCCAACATTTTACGATTCAAAGCTATATGTTTTTTTTTCATTAAATAAATAAATTTACTATAGCTTATTCCGTATGATCGAACAAAAGCATTGATGCGAATAATCCATAATTTTCTATAGTAGCGTTTTTTATTTTTTCTACCCACATAAGAATATTTGAATGATTTAAATACTTGTTGTTTAGCTGTACGAAATAGCTTAGAATGAGATCCTCTAAAACCTTTAGCTAACTTCAATATTTTTTTTCTTCTTTTACGAGCAACATTACCTCTTTTAACACGTGTCATAATAATTTCAGTATGGCATAATAATAATTAATTTAATCAAAACTATAAAAAATAACCATATATTAAATATAAGGTAAACTATTTTTTAAATTTAGCTTATCTGATAAATTTATAAAAGAAATTTTACGTAATCTACGTTTACGTTTACTAGTTTTTTTTTGTAATAAATGGCTACGTGTAGAACAGTGTCTCATTAATTTACCATTAGACGTATATTTTATACGTTTTTTAATAGATTTAGACGTTTTTAGTTTATACATAAATTAACACACAAGACGTATATAAAAATGGATAAATATTAATTCCACTAAAAATGAAAAGCCAAAAAGTATTGGCTCAAATAAAATTTCAAATAATTATGAAAATTTTTTTCTTAAATTATTGATAGAACTTAATAATAACATTACCATAATTTTAATTAAATTTGAATCTAATTCTTGGAACATTTTCATATTTAAATTAAACGCAACATTAGCCTCTGAAATAATTTGCTTAATTTGTTCTTTAGTTAAAGGAATATTATTTAAAGAATTACGATACATATCTTTAAATATTTTTTCATCTTCAATAGAATGAAAATCATAAAATGCAGTACCTTTAGTACTTGACAGTTGCATTGCATTTTTTGCAATTTTTTTTAAAATTTGACCACCAGATAAATCACCAATATAACGGGTATAAGCATGTGCAATTAATAACTCTGGTTGATTACAACCAATATTATTAATTCTATCAATATATGATTGAGTAGCTAAAGAAGGCTTTATTTGATTTAACCAATTGCTACCATAATAATAATCTAAATCTTCCATTAAACTTGATTTGCGAAACAACTCAGGAAAATATATAAATTTAACAGCTAAATGATCTTTATTTTTTTCCATTTGTTCTTCTATAGCTACATAAATAAAGAATAAATTAGCAACTAATTTTCTATAAGAACTTTTATCAACTACTCCACCAAGAAAAGATTTTACAAAACTAACATTTTCAGCCATACTATGTGATTTAGTTGTTCCTTCACGTAATTGTTGAGCTAAATTAGTAGACATAAAGACTCCCTATATATTAATAATTTAATTGAGATACTATCAACACATTAATGTAATATATATTATAAATAAAATAAATTTTTCTAGTATTTCATTATGTTAAATATTTTTATTTTCACATAATAAAATATACTCAATCAATTAATTGTTATTCCGCATAAATAGAACTAAAATATTCTTTTGATTTCATAGGTTTATTTATTATTGTGGATGAACCAGGTTTCCAATTAGCTGGACAAACTTCGTCTGGATGATTTTGTACATACTGAATAGCCTGTAAAATTCTTATAGTTTCATGAACATTTCTACCAACATCTAAATTATTTATTAAAGAATGTTGTATGAGACCTTCTTTATCAATAATAAATAAGCCTCGTAATGCTTTTCCTTCTTCAGTTAAAACATTATAAGATGAACTAATTTTTTTATTTAAGTCAGATACTAAAGGATATTTTAGATCACCTACACCACCAACATCACGATCCATTTGTATCCATGCTAAATGACAATATTCGCTATCTACTGATATACCTAAAATTTCTGTATTTAATTTAGCAATTTCATCATAAACATCACTAAATGCTGTAATTTCTGTTGGACAAACAAAAGTAAAATTTAAAGGATAAAATAATAAGATTACATATTTACCTAAATAATCAGATAATCTTATTTGTTTAAATTCTTGCTCATATACAGAAGTAGCAGAAAAATCAGGAGCTTTATATCCAACTTGAAGATAATTATTATTTAAAACCATCGTTTTATATTAATTATATTTATTAATAAAAAGTAAAACATAAAAATATTTATAACTTATCCATAATATAGCATAATATTAATTTATTATATATAGCTTCGTGATAATAGCGGGGAATGGATTTGAACCATTGGCCTTCGGGTTATGAGCCCGACGAGCTACCAGACTGCTCTACCCCGCGATCACATTATTATAAAATAAATAAATTCAAAATTCAAACTAAATAATAAAGACCATAATGTAAAATTAAATTACAAAAAAATATAAAAAAAGTCAATTTAATTCTATTTAACAAAGGCAAGACATGATATAAACCAAGTAATCTATCTCTTGTTAAATTTTCTGCTGTTTTTATCCAAACTTGACCATCATACCATCCAGACTCTTCATAAAATATGGTTGCACTTAATAATCTTTTAATAATATAAGACCAACCTAAATATAATCTTGCAATAATAAATAAAAATATTATATCTACAATAAAAAAATTTAAAACTATTAATTTAAATAAATTAATTCGTTTAAATAAACAAACAAACAATACAAGCGCACAAATAACAAATAAAAAAAGAAATAACATTGATATAATATGAATATATTGTTGTGTTTTATAAGTAGACCATAAGAAAAAACCAGATTTTTTTAATTGCAAATATTCATTTAAAGGCTGTTGGTCAAATGGTACTGGACAATTTTTTGTTACTTTAGGCATAATTCACAAAATAATAAAAATAACAACATACATTTTATCAATTACGTCTTAATATAAATTGAACATAAAATAGTAAAAATAATAAATAACAATATACTTACAACAATAAATTTTTGAATTAACATTTGATTAGAACGCACATTTAAAAATTTATTTTGACTCATAAAATTATTCATACTATTACTTGAAGGACTATTAAATAATATCAATAAAATTGTCAATAAACTTATAAAATACCAAATTAATTTAATCATCAAAAAAATAATATAATTTAATCAAAGTAATTAACATAAAACATAACAAACAAAATATCAAATAAATATTATTAATTCAAGAATAAACAATGGTCTATATTTTACTCACCTTGTATTTTTAATAATAAAAAACCTACCACTAAACCAACAATAATTAAAATAAAACTAATAATAGCAGTAGTAATAATTTCATAAAACATTTTATAGCTCCTTAATAATAATTTTTTTAAAATCCATTTCTACCCCATACAACTAAAGCGATAGAAAATGTCACTACTGCAAATAAAGACCCCCAACCTAAACTTAAAATATCTATCATAAATGACAACCTTTTTTAATTATTGATACAACATATATATTCAAGTATTTTTATAATATAATAATTATCATAAATTAAATTGGAAAAAAATATGTGAATATAAAATTTTTTATAATAAATAAATGTAAATTTTTAACAATTATACAAAAACTCATTGCAACTTAGAGTTAGTATAAAAATAATAATTAACATCTACTATTTTCATTATACTTTATTCTTATTCTTAAATTATGCAAAGTACGATAAATCAATCAAATCAGGATATTAAAGAAACTTTATTAACACCAAGATTTTATACAACAGATTTTAATGAAATGTCCAAATTAGATATTTCACTAAATATTGAAGAATTTGAAGCTTTATTAATAGAATTTAGAGCTGATTATAATAAACAACACTTTATTCGAGATGAAGAATTTGAACAATCTTGGCATCATCTAGATACAAAAACTAAAGCTTTATTTATTGAATTTTTAGAAAGATCTTGTACTGCTGAATTTTCAGGGTTTTTACTATATAAAGAACTATCTAGAAGATTAGAAAAAACAAACCCTATTATTGCAGAATGTTTTTTATTAATGTCTAGAGATGAAGCAAGACATGCTGGATTTTTGAATAAAGCAATAGGAGATTTTAATTTATCTTTAGACTTAGGTTTTTTAACAAAAAGCAGAAAATACACTTTTTTCTCTCCTAAATTTATATTTTATGCAACATATTTGTCAGAAAAAATAGGATATTGGCGATATATAACTATATATAGACATTTAGAAAAACATCCTGAACATCGTATATATCCTATTTTTAAGTTTTTTGAAAATTGGTGTCAAGACGAGAACCGTCATGGTGATTTTTTTGCTGCACTTTTAAAATCACAACCACAATTTTTACATAATAATATAGCTAAATTATGGTGCCGTTTTTTCTTATTAAGTGTATTTGCAACTATGTATTTAAATGATTTTCAAAGATCAGATTTTTATAAATCTATTGGTTTGGATGCCAGACAATACGATATGCAAGTTATTAGAAAAACAAATGAGAGCGCATCAAGAATTTTTCCTGTAGCATTAAATATTGATACACCGTATTTTTTTCAATATTTAGATGAATGTGCATCACAAAATAAGCTTTTAATAGAAATTAATAGAAAATCAAAAACAAATATAATTGATAATATAAAAAAAATATCAATATATACTAAATTATTTATTAATTTCCTAAAATTATATTTAATACCACCAATCGAAGCATCTACTATTACTAATAGTATTAAATAATTGATAAGATAATAGCAATTCAAAATTGCTATTATAATATTTAAATTAAAAGTAAAGCTTTATTTCTTTTTTCACAAAAATTCAATCATAATAATTATTATTATAAACATATAATAAATTTTAATTTACAAATTAAAAACTAAAATGAATAATACAATTGATTTCAAAATGCCATCACCTACATTTGGTGGAAGTACAGGAGGATGGCTAAGAGCAGCAGAGATAGAAGAAAAATACGCTATTACTTGGGTTGGTAAAAGTAAAGAAATTTTTGAGATGCCTACTGGAGGATCTGCTATTATGGCTGAAGGAGACAATTTGCTATATTTAGCTAAAAAAGAGCAATGTTTAGCATTAGGTAGTCAACTTAGGACTAAATTCAAAATACAAAATTTTAAAATTTACAGAATTTTTCCTAGTGGTGAAGTTCAATATTTACATCCTAAAGATGGAGTATTCCCTGAAAAAGTAAATCCAGGACGAATAGGTGTTAATAATATAGCACATAATATTGGTAAAAATAAAAACCCAATAAATAAAAAATTTACTGGTGAAGCTACATATGAATAAATATGTAATATAAAATAAGACAATTATAGATACTCTTGTATTTATAATGTTTTTTTTATATAATTTATTTATCTAATTAAATGGAGAGGTGGTAGAGTTGGTTTATTGCGTCTGATTTGAAATCAGATGAACTGAAAGGTTCCGTGGGTTCGAATCCCACCCTCTCCGTTATAAATAATAATAAAACATTTTAATTTATATTTTTTTTATTTCTTTTTCAATGAAACTAACAGCATCATTTAATGTACCTATTTTTTCAGCATGCTCATCAGGTATTTCAATTCCAAAGGCTTCTTCAATCGCCATAACTAATTCGACTGTATCTAAAGAATCTGCTCCTAAATCATTTGCAAAATTTGCTTCTAAAGTAACTTTTTGTTCTTCAACATCTAAATGCTGAATAACAATATTCTTGACTTTTTTAAATACATCAAGGTCTATTTCTTGTGATGACATAAAAACTCCTATTTAACTATTTGCCATTTTATCTTTACCTGTATCTATAGCTAAAATTATATATTTATTTTAAACAATCAAGCAATAATTGTATTACACAGGATATATTCTTAAACTGCAAAAAGGTTCTTCACCAAAACTATTCCACCTCAAATCATATAAATCAACTAACTTATATTGTAATTTTCTTAAATTAGCAATTTGTGGCAAGAGCTGCACAGAAGCTTTTTGATTAAGAACTAATTTTTCTATTGCTAATCTAGCTTCTAGTAACACTTTTATTTGATCCATTGTTTTATTTAAACATAATTGTTCCCAATCTATATAAAAAATTTTATACAAATGTAACATTTGTTTTAATGACTTAGTAATATTACTGACAGTATTACTATGAATAGTATAAATAATAATTTGTTTAGATTTAGCAATTTGACGAATTTTACTATTATGTTTAATATAATTTCTTAAAGCTAGAATAACATCAGCTTTTAAAATATCACGAGTTAATATAATTGAAAAATTCAAAGTATTTATAATAAATTCAATTTGCTGAATATTAATACCATAAGAATATAACTGTAATATCTTATTATTCAATTTTAAACTATTATTAAAATTTCTAGGATTATTTAAATAAATATCATTTTCTTTTTTAATAATCTTTGTTGAATTACTTGCTAAAGCATAATTAAAGTTAATATGTTTAGCAACATTTAATAAATTTTGTTCCTGTACTCTAAAATTTAAATTAGAATCGCTTTTGGCATTATGCACAAAAAATTCTGTAGCGCGAAAATTTTCACATACAATAGATAAAGAACCATCATTATTAAATTTACGACGTTGAATATATAAAGGAAGACCTTGTAAAATTTGATCTATCACTTGATCTACCTGCTCATGTACAATCCAATTATCACGCTCATGAATTTCAATAGCAATATGAAAAGCAGGAATATATTTTCTTTCTAATATACTTTTTTGAGAACCTCTACGCTTAGCTTCATCATCTCCTAAAGTAACAGATTGTATGCCACCAATTAAATCAGTCAAAACAGGATTTTTAATTAAATTCTCTAAATAATTTCCATGTGCAGTACCAACCAATTGAACTCCTCTTTCTGCAATAGTACGAGCCGCTAAAGCTTCTAATTCTGTTCCAATTTCATCAATTATGATCACTTCTGGCATATGATTTTCAACAGCTTCAATCATAACCTGATGCTGTAATTCAGGACGCGCAACTTGCATTCTTCTTGCTCTACCTATAGCTGGATGAGGAATATCACCATCACCAGCTATTTCATTAGAAGTATCAATAATCACAACTCGTTTTTCCATTTCATCTGCTAAAACTCTAGCGATTTCCCTAATTGCAGTAGTTTTACCAACTCCTGGCTTACCTAATAATAATAAAGACTTACCTGTTTGAAGTAAATCACGAATAATACTAATAGTACCAAAAATTGCACGTCCAACGCGAAAAGTTAAACCAATAATATTACCATTTCTATTTTTAATAGAACTAATTCTATGTAAAGTTGATTCTAATCCAGATCGATTATCGCCACTAAAATGTCCCATTCTTTTTATACAAAAATCTAAATCATTCCAAGATATAATTGATTTTGACAAATACTCAGGACCATTAGGAAACCTTGCTTCTGGTCGTCTGCCTAAATCCATTACTACTTCTATTAAATACTTTCTATTGTCATGGTATTCTAAAGGTTTTCTAACAAAATCAGGTAAAATTTCTAAAAGTCTACTTAAATCATCTGCTATTAACATTTTTTATTCAACGTTTCATATTATAACAATTCATTATAATCTTAAACTATTTTTATAAAGTTTTAAAATATTATGAAATAAAATATAGAAAAAAAATAGTAATTCAAATATAATAAATTTAAATTTATTACAATAATTACTTCAATTATAAAAAATGACTAATTTAATTAAAATTAAAAACATTCCTAAAAATATTAAATTGAAACTTATTAAACACTTTTATCAAGATTTATATTTAGTAGGATACAAAAAAATCAAGTCTAATAAAAAACTTCCAATCATTGAATTATTTAATTACACTAGAATATGGATACTACCAGAAGAAATAACAATAAAATTATAAAAATATAGTTACTATATCTAAAATACCATGATACTTACATTACAAAATTTAAAACAGTTCATATATTCTATTAAAGATAGAAATATTAATTATCTAAAAATACAGAATGATCAATTAAAAATTTATATTAATACAGACAAAAAAACTAATTATATAGTAAGTAATTATTTAAATGATAATAATTTACTAAAAGAACAGTATAAACAAAATTCTAATATTGAAACTTTTACAAAAAGCAATAAAAATCAGATTCTTGAAAATTCTAAAAACAACAATAATGAATCAGAAACATACTCAACAATTATATCTCCTATGGTAGGAACTTTTTATAGATCACCAGCACCTAATGAACCAGCATTTATAGAAAAAAATGATATAGTACAAAAAAAACAAACTGTATGTATTATTGAAGCTATGAAACTAATGAATGAAATAGAATCAGAAGTTCATGGTGAAATTATAGATATTTTAGTGAATGATGGAGATATTGTTGATTGTGGACAAGCGTTAATCAAAGTCAAAACTATGTAAAACATTTTAAATATTGTTAACAGAGTTAAAGAAAAAGACTCCTTATACATATAATAATAATATATATTATAATAAAAACTCACATCTCATTATACTATGAGAATTTATAATAAAATAAATAATATAAAGTTTTAATAAGTGAGGTTTTTATTGATTGTCTCAATTATAAATATAAAAATAGAGAGGAGAATCTCGATGGTAATGAGCTCACAAGAGCAAGAGACAAAAAAAGCAAAAGTCACTGTAGATAAAAATCCTGTAGATACGTCTTTTGAAAAATGGGCAAAACCAGGACATTTTTCTAGAACTTTAGCAAAAGGACCTAGCACGACAACATGGATTTGGAATTTACATGCTAGTGCCCACGATTTTGACAGTCATACAAGTTCTTTAGAAGAAATATCAAGAAAAATTTTTAGTGCACATTTCGGACAATTAGCTATTATTTTTTTATGGTTAAGTGGAATGTACTTTCATGGCGCAAAGTTTTCTAATTATATTGCATGGTTAAACAACCCAACACTAGTAAAGCCAAGTGCACAAATCGTTTGGCCTATAGTTGGACAAGAAATCTTAAACGCTGATGTAGGTGGTGGATTTCAAGGAATACAAATTACATCTGGTTTTTTTCAATTGTGGAGATCATCTGGAATTACAACAGAATTTGAATTATATGCAACAGCGATTGCTGGATTATTCATGTCTTTCCTAATGGTTATAGCTGGATGGTTTCATTACCATAAAGCTGCACCTAAATTAGAATGGTTCCAAAATGTTGAATCAATGATGAATCATCATTTATCTGGTTTACTAGGATTAGGATGTTTAGGATGGGCAGGGCATCAAATACATATAGCATTACCAATCAATAAATTATTGGACTCTGGTATTTCCCCACAAGAAATACCATTACCTCATGAATTTATGGTAAATAGAAGCTTAATGAGTGAATTATATCCTAGTTTTGCTAAAGGTATTAAACCTTTTTTTACTTTAAATTGGCAAGAATACTCAGACTTTTTAACATTTAAAGGTGGTCTAAATCCTATCAATGGAGGCTTGTGGTTAAGTGATATAGCACATCACCACTTAGCTTTAGCAGTTTTATTCATAGTAGCAGGGCATATGTATAGAACAAATTGGGGCATTGGCCATAGCATGAAAGAAATTTTAGAATCACATAAAGGTCCATTTACAGGTGCAGGTCATAAGGGATTATATGAAATACTAACAACATCGTGGCATGCACAACTAGCAATAAATTTAGCTATGATGGGATCATTAAGTATTATAGTAGCACATCACATGTATGCAATGCCTCCTTATCCATATATTGCAACAGATTATCCAACACAATTATCATTATTTACACATCATATGTGGATAGGAGGTTTTTGCGTAGTTGGAGCTGGTGCTCATGCTTCGATATTTATGGTTAGAGATTATAATCCAGCACAAAATTATGATAATTTATTAGATAGAGTAATTAGACATAGAGATGCAATAATTTCTCATTTAAACTGGTTATGTATATTTTTAGGCTTCCATTCATTTGGATTATACATTCATAATGATACTATGAGAGCATTAGGTCGTTCACAAGATATGTTTTCAGACACAGCAATACAACTTCAACCTATATTTGCACAATGGATTCAAAATATTCATACGCTAGCACCAAATAATACAAGTCCAAATTCATTAGCTACAGCAAGTTATGCATTCGGAGGTGATATAGTATCAATTGGAAATAAAATAGCAATGATGCCTATTAAATTAGGTACTGCTGACTTTATGGTCCATCATATCCACGCGTTTACTATACATGTATGTGTACTTATTTTAGTAAAAGGCTTCTTATTTGCAAGAAATTCAAGATTAATTCCTGATAAATCAAATCTTGGATTTGTATTTCCGTGCGATGGACCAGGACGTGGTGGAACTTGTCAAGTATCAGCTTGGGACCATGTATTTTTAGGTCTTTTCTGGATGTATAATTCTTTATCAATTGCTATTTTTCATTTTAGCTGGAAAATGCAATCAGATGTATGGGGAAGCATATCAACAGATGGTAAAATATCACACATTACAGGAGGAAACTTTGCACAAAGTGCTATTACAATTAATGGTTGGTTAAGAGACTTTTTATGGGCTCAAGCATCACAAGTTATCCAATCATATGGTTCAGCACTATCAGCATATGGATTAATCTTTTTAGGCGCACACTTTATATGGGCATTTAGTTTAATGTTTTTATTTAGTGGTCGTGGTTATTGGCAAGAACTTATTGAATCAATTGTATGGGCTCATAATAAAATTAAAGTAGCACCATCAATTCAACCTAGAGCATTAAGTATTACACAAGGACGAGCAGTTGGCTTAGCACATTATTTATTAGGAGGTATAGGTACAACTTGGGCGTTTTTCTTAGCAAGAATAATATCAGTAGGATAAGGATAAAAATATGGCAACAAAATTTCCAAAATTTAGCCAAGCATTAGCACAAGATCCTACAACAAGAAGGATTTGGTATGGCATTGCTACTGCGCATGACTTTGAAAGTCATGATGGTATGACAGAAGAAAACTTATATCAAAAAATATTCGCTTCTCATTTTGGTCATATAGCAATTATTTTTTTATGGACTTCAGGTAATTTGTTTCATGTTGCTTGGCAAGGTAACTTTGAACAATGGGTATTAGAACCATTAAAAACAAAACCTATTGCTCATGCAATATGGGATCCTCATTTTGGACAATCTGCAATTAAAGCATTTACAGCAAAAAATACATCTTATCCAGTTGATATTGCATTATCTGGAGTATATCATTGGTGGTATACGATTGGAATGAGAACAAATATTGATCTATATAATGGTGCAATATTTTTACTTGTACTATCATCTATCATGCTATTTGCTGGATGGTTGCACTTACAACCAAAGTTTAAACCAGGATTATCATGGTTCAAAAATAATGAATCAAGATTAAATCATCATTTATCTGGCTTATTCGGAATTAGTTCATTAGCTTGGACAGGACATTTAGTTCATGTAGCAATACCAGAATCACGTGGACAACATGTAAGGTGGTCAAATTTTACACAAATTTTACCTCATCCTGATGGATTAAAACCATTTTTTACAGGTAAGTGGTTTGAATATGCATCAAATCCTGATAATTTAAATCATACATTTGGAACTAATGAAGGCGCAGGAACAGCAATATTAACTTTCTTAGGAGGTTTTCATCCTCAAAGTCAATCATTATGGCTAAGTGATATCGCACATCATCATTTAGCAATTGGAGTTATATTTATAATTGCTGGACATATGTATAAAACTAATTGGGGTATAGGACATAATTTAAAAGATATTTTAAATGCTCATAAGCCACCAAGTGGGAAATTAGGAAATGGTCATAAAGGATTATATGAAACTATTACTAATTCATTACATATACAACTAGGATTAGCATTAGGTAGCTTAGGCACTATTACTTCATTAGTTGCACAACATATGTATGCATTACCACCTTATGCATTTATGGCTAAAAGTTTTACAACACAAGCAGCATTATACACGCATCATCAATATATAGCTGGTTTTCTTATGGTAGGCGCATTTGCACATGGTGCTATATTTTTTATTAGAGATTATAATCCACAAGAAAATGAAAATAATGTACTAAGTAGAATGTTAGAACATAAAGAAGCAATTATATCTCATTTAAGCTGGGTATGTTTATTCTTAGGTTTTCATACTCTTGGACTATATATTCATAACGATACAATGCTAGCATTTGGAACTCCGGAAAAACAAATATTAATTGAGCCAGTATTTGCACAATGGATTCAAGCAAGCTCTGGTAAAGCATTATATGGTTTTGATATTCTATTATCTTCATCTTCTAATATTGCTACGCAAGCAGGAAGTAATATTTGGCTGCCAGGATGGCTAGAAGCAATTAATAGCTCTAAAAATTCTTTATTTTTAACTATTGGCCCTGGAGATTTTTTAGTACATCATGCAATTGCACTAGGACTACATACAACTACTCTAATTTTAGTAAAAGGAGCTTTAGACGCAAGAGGATCAAAACTAATGCCAGACAAAAAAGATTTTGGCTATAGTTTTCCATGTGATGGACCAGGACGCGGTGGAACATGTGATATATCAGCATGGGATGCTTTTTATTTAGCAGTTTTTTGGATGTTGAATACAATTGGATGGGTAACATTTTATTGGCATTGGAAACATATAACAATTTGGCAAGGTAATGTTAAACAATTTGATGAATCTTCAACTTATTTAATGGGCTGGCTAAGAGACTATTTATGGCTAAATTCTTCACCACTAATTAATGGATATAATCCATACGGTATGAACAATTTATCTGTATGGGCATGGATGTTTTTATTTGGCCATTTAATTTGGGCAACAGGATTTATGTTCTTAATCTCATGGCGTGGATATTGGCAAGAACTAATAGAAACACTTGCATGGGCACATGAAAGAACACCATTAGCAAATTTAATTAGGTGGAAAGATAAACCTGTAGCATTATCTATTGTTCAAGCAAGATTAGTTGGACTAGTTCATTTTTCAGCTGGATATATATTAACATATGCTGCATTTGTAATAGCATCAACAACTGGTAAACTTGGCTAAAAAATTCAATAACAATATAATAATAAACTAAATAAAAAAGATCATTTATATGTATAATGATCTTTTTTTATTGAAGTTAAAGAAAAAATTATATACAATTAAATTACAATCTTCAATAATCAAGAACTTACATTGATATGGCTAAACAAAGTATGATTCAAAGAGAAATTAAAAGAATCAAATTAATTGAAAAATATAAAAATAAAAGAAAACAAGTAAAAAATTTACTCAATAAAGAAAAAAAATTTGAAGAAATAATTGAACTACAAAAAATATTACAAAAAATGCCAAGAAATAGTATGATATGTAGACACAGAAATAGATGTTGGATGACTGGTAGAAGCAGAGGTTTTTATCGTCATTTTGGTTTATCTAGACATGTATTTCGAGAAATGTCCCATTTATGTTTATTACCAGGAATCAGAAAAGCAAGTTGGTAAACATTAATTCAAAAAATATATTTAATTTTAATGAAATACTCTATTATTTAGAGTATTTCATAAAACGACTAATTAACAATATAAATATAGATTATAAACCAAATTGATTTCCTCTACGATATTGTAAATAAGCAGCAACTAACAAACCTAATAATGTAACAGGAATTAACCCTAATACAATTCCAGATAACAGAGGTTCAACCATAAAAATATAATATAAATTAATAATAAATAGAAAGATAAATAAATTGTATTTTACTTATATCATAATATCAATAAAATTACCTAAAACCAATAGCAGCTTGCCATACAAAAGCTAACAATAAAAAAAAGATTGGAATTATAGGTAAAATATCAACTAAAGGACGAAAAAGCATATAAGCATCAGGTAACTTTGTTAAAATAATATTTGTAAAAATCATTAATATACCTCTTAAATTAAATAAATTCAATATACACTATATAAATGTACAATAAATATAAAAATTTATGTTATTTTTTTATTAAGAATAAACAATATATTTCATTCATCAAAACAAAATAAAAATTATATGAATAATAAATAAAAAGATACAAATCTTTATTCAAAAATATTACAGAAAATAGATTATTATATATAAATAAGCAATTAGAAGATAAGGATAAAAAATGATTATAGTCATTCAACTATTAGTATTACTATTAGTGATACTATCAACTATTTTAGTTATTGGTATTCCTGTAACATTAGCATCCCCGGGACAATGGGAAAAATCAAAAAATTTAATTTATACAAGTATTGGTATTTGGGCAGGATTAATAATTGTTACTGGTATAGCTAACTCATTTATTACATAAATTTTAAATATATTTGTTTACAATAAAATTTTATTATAAACAAATATATTTAATAAAAATTTATATATCTTGACATAATACAGTTTATCTGAGATATTAATGTTTAATAAAAGCGGGTATAGCTCAGTGGTAGAGCGTAACCTTGCCAAGGTTAATGTCGCGCGTTCGAATCGCGTTACCCGCTTATATAACAAATTTTTTATGCTTCTTTTGAATTAGTATCAATAACTGTGTCTTCTGTAGAATTAGAAGAGTCATCAGATTTATTATCATTCAAATTTTTACTAATATCCATCATTAATTGCTGCAATTCATTTTGGATAGCTTGAATTTGTTCATACTGATCATTATTAATAGCATCTTTTAATAAAGATATTTTATCTTCAATATTTTTTTTATTACCTGAATCTATTTTATCACCTAACTCATCTATTTGTTTTTGACATTGATAAACTAAAGTATCTGCTTGATTTTTTAAATCAACTTGTTCACGCTTTTGCTTATCAATATCAGCATTCTTTTCTGCATCTTTAACTAACTGCTCAACTTCTTCTTTTGGTAATGTAGAAGCACCTGTAATTGTAATAGATTGTTCTTTCCCAGTACCCTTATCTTTAGCAGTAACAGATAAAATACCATTAGCATCAATATCAAAAGTAACTTCTATTTGTGGAACTCCTCTAGGTGCAGGCATAATACCATCTAATCTAAAAGTTCCTAAACTTTTATTATCTTTAGTAAACTCTCTCTCTCCTTGTAATACATGTATTTCTACATTAGGTTGATTATCAACAGCTGTTGAAAATACTTCAAACTTTTTTGTAGGAACAGTTGTATTTCGAGAAATAATTTTAGTCATTACATTACCTAAAGTTTCAACACCTAAAGATAAAGGTGTAACATCTAATAATAAAATATCTTTTACTTCACCTGCTAATACACCAGCTTGAACCGCTGCACCTATAGCAACAACTTCATCTGGATTTACACTTTGATTAGGCTCTTTACCAATATCATCTTGCACTAATTTTTGTATGGCAGGCATTCTTGTAGATCCACCAACTAAAACAATTTCATCAATATCATTAGAATTTAACTGAGCATCTTTTAAAGCATTATTAACCGGTATTTGACAACGAGATATCAGCTCACTACATAAACTTTCAAACTTAGCGCGCGTTATACTTTTTTCTAAGTGCTTCGGTCCTGTATCAGTAGATGTAATAAAAGGTAAATTAATATCAGTTTGTGATAAACTAGATAATTCCATTTTGGCTTTTTCCGATGCTTCAGTCAATCGTTGCAAAGCTTGCCTATCTTTACTTAAATCAATACCTTCATCATTACGAAACTCTTGAACTAACCATTGAACTATTTTGTTATCAAAGTCATCTCCACCTAAATGAGTATCACCAGAAGTGGCAAGAACCTCAAAAACGCCATCACCTACCTCTAAAATAGAAACATCAAAAGTACCACCTCCAAGATCAAATACTAATATAGTTTCATTGCTTTTTTTATCTAATCCATAAGATAATGAAGCAGCTGTGGGCTCATTAATAATTCTTAAAACATCTAGTCCAGCTATTTGTCCTGCATCTTTAGTAGCTTGTCTTTGAGAATCATTAAAGTAAGCTGGTACAGTAATAACAGCCTGAGATATATTTTGCCCAAGATAAGCTCCAGCATCTTCTACCAATTTCCTCAATATTTGTGCAGAAATTTCTTCAGGAGCAAAATTTTTATTTAATGCTGGACATTCTAACTTAATGTTAATATTATTATCGGTTTTTACATTATAAGACAATTGCTTAAGATCATTATTGATTTCGTCATATTTACGGCCAATAAATCGCTTTACTGAGTAAAAAGTATTTTCTGGATTCATCACAGCTTGTCTTTTAGCAATATTACCAACTAATTTATCCTGCTTTTTAGTATATGCCACAACTGACGGCGTTGTTCTCAAACCTTCTTTATTAGCAATTACAGTAGGCTTACCACCTTCCATAACAGCAACTACTGAATTTGTTGTACCTAAATCAATTCCTACGACTTTAGTCATTGAAATACTCCATAAAAAATTTGTAAATATATTTCTTAATACAATATTGCAATATATTTTTCCATGAATAAAGTAGTAATTACCGTATAAAATATATTATAAAAAGCTTAAGATTAAACTTGAAAATTACATTAAATTCAAAGATAATATAAGTTATGTAAGATATCAATATATAAATAATAATAAAGTGGATTACATTCAAGGAGAAAAATTATACATGGCATCAATTGGCATGCTCGGTAGAAAAATTGGTATGACACAAATTTTTAACAATGCAGGTATGGCTATACCTGTTACTATTTTAAAAATAGGTCCTTGTACAATTACCAATATCAAAAATCAAACTTTAAAAAAAAATATAAATGTCCAAATTGGTTATCAATACATCAATCCACAAAAATTAAATAAACCTCAAATTGGCACATTTAATAAATTAAAACTACCTTGCTTTAAATATCTAAAAGAATATAAAACATCTATAGATGAATTAAATAAATTAAATATAGGTGAAGCACTAACAGTTAAACAACTTAATATTGGAAATTATATAAATATTTCTGGAATCAGCATAGGTAAAGGTTTCAGTGGTTATCAAAAAAGGCATAATTTTAGTCGAGGACCTATGTCTCATGGCTCTAAAAATCATAGACAACCAGGATCTATTGGAGCCGGCACAACACCAGGGAGAGTTTTTCCTGGAAAAAAAATGGCTGGTAGAATGGGAGGGAAAAAGGTCACAATCGAAAATTTAGAAATATTAGATATAAATATAAATGATAATATTATAATAATCAAAGGATCTGTGCCAGGAAAGAAAGGCAATATTGTATATATATATAAAAAATAAAAAATGATAAAAAAAAAAACATATTTAATAACACCTATTACTAGCAACTTTGATAATAGTGAAATAGGAAACCTTTGTGTAACTATACATGAAAAACCAGAGCAACAAATGTATTTGATACATAGGGCATTAATCCAACAATTAAATGAATATAGAACAAGAAATGCAAATACTAAAACAAGAGCACAAGTAAGAGGAGGAGGAAAAAAACCTTGGAAACAAAAAGGAACAGGCAGAGCTAGAGTAGGATCAACAAGATCACCATTATGGAAAGGAGGAGGAGTAATTTTTGGACCACAAAATAAAATTTATAAAAGTAAAATTAATAAAAAAGAAAAAAATCTAGCTATTAAAACATTAATATACAATAAATTTAAGAAAACAATTATAATCAATCAAATACTTGATAAACTACAAAAACCAAGCACAAAACTTGCAGTAAAAGAATTAAAATATTCGAGTAATAATATTTATAATTGTTATACTAAAACATTATTAATAATAGCACAAAATAATCCATTAATATATCTCTCGCTTCGTAACTTACCTAATTTAGAGCTAATTACAGTCAATAATCTTAATATATTATCTTTAATACAAGCTGAACAAATCTTAATCACATCTGATGCTTTAAAAAAAATTTATGATAAATACAATGACTAATATATACTATAAACAAAAACTTTTAAACTTGATAAAATACCCTATTATAACAGATAAAACAACAAAAGCGATCGAAGACAATACTTATTATTTTGCTGTTGATAAAAAAATTAATAAACAAGAAATTAAACAAGCAATAGAATATATTTTTGATGTTAAAGTAAAAAAAGTAAATACCTTAAATAAACCTATCAAAATTAAAAAATTAGGCAAATTTAAAGGCCGTATAGTACAACATAAAAAGGCAATTATAAAATTAGATAGTGAATCTAGCATCAATATATTTGAAAATTCTTAAAATACATAAAATTTATGGCTATTCGTTTATATAAAGCATATACACCGGGAACTAGAAATAGAACCGTATCAACTTTTAGTGAAATAACTAAAGATAAACCAGAAAAATCATTATTAATACATAAGCATTCTTGTAAAGGACGTAATAATAGGGGTATAATTACTTCTAGGCATAGAGGTGGAGGTCATAAAAAAAGATATAGAGTTATAGACTTCAAAAGAAATAAAATTGATATACAAGGTAAAGTTGCAAGTATAGAATACGATCCTAATCGCAATGCAAGAATTGCTTTAATATATTATACTGATGGAGAAAAAAGATATATTATACAACCAAGATCGTTAAAAGTTGGCAATTTTATAACATCTGGACCTAACTCTCCTATCGAAATAGGAAACTCATTACCTTTAGAAGAAATACCTTTAGGAACAGCTGTACATAACATTGAAATAATACCTAAAAAAGGTGGACAATTAGTTAGATCAGCTGGTACTTATGCTCAAATTGTTGCAAAAGAAGGAAATTTTATTACATTAAAATTACCATCCAGTGAAGTAAGATTTATCAATAAAAAATGCTATGCCACTATTGGACAAGTAGGAAATATAGATTCTAGTAATATTACCATAGGCAAAGCTGGTCGTAATAGATGGAAAGGTAAACGTCCATCTGTGCGTGGAGTTGTAATGAATCCAATAGACCATCCACACGGAGGAGGAGAAGGTCGTTCTCCTATTGGTCGTGCTCATCCAGTAACACCTTGGGGAAAACCTGCTTTAGGACACAAAACAAGAAATAAAAATAAATATAGTAATAGATACATACTTCGTCGTCGTAAATAAAAATTTTAATATCATCCATTATGTCAAGATCATTAATAAAAGGTCCCTACATTGAAATCAAGCTTTTCAAAAAAATTGAAAAACTGAATCAAACAAATAAAAAAGAAACTATAAAAACATGGTCAAGATCATCAACAATTATTCCAATAATGATTGGACACACAATAGCTGTACACAATGGAAAACAACACTTTCCAGTATTTATCTCAGATCAAATGGTTGGACATAAGTTAGGAGAATTTGTACCTACAAGAACATTCAGAAGTCATATTAAAAATGATAGAAAAACAAGAAAATAAAATAATATATATATGGAATCGGAAAAATCTAAAGCTATCAGTAAATATTTAAGATTATCTACACATAAAGCAAGAAGAGTATTAGAACAAATAAAAGGCAAAAAATATACTGAAGCTAGATTAATGCTAGAATTTATGCCTTATAAAGCGTGCAAAATTATTAACAAAATACTTAAATCTGCTTTTAGTAACATAAAACAAAATTCAAATGACAAAAATACTAATATTAATACAAATACAGTCATTATAAAAAATGCATTTGCAAACCAAGGGCCAACAATGAAAAGATTTCAACCTAGAGCCCAAGGACGTGCATTTCCAATCCGTAAACCAACATGTCATATAACAATTGAACTAGAGATTATTTAAATACTAAAAATAAATTATACAAATGGGACAAAAAACACACCCTTCTGGATTTAGAATAGGAATTACTCAAAAACATAAATCTTCATGGTTCTCTCAAATGAAATCATATGCTATGTTTATTGAAGAAGACTATAAAATCAGATCATATATAGAACAAACTTTAAATAAAGCTAGCATATCCTTAATTCACATTGAAAGAAAATTAGACCAAGTAGAAATATATATACATACTGCTAGACCTGGTCTAGTACTAGGAAAAATGGGCAATGGAATTGAAAATATCAGAAATTATTTAAATAAACATTTAATATTAAAAAATAAAATTAGAATTAATATCATTGAAATCATAGAACCAGATAAAGAAGCAATCTTATTAGCTGAATGGATAGCGCAACAATTAGAAAAACGTATAGCTTTCCGTCGTGTTTTAAGACAAGGAATACAAAAAGCACAAAAAGCAAATATTAACGGTATAAAAATTCAAGTAGGGGGTCGGCTAAATGGAGCAGAAATAGCAAGAAAAGAATGGGTACGTGAAGGTAGAGTACCCTTACAAACACTAAGAGCAGATATAGATTATGCATACACAAGAGCACAAACTATATATGGAATTTTAGGTATTAAAATTTGGCTATTTAAAGGTGAACAAATATTAGAAAACGATTAAAAAATTAAAATATAAATAAACAATTATAATACAAATACACATTATTAAACTATGCTGAGTCCAAAAAGAACAAAATTTCGTAAACAGCACCGTGGACGTATGAAAGGTCATGCAAGTAAAGGTACAAAAATCATTTTTGGAGAATACGGTTTACAAACCATAGAGCCTATTTGGTTAACTTCAAGACAAATTGAAGCAACTAGAAGAACAATCACAAGATATGTAAAACGAGGAGGAAAATTATGGATTCGAGTTTTTCCTGATAAACCTGTGACAGCTAGGCCAGCAGAAACAAGAATGGGATCTGGTAAAGGTGCACCCGAATATTGGGTTGCAGTAATTAAACCTGGACATATATTATTTGAAATATCAGGTGTACCTAAAAATGTAGCAAAACAAGCTATGCATTTAGCATCATATAAATTACCTGTTAAAACAAAATTTCTTACTAAAACCTAAATATTGCGTAAGATACATAAAAAATCAATTTATATTATATAATGAAAAAAAATTTACATTCTCTTAAAAACTTAACTCTTGAAGATATACAGAATAAAGTTCTTGAACTGAAAAAAGAATTAATTATATTAAATATTAAAAAAGTAACAAATCAAAATATTAAATTTCACCTAATAAAAAAAAATAAGCATCAAATTTCACAATTACTTGCATTAAAACATAATTACCATAAACACAAACAAATATAAAATGACAAAAAAAGAAAATATTGGCTTAGTAATTAGCAATAAGATGAACAAAACAATTGTAGTAGCTGTTAAAACTAAAATATCACATAAAAAATATGGCAAAATAATTACAAAAACAAATAAATATTATGCACATGATGCCTTGAATGAATGTCAAATAGGTGATAAAGTAAAAATTCAAGAAACAAAACCTATAAGTAAAAATAAACGATGGAATTTAATTGAATTAATAAAAAACATATGATACAAACGCAAAGTTATTTAAATATTGCAGATAATAGTGGTGCACGTAAAATTATGTGCATTAGAATACTAGGAAGTAATAATCCTAATTACGGATATATAGGAGATATAATAATAGGAGTTGTTAAAGAAGCATTACCAAATATGCCAATAAAAAGATCAGATATTGTAAGAGCAGTTATTGTTAGAACAAAAAAAACATTACGTAGATCAGATGGAATGAGTATACGTTTTGACGATAATGCTGCTGTTATTATTAATAAAGAAAATAATCCTCGAGGCACAAGAGTTTTTGGACCAATTGCTAAAGAATTACGAGAAAAAAACTTTTCTAAAATTATATCTTTAGCTCCAGAGGTAGTGTAATGAAAAAATCAAAAATCAAATTTAAAATAGGTGATGATATAAAAATTATATCTGGCAAATATAAAGGAAAAAATGGCAAAATTATTAAAATAATATCAAAAAAACAAGGAGTAATTATTGAAAATATAAATTTAAAAACTAAACATATTAAACCCAAACAAAATGAGGAACAAGGAGAAATCAAAAAAATTGAAGCATATATACATACATCAAATTTAAAAAAATATCTCAATGACTAATCACACATAAATTATATGAATAATTCCTTACAAATAATATATAAAGAAAAAATATCACCACAACTTCTCAAAAAATTTGAATATAAAAATATTCATGAAATTCCAAAATTAAGTAAAATTATTATTAGTAGAGGAATAGGAGAAGCAGCACAAAACAATAAAATAATTGATAAAAATATAGAAGAATTTAAGTCAATAACAGGACAAAAACCATTAGTTACAAAAACCAAAAAATCTATTGCTGGATTCAAAATTAGGGAAAATATGCCTATTGGTTTAAAAGTAACTTTACGTAAACAAAAAATGTATGACTTTCTCAATAAATTAATTAATTTATCTTTACCAAGAATTCGAGATTTTAGAGGAATTAGTACAAAACAATTTGATGGTAGAGGAAATTACAATCTAGGATTAACAGAGCAAATAATATTTCCTGAAATTAATTATGATGAAATAGATAAAATAAGAGGGCTAAATATTACTATCGTAACAACAGCACAAAATGATGCAGAAAGTTTAGCATTATTAAAAGGATTTGGAATGCCTTTTAAATAATAAATTTAAGTTATTAATTAATACAATACAATCAATATATGGTTAATGATATAATATCAGATATGTTAACAAGAATTAGAAATGCAAATTTAGCAAAACATCAAATTGTACAAGTTCCTTCTACAAAAATGACTAAAAAAATTTTAAAAGTCTTAAGAGAAGAAGGATTTATTTATGAATTTGAAGAAATAGGAGAAGACTTAAAAAATTATTTAATTATTTCACTAAAATATAAGGGAAAAAATAAAAAACCAGTTATTACAGAATTAAAAAGAATTAGTAAACCAGGATTTAGAGTATATGCAAACCATAAAGAATTACCTAAAGTACTTGGCGGTATTGGTATTGCAATTATATCTACATCTCAAGGAATAATGACAGACAAAAATGCTAGACATTTTGGATTAGGAGGAGAAGTACTTTGCTACATTTGGTAAAAATACGAAGTAAAAGATATAAAGTATTAAAATAAGGAATTTTATGTCACGTATAGGAAAGAAAGAAATTATAGTACCTTCAAGTATAAAAACAAAAATAGATAATTCTACAATACTCATAAATGGTCCAAAAGGAGAATTATCTTATGTAATTTCAGATTTAATCATCATAAAAAAAATAGATAATAAAATAATATTAGAAAAAAAAAATAATGATAAAAAAACTCAGGCTATATATGGATTATCCAGAAGTATAATTAATAATATGGTAATTGGTGTATCACAAGGTTTTGAAAAAAAATTAATTATCAATGGAGTAGGCTATAGATCACAAATGAATAATAAAACACTTATTTTAAATGTAGGCTATAGTCACCCCATTGAAATTAATACACCAAAAGATATAGAAATTAAAGTAGAAAATAATACAGAAATTTATATCAAAGGTATAAATAAAGAAACCGTTGGACAAATAGCAGCAAAAATTAGGTCAATTCGTCCACCGGAACCATATAAAGGAAAAGGCATTAAATATATCAATGAAAATATAAAACGAAAAATTGGTAAAGCAGGTAAATAAATATTTATTATGAAAAGAAAAATCAAAGGATCATATCATTGTCCAAGGTTATATATATTTAAATCCAATAAACATATATATGCTCAAATTATTGATGACGATAACAATAACATTTTAACAAGTAGTTCAACAATATCTAAAGAAATAAATACATTTGCTAACTGTACAACTGCAAAACAAATAGGACAACAAGTTGCAAAAAAACTTAAAGAAAAAGGTATAACAAAAATTATTTTTGATCGCGGATACAATAAATATCATGGACAAATTAAAGCATTAGCAGAAGCTACACGAGAAGAAGGTATTAATTTTTAAAAAACTAAATATGATTAAAAAGAAAAATATCAAGAATAAAGACGAAATTAATTGGCAAGAAAAAGTAATACAAGTCAAAAGGGTAACCAAAGTAGTAAAAGGAGGAAAAAAACTAAGCTTTAGAGCTGTTTTAGTAATTGGAAATGAAAAAGGACAAATTGGAGTAGGAATAGGAAAAGCTAGTGATGTAATAGGTGCAGTAAAAAAAGGCGTAAGTGATGCAAAAAAACATATTATTCATATACCTATAACTAAATCATACTCTATACCTCATCCTATCCATGGAACAGCTGGCGCAGCAAAAATTATATTAAGACCATCAGCAACAGGATGTGGAGTAATTGCTGGAGGTTCTACTAGAACTGTATTAGAATTAGCAGGAATAAAAAATATATTAGCAAAACAACTAGGTTCTAATAATACATTAAATAATGCAAGAGCCGCACTTAACGCATTGAAAAACTTGCGAACTTTTCAACAAACTGCAGAAAATAGAGATATAACATTAGAATATTTATATAGATAAAAATAAATAAATACTGCTATGATAAAATATGGAGAATAAAAATAAATTACTAAACAAAATATTTATAACTTTAATTATATTATTAATTTGTCGTATGGGAATTTTTATTCCTATACCTGGTATAAATCATAATGAATTCAACGATAATATACAAAACAATAGCTTATTAAATTTTTTAAATATTTTTTCTGGAGGTGGATTTTCTACAATTGGTATTTTTGCTTTAGGAATAATACCATATATTAATTCTTCTATTATTACTCAACTATTAACTAAAATAATACCTAAATTAGAAAAATTACAAAAAGAAGAAGGAGAAAGTGGAAAACAACAAATTTCACAAATAACTAGATATTTCACACTTCTATGGGCTTTTATACAAAGTATTTCAATTGCATTATGGATCAAACCTTATACATTTAATTGGAACAATTATTTTATAATAGATTGTATTATTACATTGACCACAGGATCCATAATTATCATGTGGTTTTCAGAAATGATAACTGAATATGGCTTAGGTAGCGGATCATCATTATTAATTTTTCAAAACATTATTTCTAATATCCCCAAAAACTTATTGAATTATAGTTATGAAATCAATAATGCTAATTACACTAAACTTTTTATTTTTATAATTGCAATAATTATTAGCATGTTAATGATAAGTATTCTAATTCAGGAAAGTACAAGAAAAATTAATATAATTTCTTCAAAACAATTAGGCAAAACCAATATATTAAATACACAAAGTTATATTCCTTTAAAAATTAATCAAGGAGGAGTAATGCCAATAGTTTTTGCTTCAGCAGCAGTAACCTTACCTACATATTTATTGTCAAAACTGAATCCAAATATAATAATCACATATTTACTAAATAATCAAATTTTTTATATAATTATGTACTCATTATTAATAATTTTATTTAGTTATTTTTATTCTTCAATTATATTAAATACTAAAGATATTGCTCAAAATTTAAAGAAAATGGGAGCTAACATACCAAATATAAGACCTGGATCACAAACTATAAAATATCTAGAAAAGATAATTAGTAGGTTAACCTTTATTGGAGCTATTTGCTTATTTCTTATAGCACAACTACCATATTTAATCTTTAATATAACAAAAATTAAAAATTTTCAAGGACTAGGTATAACATCATTATTAATCTTAGTAAGTGTATCTATAGATACAGCAAGACAAATTCAAACATATATAATATCAGAACAATATGATAATATGATTGAATAATAAAAATTATTGAACTTAATCAAAATATCAAACAAAATATGAAAATTAGACCATCTGTAAAAAAAATATGTGATAAATGTCGTATAATACGTAGACATAGAAAAGTTATGATAATTTGTGAAAATCCAAAACATAAACAAAAACAAGGATAATCAATTACAATAAAAAATTAAGGATATAAATATATATGGCTAGAATAGCAGGAGTTGATTTACCTAAAAATAAAAGAATAGAAATTGGATTAACATATATCTACGGTATAGGTAAATCTCAATCCAAACTAATTTTAAATAAAATTAACATAAATCCAAATATTTTAATCAAAGATTTAAATGATCAACAAATTATTTTAATTCGAAATATTTTAAATAATGAATATCAAATTGAAGGAGATTTAAAAAGATTAGAAGCATTAAACATAAAAAGATTAATGGACATTAGCTCATATAAAGGTAGAAGACATAGGTCTGGTTTACCAATAAGAGGGCAAAGAACACGTACAAATGCAAGGACTAGAAGAGGAACAAAAAAAACTATTGCAGGAAAGAAAAAAGCACCAAGAAAATAAATTCAATATTAAAATTAATACTCAATATAAAAATTTCAATTTATGCATTAAATATGGCTAGACAAACTAAAAAAAAAATTAGCAAAAATAAAAAAAATATTATTAATGGAATTACTCACATCAAATCAACATTTAATAATACAATCATTACAATAACAGATCTCCAAGGAGAAACAATTACTTGGTCTTCATCTGGTGCTAGCGGTTTTAAAGGAGCAAAAAAAAATACGCCATTTGCGGCACAAACTGCTGCTGAACAAGCTGCTCAATATGCATTAGATTACGGAATTAAACAAACTGAAGTAATGATAAATGGTCCTGGAGCAGGAAGAGAAACAGCAATTAGAGCATTACAGGCAAAAGGAATAGAAATTACATTAATTAAAGATATAACACCTGTGCCACATAATGGATGTAGACCACCTAAAAAAAGACGAGTATAATGTCTAATTATAAATAAAGTATATTAAGGATTTTAACAATGACTCATTTTCAGATCGAATGCATCGAGTCAACTAATAAGGGAGCACGTGAACAATACGGTCATTTTGTATTAGAACCTTTAAAAAAAGGCCAAGGTATCACAGTAGGAAATTCTTTAAGAAGAACAATATTATCTGATTTATATGGATCTGCAATTGTTGCTGTAAGAATAGCAGGTATTAACCATGAATTTTCTACAATTACAGGCGTTAAAGAAGATGTTTTAGAAATTTTACTTAACCTCAAAGAAATAATCATTAAAAGTTATAGCAAAGAACCTCAAATTGGTAGAGTTAGAATACAAGGGCCTGCCGTAATTACAGCTGGACTTTTTGATTTACCACCTGAACTTGAATTAATTGATCCAAAACAATATATCGCAACTGTATGCAATAATACCATTTTTGAAATGGAATTTAGAGTAGAGCAGGGAAAAGGTTACCGTTTAGTAGATAAAGGTATTGATAATAAATCAATTGACTTTTTACAAATAGATGCAATATTTATGCCAACAAAGAAATTTAATTATACTATTGAAGAAAAAAAAATTAACGCAACTACTATAGAAGAAAAACTTTTTTTAGAAATATGGACAAATGGAAGCATCTCACCACAAGACGCTATTAGTCAAGGAGCTAACATATTAACCAATTTATTTCATCCATTAACCCACATCAATTTTAAAGCTAAAAATAACTCTAACACAAATACAGAAAAACAAATAAATCAAATTTTAATTGAAGAACTACAATTATCAGTCCGAGCATACAATTGTTTAAAAAGAGCACAAATTGATTCTATAGAAGATTTACTTGATTATTCACAAGAAGAATTGCTGGAAATTAAAAATTTTGGCCAAAAATCAGCTGAGGAAGTTATTGAATCATTAAAACATAAATTAGGAATTAATCTACCAAAAGCAAAAATATAAAAAAACTAGAACTCAAATATTAACTATGATAATAGATAAAAATAAAACTTATATACACAAATGCCAGATTGAACCAGAATGGTATATAATAGATGCTAAAAATCAAAAATTAGGTAGACTAAGTAGTCAAATAGCATATAAACTTAGAGGAAAAAATAATAAAACATATACACCACATATAAACAATCGTATTTATATAATTATAATCAATTCTAAATTAATACAAATTACAGGAAATAAAAGAAAACAAAAAGAATATAAGAGACATTCTGGTAAACCAGGAGGACTAAAAATAGAAACATTTGAAAAATTACAAACAAGAATGCCTAACAAAATTATAGAACAAGCTATAAAAGGAATGTTACCAAAAAATATTTTAGGCAGAAAACTATTTACACAATTAAAAATTTATTCTGATCATATTCATCCACATTCTTCTCAGCAACCCAAACTATTAAAATTAAATTAATATAAGCTAATATGTCAAATATATCTAATAATGAAAATGTCAACTATTTAGGAACAGGTAGAAGAAAAACATCTATTGCAAGAGTTAAACTAATACCTGGATCAGGAAAATTAATTATAAATGGTTTACCAGGTGAATCATACTTGCAATTTAGTGCAAATTACTTAAGAATTTCATATGCACCATTAACAATTTTAGGACTTAGTAACGAATATGACATACATGTTAAGGCAGAAGGAGGTGGATTAACAGGACAAGCAGATGCAATTAGATTAGGCATTGCTAGAGCATTATGTATCATAAATCCAGACAATAGAACGACATTAAAATCAGAAGGTCTACTAAGTAGAGACGCAAGGATAAAAGAAAGAAAAAAATATGGCTTACGTAAAGCAAGAAAAGCTCCACAATATTCAAAACGATAAAATTTACATATAAAATATACAAAAGTATGACAAAAAAAAATATACACCCTACATGGTATGCTGATTCTAAAGTTTATTGTGATGGAAAACATATTATGACAATTGGATCAACAAAACCAGAATTACATGTTGATATATGGTCAGGCAACCATCCCTTTTTTACTGGTTCACAAAAAATTATAGATACAGAAGGGAGAGTAGAAAAATTTATGAAAAAATATAAACTAAAATCATAAACAATTTTAGCAATAAAAAGGTTTGACAGTAAATTATACAATATTTATAATATATAAAATATTCAATAAAAAATGAATATCATATAATAAATAATGCCAACAATTCAACAATTAGTCAGATCGGAAAGAAAAAAGTATAAAAAACAAACTAAATCTCCAGCACTTAAATCTTGCCCACAAAGAAGAGGAGTATGTACAAGAGTATATACTACAACACCGAAAAAACCAAATTCTGCTCTACGTAAAGTAGCAAGAGTTAGATTAACATCGGGCTTTGAAGTTACTGCATACATACCAGGAATAGGACATAATATTCAAGAACATTCAGTAGTTTTAATAAGAGGAGGTCGTGTTAAAGATTTACCTGGAGTAAGATACCATGTAATTAGAGGCACACTAGATTCAGCTGGAGTAAAAGACAGAGAAAATGGTAGATCAAAATATGGAACCAAAAAAAATAAAAAATAAAAAATTTATATAATAAAAAATAGAATGTCACGCCGCAATATAGCAAAAAAAAGAAATATATATCCTGATCCATTATATAATAGTAAGCTTATTACTATGTTAACAGTACGTATATTAAAAAATGGAAAAAAAGGATTAGCACAAAAAATTATTTACCAAGCTTTAGACATAATAAAAAATAAAACAAATAATGATCCTTTAGAAATTTTAGAAAAAGCTATACGTAATGCAACACCTTTAGTAGAAGTAAAAGCTAGAAGAATAGGAGGATCAACTTATCAAGTACCAATGGAAGTTAGAGCATATAGAGGTACAAATTTAGCTTTAAGATGGATATCAAAATTTGCTAATAATAGAGCTGGTCATAGTATGGCTTTAAAATTAGCCAATGAAATAATCGATTCATCCAATGAAAATAGTCAAACAATAAGAAAAAGAGAAGAAACACATAGAATGGCAGAAGCAAATAAAGCTTTTGCACATTATCGTTACTGATAAAATATATAACAAACACTATTATTATAATTTAATAACTAAAAATCAATTTAAGGATAATTTTATAATGGCACGCGGAACATTTGAACGTAATAAACCACATGTAAATATTGGAACAATTGGTCATGTAGATCATGGAAAAACAACTTTAACTGCAGCAATATCAGCAACATTAGCTGCTGCAAATCAAACAAAAGCTAAAAAGTTTGATGAAATTGATGCTGCTCCTGAAGAAAAAGCAAGAGGTATTACAATTAATACAGCACATATAGAGTATGAAACTGAAAATAGGCACTATGCACATGTTGATTGTCCTGGACATGCTGATTATGTAAAAAATATGATTACTGGAGCAGCACAAATGGACGGAGCAATACTGGTAGTATCAGTTGTAGATGGGCCAATGCCACAAACACGAGAACATATTTTATTAGCAAAACAAGTTGGAGTACCTAGAATAGTAGTATTTCTTAATAAAGAAGATCAATTAGAACAAGAAAATAAAGATGATAAAGAAGAATTACAAGAACTTGTAGAACTAGAAATACGTGAAGTTTTAGGACAATACGAATTTCCTGAAAACGATATACCATTTGTTGCAGGATCAGCATTATTAGCGCTAGAAAGTTTAACAGAACAAAATGAAGGAAAAACTATAGAAAATAGTTGGATACAAAAAATCCATGAATTAATGGATGCTGTAGATAATTATATATTAACACCAGAAAGAGACATTGATAAAACTTTTTTAATGGCAGTTGAAGATGTATTTTCAATTACTGGTAGAGGAACAGTTGCAACTGGTCGTATCGAAAGAGGTATAATTAAAATAGGCGAAACTGTTGAAATTGTTGGATTAAAAGACACTCAAACAACAACTGTAATTGGTTTAGAAATGTTCCAAAAAACTCTAGATGAAGGCAGAGCTGGTGAAAATATTGGAATATTATTACGTAGTGTACAAAAAACAGATATTCAAAGAGGAATGGTATTAGCAAAACCTGGAAGTATTACACCTCATAAAAAATTCGAGGCTGAAGTATATGTGTTAAAAAAAGAAGAAGGGGGTAGACATACACCATTTTTTCCTGGATATCGTCCTCAATTTTATGTGAGAACAACAGATGTAACAGGTACTATAACAGAGTTTACTGCCGATGACGGATCAACAGCTGAAATGGTAATGCCTGGAGATAGAATTAAAATGAATGCAGAATTAATTCATCCTATTGCTATTGAAAAAGGTATGAGATTTGCAATAAGAGAAGGAGGTAGAACAGTTGGAGCAGGAGTTGTATCAAAAATATTAAAATAAATAAAGCAAATATTATAATTCCATGACAATAAATCAAAAAAATAAAATAAGAATTAAACTTAAAACTTATGATCATAATTTATTAAAAAACTCTTGCAATCAAATTATTGAAACTATAACAAGGACTGAAGCTATTGTTACAGGACCTATACCGTTACCAATGAAACGCAAAATTTATTGTGTACTACGTTCACCACATGTAGACAAGGATTCAAGAGAGCATTTTGAAATAAGAATATATTCAAAAATAATTGATATCAATGAACCATCTTCACAAACAATTGATGCTCTTATGAAATTAAATATACCAGCAGGCATAGACATAGAAGTAAAATTATAATTGTAATTTTATTAACAAATTAACCATTTTGATAAAAATCGATTTTCCGGTTTTTATCAAAATCACTTAAAATTATAACATCAAATAAATTTAGTATAAGTCGTCTTCTTTATGAGTTTCAATAACACAATCACTTGTAGGTATAGCAATACAAGTTAGTACATAACCTTGTTTTAGTTGATCTTCATCTAAAAAAGATTGATCTTCTTGATTAACTGTCCCCTCTTTTACTAATCCTGCACAAGTAGAACAAGCACCTGCACGACAAGAATAAGGTAAATCTACACCAGATTCTTCTGCTACATCTAATATAATCTCCTCATCTCCACAGTCTATAACTTGGCTGGCTTCCGGAAGAATTAAATTAACTTTATATTTCGCAGACATCAATACATTCTCCTTAAATAATTATGATAATACAAAATATTTAAAACGAAATCATAATAATATGATATCTCTTTAACTACACAATAATCTAAAAACTTATGTAAAAATTGTTTATTCATCCCTAATAGATCAATAAGATAATATAATTTACATATTGCAACCAAAAAAACAATATATAAATTTATATTATTAATATACAATATTTTGATTGAAAATGGAATATTTATTTGAAATAATATATTACAATAAATCACAAAATTTTATATCATAACAAATCTATCATATAATTAAGAATATATATTAGTAATATCTTAAGACTTCTTTCCCAATAATTCATATATATAAATTTATAATTATAAAAAATGATGCAATATCAATATATCTAAATATCATATATAACCAAAAAATGTTATAATCATAATTGATAAAATTATACCATCATATTATAAAAAGTAAGAAAAGCATTATATTAAGTTCTTTATAAAAGGAGATAGATTACTATATGGGATTACCATGGTATCGCGTACATACGGTTGTTTTGAATGATCCAGGTAGACTAATTTCTGTACATTTAATGCATACAGCTTTAGTATCTGGTTGGGCTGGATCAATGGCATTATATGAACTAGCAGTATTCGATCCGTCAGATCCAGTACTAAATCCTATGTGGAGACAAGGCATGTTTGTTATGCCTTTTATGACAAGAATTGGAGTAACAGATTCGTGGGGTGGCTGGAGTATTACAGGAGAAAGTGTATCTAACCCTGGATTATGGAGTTTTGAAGGTGTAGCAATAACACATATTGTACTATCAGGAATGTTATTTCTTGCATCTATATGGCATTGGGTATATTGGGACTTAGAACTATTTAGAGATCCTAGAACAGGAGAACCTGCTTTAGATTTACCTAAAATTTTTGGTATACATTTACTATTATCTAGTTTATTATGTTTTGGTTTTGGTGCATTTCATGCCACAGGTCTATTTGGTCCAGGTATATGGATATCAGATGGATATGGAATTACAGGAAAAGTTCAACCAATAGCACCAGCTTGGGGACCAGATGGTTTTAATCCATTTAATCCAAGTGGAATTGCATCACACCATATTGCTGCTGGCACAGTAGGTATTTTAGCTGGATTATTTCACTTAACAGTAAGACCACCTCAAAGATTATATAGAGCATTAAGAATGGGAAATATAGAAACAGTACTATCTAGTAGTATATCCGCTGTTTTCTTTAGTGCATTTGTAACATGTGGCACTATGTGGTATGGATCAGCAACTACACCAATAGAACTTTTCGGACCAACTAGATATCAATGGGATAGTGGCTATTTTCAACAAGAAATTGAAAGGAGAGTAGAAAATTCAATTAATGAAGGTTCAACACCTGAAGAAGCTTGGTCTAAAATACCAGACAAATTAGCATTTTACGATTATATAGGCAATAATCCAGCTAAAGGAGGTTTATTTAGAGCAGGACCTATGGATAAAGGAGATGGAATTGCAGAAGCCTGGCTAGGTCATCCATTATTTCAAGATAAAGAAGGAAGAGAATTAACTGTTAGAAGAATGCCAGCATTTTTTGAAACATTTCCTGTAATACTAGTAGATAAAGACGGTATTATTAGAGCAGATATACCATTCAGGAGAGCAGAATCAAAATATAGCATAGAACAAGTAGGAGTAACGGTAAGTTTTTATGGCGGCAAGCTAAACGGTAAAAAATTTACAGATGCTCCAAGTGTAAAAAAATATGCTAGAAAAGCACAATTAGGAGAAGTATTTGAATTCGATAGAACAACTTTAGAATCAGATGGCGTATTTCGAAGCAGCCCAAGAGGATGGTTTACATTTGGACATGCTAATTTCGCATTAATTTTCTTTTTTGGCCATTTATGGCATGGATCTAGAACTATATTCCGCGATGTATTTGCTGGTATAGGTGCTGAAGTAACTGAACAAGTAGAATTTGGAGCTTTCCAAAAATTAGGTGATAGAAGCAGTAAAAAACAAGGCGCTGTATAAGTCAATATTAACCATAATTACTCAAATTAAATAAGGAAATCACAATGGAAGCATTAGTATATGTTTTTTTACTAGTAGGAACTTTAATGGTTATCTTTTTTGCAATATTTTTTAGAGATCCACCAAGAATTGCCAAATAAATAGTAAATAGATTATTAATTGTCATTGCGTATTAAATATTTCAATAAAATACACAATGATAATCAAAAGTAAATTCTAGTACTTATTCTTCATGTTCTTCAAATGGATCCCTTAAATTTTTAGATATTGGACCAAAAGAAGTATAAATTGAATAGCCTGTAACACCAAGTAATAAGCTAGAAATAAAAATACTAAGAACTGTTGCAGTTTCCATAATATAACAAAATACTAAATATAACTATTTTTATAATATTATTATAATATTATAAATGCAAATAAATTTAAACAATAAACTCAACTATGGCATTAAGAACTAGGTTAGGAGAAATATTAAGACCACTAAACTCTGAATATGGAAAAGTAGCTCCTGGATGGGGAACAACACCTATAATGGCAATATTTATGTTATTATTTTTTTTATTTTTACTAATTATATTACAAATATATAACTCGTCTTTAATATTAGAAAATGTAGATGTAGATTGGGCTACTTTAGGCAATTAAATAATTAAACCTATTCAAAAAGATATTAAATAATTAAAAATTAAATAAAAATCTCTAAAAAAATTACTGAATAAATAATTTTTTTAGAGATTTTTATTTAATTTCCATTAATTCATTTTCAGCAAAACTATTACTATTAACACCACTATAAGTAACTTTCGTAAAGCGTACCAAAACAGAGTATTTAATATCAGTATCAACTTTTACAACAACACCAGTATCTTGATGCCAATACGACTCTTTTCTTAAAATTTTAACAATAGAACCTTTTTTTACCATAATATACTAATTCAATTTAATCAAAATTTTTACATTGTATATAATTATTATAAAAACAACAAAAGAAAAAATAAAAAAAATTAATTTTTATAAACCATTAATCAAAAAAATAGTTGCCGAAAAAATATTAAAGATGTTACATTCATGTAAAGATTAAACAATAATTAAAACTTAAGGTCTATCTAATAATGAAATTATCTTGGAAAAATTTATTATTATGGTCATTACCAATAATAATCATCTGTTTTTTTGTTTGGCAAGGTTTTTTTGCCCCTACAACAAACGAAAATAATAATAATATTGCTAATTCAAGAATGACTTATGGACGATTCCTTGAATATTTAGACATGGGTTGGGTCAAAAAAGTTGACATTTACGACAATGGACATACGGCTATAGTAGAGGCTTTAGGACCTGAATTAGGAAATAGAGTTCAAAAAATTAGAGTAGAATTACCAGCTAACGCAACTGAATTAGTAAATAAACTAAAAAAAAATAACGTTGACTTAGATGCACATCCTACTAAAAATACAATTGCATTTTGGAATTTAGTAGGAAATTTAATATTTCCTTTATTATTAATTACAGGACTTATTTTTCTATTTAGGCGTTCAAATAATGGAGCTGGAGGACCTGGACAAGCTATGTCTTTCGGCAAATCAAAAGCATTATTTCAAATGGAAGCCAAAACAGGAATAATTTTTGATGACGTAGCAGGTATTGATGAAGCAAAAGAAGAATTTGAAGAAATAGTAACATTTTTGAAAAAACCAGAATATTTTACTGCTGTAGGTGCAAAAATTCCAAAAGGCGTATTATTGGTTGGACCACCAGGTACAGGAAAAACATTATTAGCAAAGGCAATTGCAGGTGAAGCAAATGTTCCTTTTTTTAGTATATCTGGTTCTGAATTTGTTGAAATGTTTGTTGGGGTAGGAGCGTCTAGAGTACGCGACCTATTTAAAAAAGCAAAAGAAAATGCTCCTTGCATCATTTTTATAGATGAAATTGACGCAGTAGGAAGACAAAGAGGAACAGGAATTGGTGGAGGAAACGATGAAAGAGAACAAACTTTAAATCAACTATTAACTGAAATGGATGGATTTGAAGGAAATACTGGAATTATTGTAATTGCAGCAACAAATAGAGCCGATATTTTAGACTCAGCTTTACTTAGACCCGGAAGATTTGATAGACAAGTCACAGTTGATATTCCAGACTTTAAAGGAAGATTAGCTATTTTAACAGTACATGCAAAAAATAAAAAGATACATCCAGATGTATCATTAAATATTATTGCGAGAAGAACACCTGGATTTTCAGGCGCAGATTTAGCTAACTTACTAAATGAAGCAGCTATTTTAACAGCTAGAAAAAGAAAAAATAGTATTACACTCAATGAAATTGACGAAGCTATAGATAGAATTATTGCAGGAATGGAAGGTACACCATTAATAGATAGTAAAAGTAAAAGATTAATCGCATATCATGAAGTTGGTCATGCAATAGTAGGAACTTTACTACAAGATCATGAAAATGTACAAAAAGTTACCTTAATACCACGTGGTCAAGCTAAAGGATTAACTTGGTTTACACCTTCAGAAGACCAAAATTTAATTTCCAGATCACAAATTAAGGCAAGAATTATGGGAGCTTTAGGAGGAAGAGCTGCTGAAGAAATAGTATTTGGTGATGCAGAAGTTACTACAGGAGCAAGCAATGATCTACAGCAAGTAACTTCAATGGCACGACAAATGGTTACTAGATTTGGAATGTCCAATATTGGCCCATTATCCCTGGAAAACGAAGATACTAATCCTTTTTTAGGGCGTGGCATGGGAAATAATAACGAATATTCTGATGAAATAGCTATAAAAATAGATAAACAAATTTATTATATAGTACAAGAATGTCATAAAAAAACTTTAGAAATCATAAAAAATAATCGAGTAATAATAGATAAATTAGTCGATATACTAATAGAAAAAGAAACAATTGATGGACAAGAATTTAGAAGTATAATAAGCAAATATACACAAATCCCACAAAAAAATTAGTATATGCAAATATAAAAAACGGGATTGACGGGACTCGAACCCGCAACTTCCGCCGTGACAGGGCGGTGCTCTAACCAATTGAACTACAATCCCATATAAACAATACAAAGACTAATATGTCATAAAAATATCTAATTTGTCAAATATTAATACTAAAAACATAGGAGAGGAAGGGATTTGAACCCTCGGTATAATAAATATTATACAACAGATTAGCAATCTGTCGCTTTAAACCACTCAGCCACCTCTCCAATTATGTAATAACACTCAAAATATAATATCAAAAATATGGCTCAGGCGGGACTTGAACCTGCGACCTTGGGCTTATGAGTCCCCTGCTCTAACCAACTGAGCTACTGAGCCAATATCATATATAATAATATATATAATGTTTAAATAAAATCAATAAATGTTGATATAAATTATTTATAAAGTTATCATTGAACCAATTCTATCTAATGTTAGTAATTCATAAAGTAAAGCATGCTGAACTTTGCCATCAATAATATGAGTAGATTTAACATTAGCTTTTAAAGCTTTAATACAACATTCTACTTTTGGAATCATGCCACCAGAGATGACTAAGTCTTTTTGTAATTTTTGAACATCATCTACATTTAAGGTTTTAATTAAAGTAGAAGAATCATTAATATCATACATAACACCTGGGGTATCAGTCAATAGAATCAATTTATCAGCTTGTAATGATTCAGCAAGAGAACCAGCAACAGTATCAGCATTAATATTATAAGTTTTACCATCAAGACCAGAACCTATACTAGCTATAACAGGTATATAATTATTATTCAACAATATTTTTAAAATTTGATGATTAATATGGTCAATTTTTCCCACTAAATTCTCTGAAGAATTAAATAAAGAAGAAGCTACAATCAAATTAGAATCTTTACCAGACAAACCAATAGACAAAATACCTTTGTTATTCAATAAATCAACTAAATTTTTATTCACTTTACCAGCTAAAACCATTTCTACGATTTCCATTGTAGACTCATCAGTAACCCTAATACCTTGATTAAATACAGGTTTAATATTTAACTTAGTTAACCATTGATTAATAAATGGTCCACCGCCGTGAACTAATATAATCTTAATTCCCAATAAATGTAAAAAAGATAAATCCTCTATTACTTTAGATTTTAAAAACTCATCCTTCATTACAGATCCACCATACTTAATAACAAAAACTCGACCAATATAATGCTGTAAAATAGGTAAAAAATCACTCACAAAGGCAAAACGATCAAAATCAACATTTTTTAACATAACTACATAAAATATTAATAAATTGCAAAAAAAAATTTTTTCTATTACTTTAATTTTAAATAATAAAAGCGTAAACTAATAATATAATAAAGTAAATAATTATGTATAACTTTTGGAATAATTTAAATAAGTTTCCAAGATTTTTATTAGCTGTAATGATAGGATTTTTCTTGACGACTTTTAAGCCTATTTTTAAGCTATTAAAAAACAAGAAAATGAAGATAGCAACATTAATAATAATAATTATAACAATAACAGGAATATACCTAATAATAAAGCTAATGACGGAATAAAAAAAATAATAAAATATAAAACAAAAGAAGAATATAATTGAACATATATAATATATATTAATACTTTATTTTTTTTTACTGTATGTATAATTCTCAAGATTTTAAAGAAGTTACGGGTGCATTTGCACTATTAGATAGTCTTTTTCGACATCAGGTCTCTCATATCTTTGGTTATCCTGGTGGTGCTATACTTCCTATATATGATGAGTTGTTTTATTGGGAAAAAAAGAATTTGATTACCCACATACTATGTAGACACGAACAAGCTGCAATACATGCTGCAGATGGTTATGCTAGATCTACTAGTAAGGTTGGAGTTTGTTTTGCTACTTCTGGTCCCGGTGCAACTAATTTAGTTACCGGTATTGCTACTGCCCATATGGATTCTGTTCCAATAGTGATTATTACTGGTCAAGTTGCTAGAGCTTTTATTGGTACTGATGCTTTTCAAGAAGTTGATATTTTTGGAATTACTTTACCTATAGTTAAACACTCTTATGTTGTTCGTGATCCTAAGGATATGAGTAGGATTGTTGCTGAGTCTTTTTATATTGCTCAACATGGTAGACCTGGTCCTGTTTTGATTGATGTTCCTAAGGATGTTGGGTCTGAAAAATTTATTTATGCCCCTTTTATGGTTGGTGATGTAAATTTACCAGGTTGCTCTTTTTTACAGTTTTCCAATAAAAAATTTTTTCCTAAAATCCTTGATTTGTTACAAAGTTCTAGTCAGCCTTTATTATATGTTGGTGGTGGTTCTATTATATCTGGTGCTTCTAATAACATTCAAAAGCTAGCGAAAAAATTTTTAATACCTGTTACCACAACTCTAATGGGTAAAGGTATAATTAATGAACATGATGATCTATCCTTAGGTATGCTTGGTATGCATGGTACTGCTTATGCCAATTTTGCTGTTAGTGAATGTGATTTATTAATTGCTTTGGGTGTTCGTTTTGATGATCGTGTTACTGGTAAATTAGATGAATTTGCTTGTAATGCTCAAGTTATTCATATTGATATTGATCCAGCAGAATTAGGTAAAAATAGAATACCTCAGGTTGCTATTGTAGGTGACATTAATAAAGTTATATCGGACTTACTAGATTATATTAATGATCAAGATAGTCCTGTTGTTCATAATGATCAAACACATGCTTGGTTAGATCGAATTATTTCATGGAAAATGCAATATCCATTATTGGTTCCTAAACATGTAGATTTTTTATCTGCTCAAGAAATCTTAGCTAGTATATCTAAAATACAACCTAAAGCTTATTTTACAACTGATGTTGGTCAACATCAAATGTGGTCTGCACAATTTTTAAATGTTTTACCTCGCCATTGGATGTCTAGCTCAGGCTTAGGTACTATGGGTTATGGTTTACCTGCAGCTATTGGTGTTCAAATAGCATATCCTGATAGTTGTGTTATTTGTATTAGTGGTGATGCTAGTTTCCAAATGAATTTACAAGAATTAGCAACAATTTCTCAATATAATCTACCTATTAAAATTATTATTATTAATAATAAGTGGCAAGGTATGGTTCGTCAATGGCAACAAGCTTTTTATGGCGAAAGATATTCACATTCTAATATGGAAAAAGGTTCTCCCGATTTTTTACAGTTAGCAAAAGCTTTTGGTATTCTTGGTTTAGAATTAGAATTTCGTAAAGATATTGATCGAACTTTAAAAAATATTTTTTCTTATAAAGGACCTGTTTTACTAAATTGTAAAGTCAAAGAAGAAGAAAATTGTTATCCTATGGTAGCTCCTGGTAAAAGTAATTCTCAAATGATAGGAGTTACTAAACAAGTTGTTAAAGATATTAGTAAGACCATGATAGGTTTTTATAAATAGATTAATATTTTTAATTATTATTGGGCCGAGTTGGATTTGAACCAACGTAGGCAAAGCCAGCGGATTTACAGTCCGCCCCCATTAACCACTCGGGCATCGACCCTATTTTTTTATTAGTTATACCATTAATTATATACAATTTTATATAAAAAATCAATCTTAATGAAATAAGATATTATTTTTTGGATACAACTGGATTTGAACCAGTGTCTTTCACGATGTCAACGTGATACTCTAACCAACTGAGTTATGCATCCTATTGTATATTTTATAAATTTACATTTTATGTTTTAATTTAGCTGCTTTACCAGATCTTTTTCTCAAGTAATATAGCTTAGATCGTCTTACTTTTGCTTGGCGTATAATTTCAATTCTTGTGATACGTGGTGAATGGATTAAATAAATTCTTTCTACTCCTATATTTTGTACAATTTTTCTGACTGTAATTGTAGTATTTAAATTTGAGTTATTTTTTGATATTACTACACCTTCTGAAATTTGAATTCTTTCTTTGTTTCCTTCTTGTATTAATAAACTTATTTTTATGCTGTCACCAATATTAATTGCAGGTAAATCTTTTTTTTTAAAATTATTTTCTACTTTTTGTATTAAATTCATAATTTTTTAGTCTTATTTTGACATTATATAATATGTATTGTAACTTATATTTTATGGAATTTTAGAATTATACGTCAACTATTTTATTTTTTATTAAGTATATTTAAGTTATTTTTTTGATTGTGCTAAAATTTATTATTATCAAAGGTAATTTAATATTTTTCTAGTTCTATTCTAATTTATGTTTGAACGTTTTACTGAAAAAGCTATCAAAGTTATCATGCTAGCTCAAGAAGAGGCTAGACGATTAGGTCATAACTTTGTGGGTACAGAGCAAATTTTATTGGGTTTAATTGGCGAAGGTACAGGTATTGCTGCACAAGTACTGAAATCTATGAATGTTAATTTAAAAGATGCTCGTATTGAGGTGGAAAAAATTATTGGTCGTGGATCAGGGTTTGTAGCTGTAGAAATTCCTTTTACTCCAAGAGCGAAAAGAGTATTAGAGTTGTCACTAGAAGAAGCGAGGCAATTAGGTCATAATTATATCGGTACAGAGCATTTATTAATGGGTCTTGTTAGAGAAGGAGAAGGAGTAGCAGCCAGGGTTTTGGAAAATTTGGCTGTTAATGTTGCTTCAATTCGTGCAGAAGTTATTCAAATGCTAGGTGATAATACGGAAGTTAATTCTACTAATAATAGTAGTATGCAAGCAAGAAGCAAAACACCTACATTAGAAGAATTTGGATCGAATCTGACTGAGCTAGCTATGGAAGGTACTTTAGACCCAGTTGTTGGAAGACAAAAAGAAATTGAGCGAGTTATTCAAATTTTAGGTCGTAGAACTAAAAATAATCCTGTATTAATAGGTGAACCTGGAGTTGGAAAAACTGCTATTGCTGAAGGTCTTGCTCAAAGAATTGCTAATAGAGATATTCCTTCTATTTTAGAAGATAAATTAGTTATTACTTTGGATGTTGGTTTATTAGTGGCTGGTACAAAATATAGAGGTGAATTTGAAGAACGTTTAAAGCGTATTATGGATGAAATTAAGTCAGCTAATAATGTTATTCTAGTTATAGATGAAGTTCATACATTGATTGGTGCTGGGGCAGCTGAAGGTGCAATTGATGCAGCTAATTTATTAAAGCCTGCGCTAGCTAGAGGAGAATTACAATGTATTGGTGCTACTACTTTAGAGGAATATCGTAAACATATTGAGAAAGATGCTGCTTTAGAAAGACGTTTTCAACCAGTTTTAGTAGGTGAGCCTAGTGTTGAGGAAACAATTGAGATTTTGTTTGGTTTAAGGGATCGTTATGAAAAGCATCATCAGTTAAAGATGTCAGATGAAGCTTTAGCGGCAGCTGCAAAATATGCTAATCAATATATTTCAGATCGTTTTTTGCCAGATAAAGCAATTGATTTAATAGATGAAGCTGGTTCTAGAGTAAGGTTATTAAATTCTCAATTACCTCCAGCTGCAAGAGAATTAGATCGAGAATTAAGAGCTATTTTAAAAACTAAAGATGAAGCTATTAGAGCTCAAAAATATGAAAAAGCTGAGCAATATAGAACTCGTGAAATGGAAATAAAAGCTCAAATTGCTGCGATTGCTCAAAGTAAGAAAACAGAACCTAATATCCAAATTGATGATCCTATAGTTACTGAAGAGGATATTGCAGAAATAGTTGCTTTTTGGACAGGTATACCTGTTACTAAATTAACAAAAAGTGAGTCAGAAAAACTTATGCATATGGAAGATACCTTGCATGGACGCATTATAGGACAAGATGAAGCAGTTGTAGCTGTATCACGTGCTATTAGACGAGCTCGTGTTGGATTAAAGAATCCGAATAGACCAATTGCAAGTTTTATTTTTTCTGGGCCAACCGGTGTAGGTAAAACAGAGCTTACAAAAGCTTTAGCTTCTTATTTTTTTGGTTCTCAAGAGGCTATGGTTAGATTGGATATGTCTGAATATATGGAAAGACATACTGTTTCTAAACTAATAGGTTCTCCTCCTGGTTATGTTGGTTATAGTGAGGGTGGTTATTTAACTGAAGCAGTTAGAAAACGTCCTTATACAGTTATTTTGTTTGATGAAATTGAAAAAGCGCATCCAGATATTTTTAATTTATTATTACAAATTTTAGAGGATGGTAGATTAACAGATGCTAAAGGTCGTACTATTGATTTTAAAAATACTTTATTGATTATGACTTCTAATATTGGGTCTAAAGTTATCGAAAAAGGAGGTGGAGGTTTAGGTTTTGAATTAGGCGAATCTCAAATTGAATCTCAATATAATCGTATTAAATCGTTAGTAAATGAAGAATTAAAGCAATATTTTCGTCCTGAATTTTTAAATCGATTGGATGAGATTATCGTATTTAGACAATTAACAAAAGATGAGGTTAGAGAAATTGCTGATCTTATGTTAAATGAAGTTTTTGAACGCATTAAACAACAAGATATAAATTTAACTGTTACTGAGCGGTTTAAAAATCGTTTAGTAGATGAAGGTTATAATCCTAGTTATGGTGCTCGTCCATTGCGTAGAGCTGTGATGCGTTTATTAGAAGATAGTTTAGCTGAGGAAGTTTTAGCTGGCAATATAAATACAGGAGATACAGCTGTTGTTGATATAAATGAAGAAGGTCAAGTTAAAGTTTTACTCGGTGATAAGCTAGAGGTATAATTTTATGTATTATAAAGGATATTAAACATGTTTTAGAAAATGCCAGGAACCAGATTTGAACTGGTGACACGAGGATTTTCAGTCCACTGCTCTACCGACTGAGCTATCCCGGCTTCCATTAGCATAAATTAATTTTAGTATTTATTGCAACTATATATTATTATTTTGTGAAATATTATAATTATTATCTTTAAATAATGTTGTATTTTCATAAAATAATAATTTTACTGCACCTATTGGTCCATTACGGTTTTTACATACAGTTATATTTAATAATTTATTAGTATTTATTAGTTCATTATATTCATTTTTTTGTTCTTGATGTATCATCATGACAATATCTGCATCTTGTTCTATAGAGTTATGTAAAATTATGTGATTACATATAAAATGAAAGTAGTTTTGTATTTGAAAATCATAGCATTTTGAATAATTATTAAATTGTATATTTTTTAGATATTTATTGCATTTTAAGCGAGTGTTTTGTATTTGATATATTGATTTTATGAATAATTTTTCATATAAAAAATAAGTATTTATCCATTCATATAAATAAATGTATTTATGATTATAAGTTACAAATATATGTATATTTGTATCCAAGATGCATTTAAATATATATTGAGTGAATAATAGTATGTATTTTTTTTGATTTAGTTGATGTAATCTAATATAAGAAAATAATTCAAAAAAGATATTTTTATTAATATTTATTTTATCTAAATAATTTATAAAAGTTTTAATATTTATATGATTTTTTTTATCTATAATATGAAAATTATTTGAAATTTCTATACAGCCACTATCTTTTAAATCCGACAGAAGAGGTTGTTTATTATTTCTATTTTCTATATTTCTATTCAATTGGGATAAAATGATTATAGGTACATTTAAATATTGTGATAGTAATTTTAATTTTCTTGTGATGTAACTTAATTCTTGACTTCTATTAATTGTGCTTGCAAAATTAGTTTGAATTAATTGTAAATAATCAATTATAATTAAATTTATTGTTACGTTTTCTTTTTTTAATAATTTAGCTGTATATTCAATATAATCTATTGATATATTAGGTTTATCGTCAATATATATATTGATATCTGTAAGCTTATAGCATGTATTAATTATTTGTTTGCATTCTATTTTGGTAAAATTTTTAATTAGTAAAGTTTTTAATGGAATATTTGTATTAATTGATATAAATTTATTTAATATTTGTTTATTAGACATTTCTAAACTAAAAATATATATAGAATGTTTTGTTGTATTTACGATATTATTTGCAATATTTATTGCTAGTGATGTTTTGCCTGTTGATGGACGTCCTGCTAAAATAATTAAATCTCCTCCAAATAAGTTAAATATCAATTTATCTAAGTCTTTAAAACCTGATTTTAATAATACATCAGTTTTCTTAGTAATATTTAAAGATGTATTTTTTTGTTTATTTTTATATTTAATGTTTAGTAAAAATTCTATAAGTAATTCTTGCAAAGTTTTTATGTGATTTTTAGGAATTTTTTTTTCTGTAATATTTAAATATGATGATGCTTTATTGTATAAATTATGGTGAGATATCTTGTTTAAGTAAGCTAATTTTATTATATTATAGCCATACTGAATTAATAATCGTTTTATATAATTATGTTGTATATTTTCAATTAATTCTTCTATGTATAAATTAATATTAGATAATGATATTATAAAAATTTGACTTTGTTTCATTAAGTCCCATATTTTATTAATACCGCCTATTTTATATAAAATAGTTGTTTTTCCTGTTGTATATATAAATTCAGTAATATTAAATTGATCTTTTTGGGCCATAATTAGTAAATGTGTATAAATTATTTTATGGCATTCTAAAAAAAAATATTCTGCTTTTATCCAAGGTATTATATTATAAATAATATTTGGATGCACAAAAATTGTACCTAGCACAATTTCTTCTGCTAAATAATTCTGTGGTAACAACAAATGCCGATCATAATATACGTTTAACATTATTGATATTATTTTCTATGATTAATATTTTGTGATTAAATATATTTATAGATATGTATTATTTTAGTATTATTAATTTTATATTTATTTTAAAATCATATATTGATATAAATGTAAATTAATGAAATATTATATTTGATATATTTTAGTATTTTTATTACTTATTCAATTGTAATAAAGTATTAATTAAACTATTTCATTGATATCAATTAATTTTTTTATTTAGTGTTTATACAAAAACTAATAATAAGATATTACAATTTAATAATTTATATTATTTGTAATTTGATTTAATATATTATTAAGCAATTAGACTAAAGTTTATTTTTGTATAATGTAATTTATACTTTATTATTTTCATCCAAAAATTGATGAAAATATAATATTTATGAATTAAGTTTTTATCTTTAATAAATTAAAAAGATATGATTAGTAATGAGTCAAAAATTATATCTTGTTTTTTGCAGGCTTTTTTATGACAATTGTTAATAGTTTTTTTTGTAAATTTGATTTGTAATTTTATTTTTTATTATATCAAAATCATATTTTTATTATAAATTTTTTATATTATATTGTTTATAAATAATGATTTAAATATTTGCTGGAATAATAGATATGTTCATTTGATACAATTGATTATCAAATAAATTAATTTCCAAGTTAAAAATACCTATTTTCTTGATATGATTTAATTTAATTTGTTTTTTAGTAAATTTTATACCTGTGTGTTTAAATATTTTTTCAATAATATCTTTTTCGTTAATACTGCCAAAAATATTATAATTATCACCTACTTTTTTCATAATACTAATTTTTTTTATTGATATTAAATTTTTCGCTATTTGATTAGCTCTAATTTTATTTTTTTCTTTTTGTTTCTCTTTTATAATATTAAACATATTTAAATGTTTCATTTTGTTTTTTGTTGCAAATTCTGCTATTTGCTTAGGAATAAGATAATTTAATGCATATCCTCTAGATACTTGTACAATTGTATTTTTCTGGCCAATTGAATTGTGATCTTTTAATAAGACAATATTTATTTTTTTTGTCATTTTTATTTTTTTCTTTGTATTTTTATTTATATATAATTTTATCAAAAAATTTTTTGATATAAAATATTTTCTTGTATTATAAAATGTTTGATATTATATTTATTAAGTATTTTAGATATTACAATAGATCTGTATGTATTTTGGCAAAAAAGAATAATTACGTATATTTGATTATAATTTTTTATAATTTCTATAGTTTTTTGTGATCTAAATTTATTTAATGGAATATTGATTGCATATCTAATATGTTGTTGTTGAAATTCTTGTTTTTCTCTTATATCTAGAATAATATAATTTATTTGTAGACTTTTTATTTGTTTTGTAGATATAAATGGTGTTTTATATTTATTAGATTTAATTGTAAATTTTTGAATTTTTTTTCCTGGTATTATATATAATTTAATTGTTTTTATAGATAAATTTATTAAATTGCATATTAGTAGTTTTTTATACATTATATTGCCAACTCCTAATATTATTTTTATAGTTTCTGTCGCTTGTAATATTCCAATATATCCTGTAGTTATTCCTAAAATTCCATTGTTATAACAATTATTATTATTGAAATTTATGATATTTTTGTTATATATATTTGAGTATCTAATATAATTTTTATAATTAAATACAGACATTTGACTATCAAATTTATTAATTGCTCCATAAATATGAATTTTGTGTAATTTAAAGCATATTGTATCTATTATATATCGTGTATTAAAATTATCAGTAGCATCAATAATAATGTCATAATATTGGATAATTTCTAAAGCATTTTTTGTATTTAATTTGTACTTATGCAAAATAATTTTACAATATGGATTAATCTGATTTAGATGCAATTTAGCAGATAATATTTTGTTTGTATTGATTGTAGACATGTTGTACAGAATTTGTCTATTTAAATTTGACATATCTATGTAATCATTATCTAGGATACCAATACATCCAGTTCCAGCAATAACTAAATATAACATAGCTGGGCATCCTAAACCTCCAGCTCCAATAATTAAAATTTTAGATTCTTTCAATCTTTTTTGGCCTTCTATACCACAATTTTGTAATTTGAATTGTCTAGCATATAAAATATATTCATCTTTGCATAAATAGATATTATTTAATTTAGGGTTAATCATAGATTTTTATTGATTATGTGATTGTAATTGATATTAATTGTTGTACTATATGCCATAATATTATTACAATGTTTTAACTTTATTTATTAATTAACTAATGCTGAATATTTGTGATAAAAATTTATGTTTTTGGTAATACTTCTAATTTATATTATTTTATAAATTAAAATGATTCTCAGAAATTTTAATATTTAGTAAATATAAATTTTTTTATTTATTTTTAAGTATTTTATAAAACAATCCTGATATTTTTGATATCAATTACTAATTTGAATAAAGTATGATTTAAGTTTATTTCTATTAATTTTATATTTATAAGTCAATAATTTTATTATTGTTTTAGTTTAATTCAGTTATTATATAAGATATGATAATATAAGTGTTCATCTTACGCCTTTAGTTCAGTTGGTAGAACGTAGGTTTCCAAAACCTAATGTCGAGGGTTCAAATCCTTCAGGGCGTGTTGTTAACTTTATTGTATTAAAGTTATTTTTAAGTCTGATATATGATTACTTATAAACGTTCTTGGAAAAAATTTATATTATGAATATAATAAGTTTTAAAGAATAAAATTTATGTTTATTCTATTAATAATATTGATATTATATTAATATTGTTTGTAAATTAATTTATATTTTTATTTATGCCTAAAAAAGTTGTAGGATTTGTTAAATTAGCATTAATGGCGGGTAAAGCTACTCCAGCTCCTCCTGTTGGTCCAGCTTTGGGTCAATATGGTGCTAATATAGTTATGTTTTGTAAAGAATATAATGCAAGAACAGCAGACAAAGTAGGTTTAGTTATTCCTGCAGAAATTTCTATTTATGAAGACCGTAGTTTTTCATTTATTTTAAAAACTCCACCTGCTTCAGTGCTGTTAGCTAAAGCAGTTGGTATTGATAAAGGTTCTGGTTTTCCAAATACTAAAAAAGTGGGAGTTATTTCTAATTCTCAGTTACAAGAAATTGCGAAAATTAAATTACCTGATTTAAATACTAAAGATTTAGATAAAGCTATGTTAATTATTGGTGGTACTGCTTCTAGTATGGGTATTAATATTGAAAATTAAATAATGGTTATTTGTAAAAAAAATTAATGATATGCGTAAATATTCTCGTCGTTTCAAAAAAATTATCAATTTAGTTGATAAAAATAAGTTATACAATCCTTTAGAAGCTATTGAATTATTGCAACAATTATCTAGCGTTAATTTTGTAGAGACATTAGAATCACATATTATGTTAGGTTTAGATCCTAAATATGCTGATCAACAATTGAGATCAACAGTAATTTTACCTAAAGGTACTGGTAAAATTTTAAAAGTGGCTGTGATAACAAAAGGTGAAAAATTGACAGAAGCTTTATCTGCTGGTGCTGATATTGTAGGAGGAGAAGATGTAATTGATGATATTGTGCAGGGAAATTTAGATTTTGATAAATTGATTGCAACTCCTGATATGATGCTATTAATTGCCAAATTAGGCAGAGTTTTAGGACCAAAAGGATTAATGCCTTCCCCTAAATCAGGTACTGTAACATTTGATATTCAAAATGCAATTCGTGAATTTAAGGCAGGTAAATTAGAGTATAAAGTTGATCGTACTGGTATAGTTCATGTTGCTCTTGGTAAACTTAATTTTTTGTCAGAAGATTTATACACTAATTTGAAAACATTGCAAGAATCTATTGACAAAAATCGTCCTACTGGTGCTAAAGGTAAATATTGGAAATCTTTGTATTTATCTAGTACAATGGGACCATCAATTCCTGTTAATTTAAGTCTTCTTCGAGACATTAAAATAGGTTAATTGTTTTTATATATATATTTATACTTTATTTATTATGAGTGACAAAATTAATAATATTATTCAAGATTTAAAGTCATTAAGTTTATTAGAAGCTGCAGAATTAGTTAAGCAAATTGAAGAAACTTTTAATGTTGATGCTTCATCTTTTGCTAATTCGGCCATGGTAGTTGCTCCTTCTGATAATACTAATAATACATTAGATGAAAGTCCAGAAGAACAAACAGAATTTGATGTTGTGTTAGAAGAAGTTCCTGCAGCAAAAAAAATAGCTATTTTAAAAGTAGTACGCTCTTTAACTTCTTTAGGATTAAAGGAAGCTAAAGCTTTTGTTGAATCTACTCCACAAACAATTAAAGAGAGTATTTCTAAAGAAGATGCTGAAGATATTAAAGGTCAATTAGAACAAGCAGGAGCCAAAGTATCCCTTAAATAAAGTTAAGCAATAGTTATATATAATACATTAAGTTATTTATATAATATATAACGATTGCTTATTTTAATCACAATTTAAAATTGTTTATATTATACCAAGTGTAATAGCCTTAGATAAAGGCATAGTTGCACCAATTCCTAACCATATAGTTATAAAAGTACCTATTAAAAATACTGTTGTTGCTATAGGTCGACGAAAAGGATTTTGAAATTTATTGATATTTTCTATAAAAGGTATAGTTATTAAACCTGCTGGTACAGATGCCATTGACATTACACCAATCAGTTTATTTGGTATTACTCTTAATAAATTAAAAGTTGGGAAAAAATACCATTCTGGTAAAATTTCTAATGGAGTAGCAAAAGGGTTTGCTGTTTCTCCTATACCAATTGGTTCTAATACAGCTAAGCCTACATTACATGCTATAGTTCCAAGTATTACTACTGGAAATACATATAATAAGTCATTGGGCCATGCAGGTTCTCCATAATAATTATGCCCCATTCCTTTTGCAAGTTTAGCTCTTAATTTAGGGTCTGTTAAATCAGGCTTTTTTATAATTGACATTTAATTTAATCCTTAATTTTTAATATTTTTTATAATGGACCTGATATTCCTTGTTTACGTATCATCAAAAAGTGCATAAGCATAAATACAGCTGTTAATAATGGTAATACAAAAGTATGTAAACTATAAAATCTTGTTAATGTACTCTGCCCTACGCTTACACTACCTCTTAGTAATTCGACAATTGTGCTACCAACTACAGGTATAGCTTCAGGTACTCCTGTTACAATTTTTACTGCCCAGTATCCAATTTGATCCCAAGGTAAAGAATATCCTGTAACTCCAAAAGATACTGTTAAAACAGCTAAAATAACACCAGTAATCCATGTTAATTCTCTTGGTTTTTTAAAACCCCCTGTTAAGTAAACACGGAATACGTGTAAAATTAGCATTAATACCATCATACTTGCTGACCAGCGATGAATTGATCTAATTAACCATCCAAAATTTACTTCTGTCATTATATATTCTACAGAAGAAAATGCTTCTGCTACAGTTGGTCTATAATAGAATGTCATAGCAAAACCACTGGCAACTTGAATCAAAAATGAAGTAAAAACAATTCCTCCTATACAATAAAAAATATTTACATGTGGTGGAACATATTTACTTGTAATATCATCAGCTATAGCTTGAATTTCTAATCTTTCTTCAAACCAATCATATACTTTACTCATGAATTATGTACTCTTATTGTTTAATTAATTATTTACGTTTAAACTGTTTAATTATTGTATTAAGTATATATATTTGCTTATGCTATTTTAATTAATTATAGCATCTATTATTATATTTAATTAATATACTTCACTAAGGTAGTATTGATTTTAACATATAAATATCAGTAATATATATAATTTTTTTTGCTGAATATCTTATTAGCATTTTTTTGCAAAGCTCATTTATTATTTTATTAACAGTAATTTTATTGCTTTCTGTAATTATTGCTAAATTTTTTTGTGAAAGACTAAATGGAATCATAATTTCTTTTTCATTGATAACACCAAATTTTAAAGATAATAATAATAGTAGTTGAATAATTCTGTATTTTATATATTTGTGCTTTAATATATTAATCATAATTTCATAGTTTTTTTTTGTTAATTCTTGAGAAGTGATAATTTTTAGTAAAAGGTTATTATTTAGATGAGTTTTATTTGTAATATTTTTATAAGAAAAGCTAATTAAATATGTTGTTTCAAAAGCTATTAATTGGTAATTAATTTTTTTATTTACATGATATTTATCTAAATGAATAATATTATTTTTATTGAGTATAGCTAATGGAAAAATTTGTTTATTATTTAAAGTTTTAAAAAGATATGTAATACCATATAATATAATAATAGATTTATCGTAATTTGATTTATTATTACAAATAATTTTATCGCCTTTATTAAGTTTATAAATATAATATGAGATTTGTAAATTTGAGAAATTATTAATCCATTTCATAAATAAATTTATCTCTGATTTTTGTGAATCTTAAATATGATATTTTTTATTATAATATTATTTTTTATTTTTTGTATAAATATGAGAAGATTACTTCTTGTAGATGATGATGAACATTTAGGAAAATTATTGTCGTCTTATTTATTGAAAGCAGGTTTTTCAGTAAATAATGCTAATAACGTTCATTCTGCTTTAGTTGTTATTAAAAATGATAGGCCAGATATGATTATTACAGATATTATGATGAAGCATTTAGATGGTTATGACTTTATTAAATTGTTGAAATTAGATATTTTATTGTTCGATATTCCTGTGATTTTTTTAACTGCTAAAGGAATGACATATGATCGTATAAAAGGTTATAATTTAGGTTGTCATGCATATTTAACCAAGCCATTTAATCCTAAGGAATTATTGTCTATTATCAAAAATATTTTTAATCGCTTAGATTTATCTAATAGATATAATAATAATAACTTGTATCAAAAGCCTATTAATGATAAGATTTTTGATTTATTAACATATAGAGAAAAAACAATTTTAAATTTAATTTTAAAAGGTTATATGAATAAAGAGATTGCTTTAAATCTTAATATTAGTTTGAGAAATGTTGAAAAATATGTAAGTCGTTTATTAATTAAAGCTAAAGTGAGAAGTCGTACAGAATTAGTTAAATTTATTTTGGAGTAGTTATTATGTATAAAGTTGATATCAATATTGTTGATTTATTATATCAATCATTAATTAATATAGATTAGTTAGAATCAAATATTTATAAAGATATTTTTAATATTAATTATTAATGCTTATTAAAAAATTTTTTATTAATAATTTTTGATCCTTAATTATTTAATAATAGCAATAATAAATAAATTTTATAATTTTATTTTTTAGGTATCTTTTCTTTTTAAAAATATGATTATTATTAATTTTTTTGATTATTAAATTATTAAATTTCATATGAATTCAAATAATAGTATAATTTATAGTTTACATATTTTCATGAGTTTTACATAATATAATTCTTATAATATTTTTGCATTTTCATTGTATCATTTTTGAATAATTTTTTTGTTCACTAAAATTATAAGGGCGAATGACGGGACTCGAACCCGCGAATGATGGAGTCACAATCCATTGCCTTAACCTCTTGGCTACACCCGCCATATATTTTATAATATTATCATAATTTTTATACGTCAATAGTTTACTTTTTTATTTTAATTTATATGTTTGATAATTATATTATTATTTTTATTAATGGTGAACCTTTTAATTGTCATCAGTCTATGTCTATTAAAGACTTATTGTTATATTTAAACTTTAATTTAGATGTTATTGTTGTTGAATATAATAAAGAAATTATTGATTTATCGTTATATGATAGTTATTTTTTAAAAATGAATGATGCTATAGAAGTGATTACTATTGTTGGAGGAGGTTAATTATTTTATAGATTTCTTTGATACTGATAATCTTCCTTGCTTTATATCAATATGTATAATTTTGATTTTTACTAATTTTCCTATATAGAATAGTTTATTTATACTTTTTATATATGTTGATCCAATTTCAGATATATGTAGCAAAGCTATAATTCCATAAATATTGATGAATAATCCATAATTTTTAATTTTTATTATTAGACCATAAACTAATTCTCCTATTCTAAATTTATGTTTAGATGATTGTAATAATGCACTTTTATGGCTTAAAATCAATTGATTTTTTTGTTCATCTAATAACAAAATTTTACATTTTATACTATTTTTTTCTAGATTACTTAAATGTTGATTTATATGTAAATGTGATTTTGGTATAAATCCTTGTATTTTTTCTAAATATGTGATTAATCCTCCTTTGTTAATATATTTTATTGGTAAATTAAATATAATATTCTCTAGATATAATTGTTTAATTCTTTTCCATGATCTGATGTATTCTAATCTCTTTATCGATAATAAATATTGTTTAATGTTAGAATTTTTTTTTATTATAAAAAAATCTCTAGTTACATTAATTAATGAGTTTTTTGTGCTTTGGTTATATATAAAAATAATATCGATTTCTTCTTTTGGTAAATAACCAGCTATTTCATCTCCTATATTTACTAAAAAACCTGAGTATTCTTGGTATATAATAGTACCTGCTACAATATCTCCTGGGTTTAAATTGTATTTATATTTTTGTAAAATTTTAGCAAATTTATTTTGGTCATTGATTTTAATCATTTGATTGATTTTTTTTATCATTTTTTACATAAAATAGTTATTTTTACTGAAAACTATGATATTCTTATCTATATATATTAGGAGTAAGTAAAGGTAATTGCAAATTTTTAACAAATTTGAGGAAAGTCCGGGCTCTATTTAGGAAAATATAGCTATACAAACTATAGTGTAGGTAACTACGAGGATAGTGCCACAGAAATAAACCTGCTTTCATATTAATGAATGTAAGGGTGCAATGGTATGGTAAAAGCGTACCAGAAATATTTTTAAGATATTTGCTAGGTAAACCCCGTATAAGAGCAAAGTAAAATAATTAGAATAAATAATAAATTTTCTATTTTTTTATTTTTCATATTCAATTATGATAACTAATTATTAATATACTGCCTAAAGTAATCCTACTTAAGATTAATAATTACCCTTTTTTATTTATATATATTTTTTTTATAATTAAGAACAAAACCCGGCTTATAACTTGCTCTTTAATTTTATATTAAAATTGATTCAATAATCTTTGTATATTTTGAGTAATATTTTTTAAATCCTCATTATTTAATGTTCTATTTAATGCTTGATATCTAATTCTTAAACATATTGATCTTATATGATTTGTTGGATTATAATATTCATTTATTATTTTAATGGATACGATTAAGTTGATTGATTCTTTTAAGATTAATGATTTTATTTTCTTTATATTAATATTGTGATGTAAGTTAATTGATATGTCTCTAGTAACACTTGGGTATATGGAATAGTTTTTTGTTTGATATGTTAAATGATTATTGAAATAAATGCTTGATTGTAATTGGTTTATGTTAATTTCACAAATATAAACATTTAAATTTTTTTTATATATTTCTGGAGAATATTTATGATTAAGTGTCCCTAATATGCCTATAATCTTTTTATTTTTTGTATTTCTAATCAATATCCTATAATTATTATCGAAATATGTTTGTTTATTTATTATTGCATTTTTTAAGTCATGAATCCATTCTATATTTTTAATTTGTAGTTTTTTGAATAAAGTTTCAATTAAACCTTTAGCATGGAACCAATTTAAATTAGTGGATTTGTCAGACCAAGTGTTTTGGTAAAAATTAGTATTATGAATTAATATTCCTAAATGCTTTTCTTCTATATATCTATTATTATTTGTATTTCTGTAAAAAATATTTCCTATTTCAAAAATTGTATTTTGAGAATTTTTATGCGATATATTGCTAATATAATTAGATATTAAGTTATTTATCATATTGTGACGAAGTATATTATGTTCTTCACTTAATGGATTATAAATATGTAATATATTGTGATTTTCAGTCATTATTTTTTTTTGTAAAGAGGAATTTATAACTTCATTGAAACCCATATTAATTAAGATATTATGTATTTTTTTGATATATTGTGATTTTATACTACTTTTGCCTCTATTTTTATATTTTGGTAATAAACTAAAAAAATTTTCAAAACTATAAATTCTTCCCACTTCTTCAATAATATCTATACTTCGTTTTAAATCATGTTTTCTATTATTAGGTATTATAGTAGTAAATATTTGATTTTTTTGTGAATATTTCGGATTTAAGTCTAATTGATATAAAATATAATGAATTTGTTTTTTAGGTATTAGTTTAATCTTATGTTTGTTAATTGGTCCTAATATTTGTTGTATTTCTTTTTTTGTTACCTTGATTTGATTCTTATCTATTGTATATTCTTTTTTGTAGTTTGTTGATTTATTTATAATTCCTTGTCCAAAAGTTGCAATAAGTTTAATTATTTCTTCATTAGCGTAATTAAAGGTATTTTCTGAATTTATTGCATGATTATTATTATAAATTATATGATATATAAGAATATTTTTTGTTTTATGATTATATTGTAAATCATTATATATGATTAACTCATTATTCATATTAATAGAAAATAGTTTTTGTTGGTTATATTGTACTATTTCTAAGTTGTTATTATTATCTTGTTTTATATTAATGAAGTTAAAATTTATATTTTGTGTAACTAATTTATCGAGGTCAATGATAATAATTTGATGCCCCCATTTTATATTTATATATTTTTGAATATCACTTAATAAAAATTGTGACTTAATATTCAATTGGTTTAAGTTGCTTTTTAGCCAAAAAGGAGAATTTTGTGATTTTAGGTTTTTTATGATATCAATTTTTACATAATTAATTTGATTTGATTTTTTTATAAAATTATAGTGTTGATATTTCTTATTATTTATAAATTGCATTTTTTGAAGATTTATTTTTAAAGGTAAATTAAAAATAATACTTATTTCTTTGGCAAGATTAAAAGCACAATTTATTTCTTTACGGTTAGCTGTAATACTTAAGTTAATTATTTGATCTTTAGTTTTATGATTTTCTTGAATTTCTTCGACTTCAAATCCTGCTAATGTTAATTTGTTAATTAGTATTTTATAAGTTATTGATTTTAAATCAATAAAATTATTTAACATGTTCCATGAAAATTTCATTGTTTAACTTAATTTGACTTAAAAGTTTTTATATATTTTTATTATAGTTGTTTTTACTCTGCTTTGATGAATGATAAATTATTGTGATTTGCATATTTTTCCATAAATCTCATAAAACGGTCCCATTCTTGGGGATTTTTAATTATATAAGTGCATTCAATATATTCAAGTTTACCATTTTTAAACTTTGCGTTCACTTCTGTTGTTATTAAAGTACCTTCATCATCTACTAAATACATTCCTTTTATATCTCCTTGTGCTTGCATCTTTACTTGTATAATATCTGGTTTATTGAATTTAAAAATAGCAGTTCCGGTACTTCCATCTCTTGATCTTGTTAATTTAACATCAGGTATAACAGTTTCGTTTATTCCTTCGATAAATTGAATACAGGCCATTCATGCCTCCTTAAGTAATATTATTTATTGTTTTATAATTGTATTTTAATTTTATTAATACTACAATTCAATATTAATTATCTGGGGTGGGAGGATTCGAACCTGCGAGTGGCGGAGTCAAAGTCCGCTGCCTTACCACTTGGCTACACCCCAATAAAACGATTGTATCTTATATATTTGATATTATCAAGAAGTAATTGATTTTTGTATTTGCTCGAAGTATTGTTCAAGTGCTTCTATCTTTATACTTTCTTGTTTTCCAGTTTGTAACCATTTAATTGTAATACAGTTATGTTCTACTTCATATTCTGCTAAAATACAACAAATTTGTGCGTGAGATTGATTAGCTTGTTTCATTTGTTTTTTGAAATTATTTTCATTTAAATCTAATTCAAAAGTAATTTTATGTTTTTCTAGTATTTGAATTATATCCCAAATTTGTTTTTTTGCTATTGTTCCTTGAGTGATTAAATAAATAGATGGTTTTGTTGTTGGTAAGTATAAATTATTTTCTATAATTAGTAATAGTCTTTCTATACCTATCGCCCATCCAACAGAAGGAGTATCAGGTCCTCCTAATTGTCTAATTAAATGATCATAACGTCCACCTCCACATATTGTATCTTGACTACCTAGTTTCTTTGTTTTGATTTCAAAAGCTGTATAGTTGTAATAATCTAATCCTCTTACTAGGTTTTCGTTGATTGTATAGGGTATATTTAAATATTTTAAATGTTCACAAATTTGATCAAAATGATTTATAGAGTTGGAACTTAGATATGACATTAATTTTGGTGCTTCTGATAAAATTTGTTGAGTTTTATTATTTTTGCTATCTAATATTCTTAAAGGATTATTATATAGACGTTTTTGTGAATGTTCATCTAATTCTTTTTCATAAATTTTTAAATAATTCACTAAATTGTCTTCATATATTTTTCTTTCTTCAATATTACCTATTGAGTTTATTTCTAATTTATATTCACTAATTTTTAATCTTTTTATAATTTGAATGGCTAATCTAATGACTTCTACGTCGGCAGTACTACTATGGCTACCAATACATTCAATTCCTAATTGATGAAATTGTCTTTGCCTTCCTTTTTGTGGTCTTTCGTATCTAAACATAGGTCCTAAATACCAAAGTCTATTAATTGGGGAATCTATATATAATTTATTACTTATAAAGGATCTTGCGATACTAGCAGTTCCTTCAGGTCTTAATGTTATGCTTCTTTTACCTTGATCTTCAAATGTATACATTTCTTTATTTACTATATCAGTAAAATTACCAATTCCTCTTTTAAATAATTCTGTACTTTCGAAAATAGGAGTTCTGATTTCATAGTAACTAGCATTACTTAATATTTGGTGAGCTATATCATATATATGCTGCCAGTATTGTATTTCTGTTGGTAAAATGTCTTTTGTACCTCTTAATGCTTGCATGATTTTATATACTTTTAATTTTTTTATCGGGCAAGGAGGGATTCGAACCCCCGACACCGTAGTTCGTAGCCACGTGCTCTAATCCACTGAGCTACAAGCCCTTATCAAATTATAACAATATTTTTATTTAAATTAAAACATATAAATATGATAATAGTTGAATATTTAAATTTGCAAAATTGATATTTTTTGATACTATTTGTATGATATTGTGATCTCAATTAATTATTTAAAATTATAGGAATTTATGTATGAGTAAAGTTATATTGTATCATGATGCTGCTCGTAAAGCATTAGAAAAAGGAATGAATACATTAGCTGAAGCTGTGTCTATAACTTTAGGTCCTAAAGGAAGAAATGTAGTATTAGAAAAAAAATTTGGTGCTCCTCAAATTATTAATGATGGAGTAACAATTGCTAAAGAAATAGAATTACAAGATGTAATTGAAAATACAGGAGTTTCTTTAATTAGACAAGCTGCTTCAAAAACTAATGATGTAGCTGGAGATGGTACTACTACAGCTACAGTTTTAGCTCATGCTATTGTTAAACAAGGTTTAAAAAATGTAGCTGCAGGTTCAAATCCTATATTATTAAAGAAAGGAATAGATAAAGCAGTTAAGTTTGTTGTTTCTAAGATTTCAGAATATTCGCGTCCTATTAATAATGTCAATGATATTATGCAAATTGCTACAATTTCTGCTGGTAATGATGTAGAAATCGGTAATATGATAACAGAAGCTATTAAAAAAGTTGGTAAGGAAGGAATTATTTCTATAGAAGAAGGTCAATCGACAATAACAGAATTAGAAATTAAAGAAGGAATGAAGTTTGACAAAGGGTTTATTTCTCCTTATTTTGTTACAGATCCTTCTAAAATGGAAGTTATTCAAGATAATCCTTATATTTTATTAACAGATAAAAAAATTACTTTAATACAACAGGAATTATTGCCAATACTAGAACAAGTTGCTAAGACAGGTCGTTCTTTATTAATTATAGCTGAAGATATAGAAAAAGAAGCCTTGGCTACAATGATTGTAAATAAATTAAGGGGCATTGTAAATATAGTAGCTGTTCGAGCTCCTGGCTTTGGAGATAGGCGTAAAGCATTATTAGAAGATATTGCTATTTTGACTTCAGGACAATTAATTACTGATAATACAGGTTTAAGTTTAGATTCAGTTACATTAGATCAATTAGGTACTGCTAGAAAAGTACAAATTAATAAAGATTCTACTACAATTGTTGCTGAATCTAATCAAAATATTATTAATATGCGTTGTGAACAATTAAGGAAACAAATTCAATTAAGTACAAATGATTATGAAAAAGAGAAGTTGCAAGAAAGACTTGCTAAATTATCTAGTGGTGTTGCTATTATTAAAGTAGGTGCAGCTACAGAAACAGAAATGAAAGAGAAAAAGTTGCGTTTAGAAGATGCTATTAATGCTACTAAAGCTGCTATAGAGGAAGGTATTGTTCCAGGTGGCGGTTCTACATGTGTTCATTTATCACAATATTTATATGATTGGGCTAATAAAAATTTAGTTGGAGAAGAATTAGTTGGTGCTTTAATTGTCGAAAAAGCTTTATTGTATCCTTTAATTCGTATAGCAGAAAACGCAGGTATTAATGGTGCTGTAGTATTGGAAAAAGTTAAACAAAATACTTTTGCAATAGGTTTCAATGCTAATAAAAATGAAATTGTTGATATGTATAAATGTGGTATTATTGATCCCTCAAAAGTGACTCGCTCTGCATTACAAAATGCTTCATCAATTGCTTCTATGATTTTAACAACTGAATGTATTATTGCTACTATTGATACCAAGTGATTAAAATTTATTTTATTTTATTTTAAATATTTATATAAATATTTAATTAAAATAATTATTCCTTTTTTTTGATTCATTTGAATCATAATATATAAATTAATCATCGCTAATTTATTAGTATCTAAATGATTAATATTTTTGCTATATTCATAGCAGTAATATATTTTATGATATATATATGCAAATTTATTTAAATATCTTTTAATTAGATTAGATTGAATGCAGTTATTATACTCAATTATTATATTACTAACTAAATTTTGAAATTTTTTAGTTTTTATGATTTGAGTAATAACAAAGATATATTTAATTACATTTAATAAGTTATAAAATTTATAATCATTATAATTTTTATAAATTTTTATTTTATTATTTTTTATAACTTTTTGCTGATATTCGTAAAAATATTTATATGAGTATGAATCTAATGCTTCAATACTTATTAATAATAAATTTATTTTATTTATCAAGTATAATTTATTCTGCATTATTGATATATTAATGTATTTGTTTTATTTATATATATTAATGATTAGTTATTGTACTAATCATTGTTTTGTTTAGTGACTTCCTGCGAATATAAATTCAGGAAATTGGTTTTGTACTTGCATAATTGATTGATTTTTGCCTTTTTCTTGCCAAAAATTAATAATTTCTGTTGCTTTATTTAATAGTTGAATTTTTTCTGTTTCAGATATCCAGGGTTTAGAATCTAGTTCTGTTTTTAGTTGCTCCCATGCATCATTTCTTGGCCAAAAAAAGTATGATGTTAGTGGACTTACATTTTGACCTATTACATGGTCTATTGCAATTGCTACATTATTTTGTAACCATAAAATTCTTAGTGTAAATTTTGTCAATGTCATTTTCCTTATTAGATTAATCATATGTTTTTTTTAATATATTTTGCACTGTACGAGTTAATTGTGCTCCTTTATTAATGAATTCTTGAATTTGTCTTATGTTTAATTTAGTATTTTTATTCAATGGATCGTAAAAACCTATTTCTTTTAATGCTTTACCATCTCTTTTTTTTCTGCTATCAATTGCAATGATGCGATAACATGGTTTCTTCTTTTTTCCTAATCTTTTTAATCTTATTTTTAACATTTTTTATAATATATGTATACTTTATATAATTATGTTATTAATTCAATCCTAATGTTATTAAAAATAACTGTCAAACATTGTAAAAATATGATTCCTAACATTGGTGACATATCCATGCCAAAAATCATAGGTATCGTTCCTCTAAAAAGTTTTAAATAAGGATCTGTTAATCTATTTAAAGAGCAAAAAGGTTCATTATACCAATTAACTGTTGGAAACCATGCTAAGGATAATTTTAGTAGTATTAAAATTAAATATATCTCAGAAAAGTTTGCAATTGAGGTAAATACTAAATTAATTGAATTAGTGATAATAGTCATTATGGATTATAATCTTAGAAATTTATATGTAATTATATGATTTTCGTAGTATAAACATTTAAATTAGGATGTTTTTTTCCTAATATTTCTAGTATACGATTGTAGCAGGTTATACAAGTTAAATGGATATCTTTTGGTGTTATATTTTTTATAGTGATCAAATAATTGATTAATTCAATTGTCCAATTTTCGTCTAAAATATTTGTAAATATAATTATATTTTGATTTTTATTAATAGGATTAATTTCTTGCTCTATTTTATTTTTTAATATTTGTTTATTATAATCTATATTTATAATTTTTATATTGGGAATTAGAATTTGTAGATCTCCAATTGCATGATAAGTATTAACTAAATTTGTTATTATGTAATATTCTTTTTTATTATTTAGTAAGTTAATTTCTTGAAGATAAGATATTTTTTTCACATACATAGATTGTATATCTATATATTTTCTCATAGTTTCGTAAATTAAAAATAATCCAATGTATTTATGATTATAGTCAAGATAATAAGTATGTTTTTGATTTATTTTGGGAGTTATAATCGAATTAGATAATAATTTTATAATTGGATGAGATACAAGATAAATATTTAATAACATTTTGTATTATAATTAAATTTGCTAAACTAACTTTCAAATTTTTATATTACATATCATAATATATATTGAATTTGATATTTATTAAAATAACTATTTTTAATGTAGTTATAAAAAAATAGTTATTCTGTATAATTATTTAATTTATTGTTTTTTAATCTAAAGGTCTCATTGATAATACTGCTTCGTTTTCTCTATTAATTCCTTTTTCAAATCCTGCAGCTGCAGCTCTTGCTCTTCCAGCATGCCACAGATGTCCTATAAATAGAAAAAATCCAAGGAAAAAATGAGAAGTTGTTAACCAGCTTCTTGGCGATACATAATTCACTGAATTGATTTCAGTAGCTACTCCTCCTACTGAATTTAAAGAGCCCAGTGGAGCATGAGTCATATATTCAGCAGCTCTTCTTTCCTGCCATGGCTGTATATCATTTCTGATTTTGTTTAAGTCTAATCCATTAGGACCTCTTAGAGGTTCTACCCAAGGAGCTCGTAAATCCCAAAATCTCATTGTTTCTCCACCAAATATAATTTCTCCACTTGGTGATCTCATTAGATATTTTCCTAATCCTGTTGGTCCTTGTGCAGAAGCGACATTTGCTCCTAATCTTTGATCTCTCACTAAAAATGTAAAAGCTTGTGCTTGTGAAGCTTCTGGTCCTGTAGGACCATAAAATTCACTTGGATAAGCTGTGTTATTATACCACACAAAGTTTGAAGCAGTTAATCCCATGATAGATAATGCTCCTAAGCTATAAGATAAATATGCTTCTCCGGACCAAACAAATGCTCTTCTCGCCCATGCAAATGGTTTAGTTAATATATGCCAAATGCCTCCAGCGATGCATATTACACCTATCCAAACATGACCACCAATTATGTCTTCCATGTTATCTACACTAACGATCCATCCATCTCCTCCAAAAGGTGATTTTAGCACATATCCAAAAATGACAGAAGGATTTAGTGTTGGATTTGTAATAAATCTTACATCTCCTCCACCTGGTGCCCATGTATCGTAAATGCCTCCAAAAAATAGAGCTTTAATTACTAGTAGAAAAGATCCAATTCCTAATAGTAATAAATGAATACCTAATATAGTAGTCATTTTATTTTTGTCTCTCCAATCATATCCAAAAAACGGAAATGATTCTTCTAATGTATCTGGTCCTATTAAAGAATGATATAAACCTCCGAATCCAAGTACAGCAGAAGAAATTAAATGTAAAATACCTACTACAAAGTAAGGATATGTATCTATTATTTCTCCACTAGGTCCAACTCCCCACCCTAATGTTGCTAAATGCTGCATTAGAATAAATCCTTGTTCGTATAATGGTTTTTCTGGAACAAAATGTGCTACTTCAAATAGTGTCATAGCTCCTGTCCAAAATACCATAATACCTGCATGGGCTACATGTGCGCCTAATAGTTTACCTGAAACATTAATTAGTCTAGCATTTCCAGACCACCAAGCAAATCCTGTTGATTCTAAATCTCTACCACCAATTGTGTTATTATTATAAGGCGTTTCCACGTGGTAAAACCTCCTCTGGGAATATAAAATTTTCATGTGGTTGGTCTTGTGCAGCCATCCATGAACGAATTCCTTCGTTTAGTAAAATATTTTTTGTATAAAATGTTTCAAATTCTGGATCTTCAGCAGCCCTTAGTTCTTGTGAAACAAAATCATATGCTCTTAAATTTAATGCTAATCCTACAATGCCAAAGGCACTTGTCCACATTCCTGTTACCGGTACAAATAGCATGAAAAAATGTAACCATCTTTTATTTGAAAAAGCAACACCAAAAATTTGAGACCAAAATCTATTAGCTGTCACCATTGAATATGTTTCTTCTGATTGAGTTGGCGTAAATGCTCTAAATGTGTCTGCTGCATCTCCATCTTCAAATATTGTATTTTGTACTGTAGCTCCATGTATAGCACATAATAAAGCTCCTCCTAATATTCCTGCTACGCCCATCATGTGAAAAGGATTTAAAGTCCAATTATGAAATCCTTGTAAAAATAATAAAAATCTGAAAATAGCGGCAACACCAAAACTAGGTGCAAAAAACCAGCTAGCTTGTCCTAAAGGATACATTAAAAATACAGATACAAATACAGCTATTGGGCCTGAGAATGCAATGGCATTATAAGGTCTAATACCTACTAATCTAGCAATTTCAAATTGTCTTAAACAAAAACCAATTAAACCGAATGATCCATGTAATGCAATAAAAGACCATAATCCGCCTATTTGGCACCAACGTGTAAAGTTTCCTTGCGCTTCTGGTCCCCATAATAGTAATAATGAATGTCCCATACTATTTGCTGGTGTAGATACAGCAGCAGTTAAAAAATTACATCCTTCTAAATAAGAACTCGCTAAACCATGTGTATACCAAGATGTAACAAATGTAGTTCCTGTTAACCATCCTCCTAAAGCTAAATATGAGCAAGGGAATAAAAGTAAACCAGACCATCCTACAAATACAAAACGGTCTCTTTTTACCCAGTCATCAATTAAATCAAATCTTCCACGGTTTTTTTCTTGTCCAATTGCGACCGTCATAAATATTGTCTCCAAAAAAATTATTTAAGTAAATAAATTTTCAGTATTTTTATTAATACAATTATTTATATATATTATTATTTTTAATTTATATAATTAATTATGAATTTACTTTTCTTTACGGTTAATTAATATTATAAATATAATATTATGTAAATAGTATATTATTATTGTAGATAAATAATATAGTTCTCTAAGTTCTTAATATAATATATATTAATACTGTCTACAAATAGTTATTTAAGATAATTATAGCATTTTTTATTTTTATATTATTTCTATTTATTTATATTATAGGATCTGTTAAAGTTAGTTTTTGAAATAAATATCCAGTTCCTCTTGCAGTTAAAATTAGGTCAGGGTTGCTTGGATCATCTTCTAATTTTGCTCTTAATCTAGATATATGTACATCTACTACTCTAGTATCCACATGTCTTTCTGGTGTATATCCCCAAACTTCTTGTAAAATCGAAGATCTAGAAAAAGCTTCTCCTGCTTTGCTTACTAATAATTCTAGTAAACTAAATTCCATTCCTGTTAATCTTACTCTTTCATTGTTTTTGTATACTTGTCTTTTATTTGTATCTACTTTTAAGAATCCGATATTAATAATACCTGAACTAGGTATAGATGGATGAATAGTCATTTTATCTACCCTTCTTAATACAGATCTAATTCTAGCTTCAAGTTCTTTAGGTGAAAAAGGTTTAATTACATAATCGTCAGCTCCTAGCTCTAGTCCAGTTATTCTATCTGATACATCTCCTAAGGCAGTAAGCATAATAATTGGTACATCTGATTCTTTTCTAAGTTCTTGACATACTCCATATCCATCTAGTTTTGGCATCATAACATCTAAAATAATTAGATTTGGATATTCTTTTCTAAACATATTTAATGCTTCTTCTCCATCAGATGCACTAATTACTTCATAGCCAATCATAGATAATCTTGTTTCTAAAATTCTTCTGATACTAGTCTCGTCATCTACAACTAATATTTTTTCTTTGTGATTATCCAATGTATAAGTCTCCTGTAATAATAGTGATAGACAATTGAAATTTTATATTTATATATTGAATTATTATTAAGTATATATAATATTGATATTTTTGTAATATAAAAAATTAAGATTCAATAAAGTTTATAAATATTCTTATATTTATATAAATGTTACTTATAATTTTTTATTAATAATAAATAGTTAACGGTTAAAAAAGATGGTTTTGTATCTGTTTAAATTGAAATAATATATAAATAATTTATAAGCGTAATTATTAATAGAGAAAATAGTTTGATTATTCGTGCTTATTTATTTATCTTATTCATTTTTTTTTGCTTTATTTTGTTTTGATCTTTTTTTTCTTTAGTATTTTCAAATCTTAGGCATAGGCAATATCTATTTCTTGAAATCTATTTGTAGTAAATTTTGAAAAAGATTTACTTCTAGATATTTTTATGTATTTCAAGCAGCCATTATTTTCTAAATTTTTATTTATTTGGAATAATTTTTAAGAATATGGCAAATATTTTGTTTAGGGCATTTGTAATATTTTCATTATTGTTTATTGATAAAGGTATTTGTTTAAACAAAAATTGAAAAGGGTAATTTTTATAATAATGAAAAATATAATTAAAATCTTTTGATATATCTGATGATTATAAATTTAGTTTTTTAAAATATTTGATTAAAGGCAGTTTTTCTAAAACAACTTTGCTATGATATTTATGATACTAATTAAATCCTAACTTACTCTATTAATTTGTATTGTGCTAAAATAATGTTTGATATTACTTGATATAATTAACCTATATTAAAATTTAAATTATTATTTGTGACTTTAAAGTATAAATCAACTGAATATCTTGCGAGATTTACAATATTCATTATTGATAAATTTTTTTCTATATTTTATTTTGTACTTTAATTTTAGTTTTATTATTGTATTAAGTGGTAAATTTAAACTTTGATTAATATAATTATTTATCTTTAATTTAACTAGTTTGTTTTATCCTCTGTTGATTTTGTTCAAATATTGTTGTTACTTCTTTACTTATCTTTTGTTATATAGCTATAAGCAGCCTTAGTGAATTACATAATAAAGAAGTCTTATAACCTAAAATAGATGAGATAATTATTAAATATATTAAAAAAATTGCTAAATAAAATGTCATTCAAATATATTTGTTGCATTTAAAGGTATAGCATTTATTTCCGTTCTTGTAGAATTTTCATCGATTCTTTACATTAAAATTAAATGGTGGGATTAATTTTTGGGCCTAAGCTAATGGTGTTGAGATAGATGCTTTAAAAAAATTATAGCTCATTTGTCTAGTAGCCAAGCTATTTACAAAAAAAGTATTTCTTATTCCAGAAGTATTAATTATATTATATTTGGTAAAAGCAGCATTTTATAAATTAGAATTGATAAATTTCCTGACAATATAAAAATTAATATAATGAAAAATATTATTGTGAATAATAGTGTTTTATTTGAATTATTTATTATAAGAAAAATTAGAATATTTTAATAAATAAAAAATTATTTAAATTAAATTTAATGTAGTATACTTCGTAAGAGTATGATTAGTATTATGGTTTATATGTTTAGTAATGTCCTTGATCCTTTGGGAATTATATTAGTTGTATTTCCTCATTGTTATTATCATCTACATTAACATGAATAATATTATTATTGACACTTGCTACAATACTTGGAAAATCAGATAACGCAAATGATAGTGTTTTATCTTTAATATTGATGTTGACTTAAATTTATATTTTTAAATTGCAAAAAATTACTATTCTTCAGTAAATGGTTAAAAGATTTAGAGCCATCCAACTAACTTTTCTTGTAATAAATTTCGAATTAAAACTTCTTATAAGTATTTAAGTATTATCTTGATATATATACTAAAATAGACATAATTTTACATATTCTTTATAACCTTGAGGATTACAAGGTAATTCCAATATATTTATATGTACAAAAAAGTTTATCGATACATTAGATTTAAAGCATGAAAATACACTTAGCATACTTTATTTGTTTAATCCTATTTTAAATTTGTTTTCAATATCATTGTCTATTTTTTTTACAATTAATATTAATTTATTAAGGTAATTTTGTATTTTATTAATTCTTTTATTATTGCTATTTATCAATTATTCTATTCTTTCTCTTAAATTATAATTAATCAAATTAAAGTTCTTAAAACTATGTATAAACGGTGATTTAGTAAGTCTTTTTTTTCAAATAGAAAATACAATAATAGGGAACAATATAACAGCAAGAGCAAGATCTATGGCATAGTACATGGAAAAAGGATTAAACGGCACGCAAACAATTACAGAGGGTTGTTGTTTTGAGCTAAATGGAGTTGTTAAATCAAGATATATGTTAACAAATCGAAAATATACAAAATTAAAAAATGGAGAAAAAATAAGCGATCTTGTTTTTGGTTCTTTATTTGAGAAAAAAATTTAGAATGGAAGAGCTTGATTTTGATGAGATATGTGCACAAGTAAAAAATCATTTGATAAAAACATTTACAAAGCCGAGTTTAATATATCAGTTTGATTCTGAGGTAAAAAAAATAGTCGATTGTATAGCAACACATGGTGCCTCAAATTACCAGGCAATAAAAAATGGTGTTTTACAAAGAACAAAAATGAGATTATATAAAAACATCAAATATATTAATTTTGATATTGATAACGAGAAAACGGTAAATAATGTAAAAATTGTTGAAAATTGGCTATATGACATATACGAGAAACCAAGAAAAGTAGTTAGACAAGAACCTTCTGTTGAAGAAAAAGTAAAAAAAACAAATCAAATAGTAGTTTTAAATTAAAAAAAAAACGCAAAAAAAAACTGTTGGGGCATTAACCCCACTATAGGGAAAAAACAAGCCTTTTTTAATCAGTGTACGTACCAAAAAAACTACGTGAATTTTTTTTTGTGCTAGTTCTTTTTTCGATATAGTAAAGAAGTTTGGATTTAAATAAATTTTGCTATTTTTTCGTATATTTGTTTATTTATTGTTTGATATGGAGTAAATCTTTCTTGAAATTCTGTATCTATTCCTATTTGTAGGTAGTAATTTTTATTATTTTCTAAAATTTTTTCGATTCATTTTTTATTTTATGATTTTAATATAGTTAATTTTATAAAAAAAAGGGTTGACAATTATATATTATAACTATTAGACTATTTTTAGTTAGTTAAATGTTTAGACGTAAAACAATTTATAGATTATTTATTTGTATACTTCTAATAATTGTTGATTGAGTAAATATTCTGGATACT